CCGGTAGAATTTGTAGAAGGAGATAGACTTGGGGTGAGTCCTATTCTCAAAAGAAAAGGGTTAAAGGCTTTTTTTTATGGCGTGGGTCAGCGAATTACATGTAGAGAAGCCACCACCGAACTCCTCTTATAGCCCTTACTCCACCCTCTTTTTTTTGCCTTTTCTAATCTAATTGGTAATTACTTCGATTGAAGTCTCACACAAAATAGCCCTTCCAGGGAAAAAAGAAAAAAAAGTAGATGAACGTGAGGCTCCACTTTCTGATTCTAGCCCGAGCCACGTACTTGCTCCTTGTCCTTTAGGAGTGGATAGAGAAACCACCGGGAGCCTGAAGGATAGCTTATGACATTTGGAAGAAACTTTAGGCCTGTCAGGCTTTGACTTCTTATTTTCCCGACTTACAGAGAAAGGAAAGAGGCGAAGAGCTAGTCTAAGCTCATGTTCGGCAAAGTAATGAGGCATGATCATACTTCTTCTTAATAGAGTTCTAATTTCAGAGCCAGGGGTAAGGAAAACTAATGCTAACTAAAAGGTCAACCATAAAGCAGCAAATGAGTGGCTTGTTCTTTTGCTTCTTCCAGCTCTATTTAATTTCAAGCTGCGTGTAAGAGTCCACAGCCACAGTTCCACTCCACGGGTTTTTTGATGAGCGAAACCTAGCCAAAGCTGCCATCTCATTTAAGGAACAAGGCTCTCGCTTTCTTTCCCAGCCATCTAGAATCCCCGGAAGCCCTGCTTAGCTGATATACCTACCTTATGTCTAACGATTCATGTGAACACAAGAATATTCTGATATGTGGCGAGATATCCCTACTTTGTAGGAAAGAAAAGGAGAATAGGAGGAGGGAGGAATTTAACGGTACAACGCTGGCCGTTTTCTAGATAACGCTGTTCGCCAACTACCTAGAACATTTGGCAAAGAATTCGAACCACATTCGCTTTATGAGCCTGACGAATGACCCATCACTCTATCCCATAAGATAAAGGCTTCATAAAAACAAAGGCTTCCTTGACGCCGGTCTGCTCAGCCTGAGCTGCGCCCTGCTAGTACGCCCTGACATCTATGATGTTGTTATCCTTTGGTGCTGTCTGAATGCAAGCCCGGGCCATGGCTCGTTGCTGCGCCCATCTCATGTCTTACGTGAAACACCATGCGTGGCCCCTTTGGATCTTTTTTTGGCTGCGGTGCTCGGCATGAAGGTCATTCCGATGAAAACAATGATTCTCATTATCAAAAAGGAGTAAATATAGATGTGTTTTCATGAGGAATAACATGAATAATAACATATAGGGGCCAACTACTCTCCACAATAGAAAATTTTCTCTTAGGTTTTTCTTAGAATGGTGTTCACCGGCCAGCCAGTCTAGCTGGGCTTTAATCGACTGGGATGGGAGCTCCGAATTGATAATCCATATCGAAAATCGAAAACCTTCGGATTTCTACCCCTCTTAATAGAAAGAGAATAGAGGCCCCTTCTCTTTGTGTGTAACTCTGTAAGCCTAAGAAAGGAAGGTCTTTTAGTCTAGTATGCTCAGTCGTGAAAAATGAAGAGGCCTGAGCGCTCAATCACCCTCAGGCGGCTGGGTAGAGCGGCCGTCGCCTGCTGCGTACTGATCTCCCCTACTCTCTCTTGCCTTCAGATTATGGACTTGAATGATCATGACCGGTCGCCCGGGATGAGTGATTCTTGGGTTCCAGTCCGGTGGAGCTAAGCGCTTCTAAGGGTTTAGATTTACCACTAGTCTAAGTAACACGTGGCGCTGGAAAGCGAAGGATTTTCTATTTACTTGGGCCTTCTCGCCCGCCGTTTAAATCCCATACTGTCCCATGCCAAACTTCTTAATCCTCCAGGAGCTCAAGGGCCTTTCCGTCTCTAGCTAGTACTCTTTAGTCAGCATAGTTCTAAACTTCGACTCAAACCTGTGGAATTTCTAGCTGCTAAACTGGGGTGGGGCTCCGATGATGATAGAGAACTCTGTCGTCCCTGGTACGAACTTAGTTCTACCCATAAGATGATTCCGGTGACTTGTTTCGGAATAGCTTACCACCTCTAGCCTTGTGGTCCGACACCGCCTTTTTCTCCTAAGTCAGTAGGTTCCAACGGGTTACAGTTTCATTCCCTTGCGCCCGTTGTTATTCTATTTTCTCCCTCTATTAAGGTCGCCCGCCGGAATAGTAATATTGGCTAAGGTACTCCACCTCAGAGCTAGAGGAAATAACTTTGAAGTTTTGTTGTACTGGTGCACTACTGTCTACATCCAAGCCTTCTGAAATTTTTCTGATCCCTGCAATTACCAGTAAAATTCTCCATAAAATCTCAAATAGGCCTTTGGCCCCTGGTTTCTATGGAAATCCAAAACTGAAGGCATTTTAAAGATCCGGTCTGTGATCTATAAAATTTCCAGTAACTGAATTGATGACGCCATCGGTAAGACAACTTATGTTTATGTCGGGGATGAGGCATAGGGAGGATATATATAAGGGTCTTCTTTGCTACGTCAATTTCCGGTTATTTTTCTAGCGCTCCATCTATATTGCATTCAAGTATTATGTCCAAGAAAGAACCTTTAATTCTTGAAAATAGAGAAGGGGTCCAAATACCACTCTTCGAGTTGTACATGGAGAATGTACACAGGCTTATCGTAATAACATGGATAATCCACGATCTCCGTATTCTGAACTGGTATCTTAACAAACAAAAGTGCCCAGGCTTACGGGCTTTCAGCCCTTCTTACTAACTGGAATCAACATAAGCAGGTCAAGCTAATAAGCCCAAACGTATCTTGTCCGTGGTTCAGGTCCTTGTTCTTTCTGGAAAAATTTTAGGATCCAGAACCCGAAACCCTGATTTGGAGGGTTGTTCTAATTCCATAATTATGAAAGGACGAAGAGGACGGCCGAAGGCCGTTGGACAGTCGTATTTTTCTCAGTTTTGCATAATTTACGTGAATTCGCGCAATTAGCTGAAACTTTTTCCTGAAAGTTCCGTTTGAAACATTACGTTCCATTTTCTCCCAGCATCTTCCAGGTTTGCAAGGAAATGGAAGATCCCTTAGAAATTCCAGATCTAAAAAAAAAAAGGCTTCCCTAAGTAAGGTTAGTTTAAAAAATCAACCAGTAGAATAACGGAAGGATCTAAATAGATCAAAGAAAGTAAGTTCTACTTGAAGTTAACCATTACCATGAAATATATGTCCATATAAATAAGTCTTCACTCCATGTGGAAGAAGGGACGAGAGACGATCAATCTGATTCATAAGAGGAATCTCCATTTCTTTTGATGAAGTTTCATGTCGATCTAAAGATAGTCATCTATGTAAATCTAAGGGATGATATCCTGCTGCCAGACTTTTCCATCTTCCAGCTTCTGTGGCAAACCTGGAAGATGCTTGTTGAACAGGAATAGGGGTTTGGGGGGAGAATTGAAGAAATTTCCACCTTTTCCACCTTAAATGGTTTTGCAAATCCGCAAAATCACGCAAATCACGCAAAACTCGGGAAAGAAGGAAAAGTCCTCTTAAGAGGAAGAAAATTTAATTCAATGGTTTCCTACAAAAGTAAAACTCATTTAATTTCAAGTCATTAAAAAGACTGTAAGCCAGAAGCCACGATTTGAACCTCTTCTTTCATAAGTTCTATATAGTCAGCAGCGATGTTTCCATGGAATGTTCAGAGGGTTATTTTTGAGAGATCGGCTAATCTGAGGTCAGGCTCGGGGTCTAGCTTTTTCTCTTCTAATTGAAGGATAGCTTTCGGGATACCAGATTGGTAAGCTTGGAAATACAAAGCGTACACAGATGCCAACTTGTTTTCAGTGACTCTGTAAACATCCCCTATAGGCCTCGAGATTGTCTTTGTTCGCCGAAGGAAGGTATTGGCTACGTTACGGAGGTCAGGGATTATCTTAGTCTGTGGTAGGGCTTGAACAACCTCCATGGCTCCTTCTTCTTCCTTTTGTGATCAAGCCATCTTTCCGTTGGGGCTGAGCCTAAGGCGCTTTTTCTCAGACTTCACAGGATTCCTTGGATTATAGCTATTCCCTTACCGGAAGAAATAAAAGTGGGTCGCAACCTTCACCTTCACTGAAGCAATTCACGACGGATATAGTCTCACTGGGAGCTTTTGGATAAAGCTTCTAAGATTGAAGGAAGTTCCGTAGAGAGGAGCTCCAGCTATATTGTGGCGTAGCACGACGAGAGGTCGACGTCAACGATCTTATATCCCTTTCTTGCAAGGTCGAGCTTATTTTCGATAGGTATATGTTTCTTACGGCCTGTTTTATGGATTTTAAGGAATCTCGGTGGCTAAGAGTTCTTTTGGAGAGAGAAAGGCCTATTAGCTTATAGGTATAAGGGATGAGACTAGACTTCTTCACAGCAGACTGCGCCTTATTTGGCTTTCTAGCATATTTGCATAGACCTTAGGAGAGGAGAGACTCATCCTAACGTCGCTTCTAAAACCTATTTTATAGATCGTCTATGGATCAGGCTATCTTGTGGCACCTTAACCGAAATTTTCCGCAACAAAGAAGGGTTACGATAAAGTCGAGAAAATAACGAGCCTTCGCGCTGCTCTTGACTCCTTTTAAGTCGAGGAATGGTCCTTTTCGGCAACCAAAAGAAGCAGACTCATGCCAGAAAAGATGACAGGATGAATAATACTAAGGGCTGGGGCCCGCCCGCATAAGCGAAGCTTGACATGGATCATGTTCGGAGTTAGCCTTCGCCTTTGATCTAACCCCCCTCCCCAAGGGGGGGGGGACCATCTACTTTTCCCCGTACTTTTTCGACCTGCTCCTCGTCGTCGGGGAGAGTGACCACCTTACCCGCGTACGATTGCTCTTATAGCGAAACGCGGATAGTCTTCATGCTATGCTTCCCTGCTGTCTGATTCCACATCAAGTTAGGGCCGTAAGAAAGCCTGCAATTACTTACTTTCAACCTTCGTCTTTCTAAAAGCTTCCTAGGCGCATAACTTAAAAGACTAGCAGTTGGATGGTAAGAGTAGTCAAGTTATCCCCATACTCGCAGGAGCTACGGCTGAAAACTAAAGACCAAGAATGATGAACCGGAGCCGAGGGCTCCTGCGGAGCTCCAGGAATCTGGCCACCATGAACAGATGGACGCCTCAAAAGCCTCCAGGGCTTATCTCATTTCATTTTTTCAATCAAAAGACATAACCCTAGTCAGATCCACAATTACCGTGTCCTTGACCACAGAATGCCAATTGCGCCGCCATCGGTAGCGTACCGCGTAGTCTGTCCTTGTGTTTGCATCCAAGCGTCGTGCCAAGCCTGGAGTGGTTTTCCCTGTTGGGCTTTGAGCATTTCTGAAATCGAAATCTATTTAGCCACTTTCGGCCTAAGCCCTCCGAAACCTCAGCACCCGCTTGACAAAGGGAAAATCTACACCGCGGTTTTTAATGTAGAACCTACTAATCAAACAAGTCAATCTTGAAGAAGAAAAACCAGAGTGCTAGCCCTTCTCTGCCACAACTTCCATACCAGAAAAGAAGGCAGAGGTTGAGAGCTGGGGTCAGCTAGCACGAATACTACAGCTGATCAAGGTGCTATGCTCCCCTCTCCACCTTAGCCAGGCCAGGGCGGCCCTTCCATAGAATCAAGCTAGTCCTTCTCTGGTCTGGCTCACTCTAGCTATCCCAAGGCAGTTCCCCGTTTCTTTACGTTAATCCACCTAGTTTTCCTGACTTTTCTCGAGAAAACAAAGATCTTCTCAATGGTTATGATTAATTATCGTATTAATTCACATGTTACCATCAGAATCAGCTTTTCTTTACAGAATGTTTTGCCTGGAATCTACAGTAAACGAAAAAAAAAATCGCGTCTAAAGATAAGACAGGGCGGCGTAAAGACGTGGTCTGCCGAGCCAGGCGAAAGGTCGATAAGAAAAGGGTTAAGTAATCGGCTGAGTGTAGTTTTGATGATCAGCGAAGGCTACGCCGAGGCTTTTGAGTAGAAATGAGTAGTCTACTGAGATCCAGAATGGGCTGTGACCTTGGTGGAAGCAATATAAAAGAGACAAGGCAGCAGATGAAAAAAAAGGTGCAGATTTTTTTTTGGTAGATAGATAAACGTGCGGATTCGTGGTGTAACCAGGGAGACAGAACTCTCAAATAACCGCAGTTAAAAAAAAAATGTTTTCTGAATTTCCACCCATTCCTTCCAAATTTTTTTCTTCTTTCTCAACAAGTTCCGTCACTTGCCATCATTCCGTGTAGCTATACTTTCATTCATCACTTATATCGTTATATATTTGGTAGATAAAGAAAGACTAACTGGTCAAAATCTGCAAGGACTGTAGCCAAACACGACTATTTTAGTATTTTGTTTCTGTGGGCCTTTGGATCGAATCATAGTATAGTACAGTAAACGTACTATTGGTGCTACGATTCTGATTCAATGTTTGTGTTGTCACATTAACTGTGATTTCCTCTTACCGGGTGATGATGGCTGGTGAAATGGTTAGTACATTGGGTCATGCTTTACCACGTCAGCTTACGATATGTTCTGAAAAATTAGAAACTATAATTTTCTTGTGAAAATAAGGCCGAAGGTCAAATGGAATGCCTTATTAACAGGTTTGAAGAAATTTTCACCAGCGCGATTTAGCAGGTTCCATTTTGGATCAATTAGAATAACCTGAGTTTTAGACTTATACCAAAAAGGAAAATGGGTCACGGTTTATCTAAGGCTGAGATTGCTGCAAAAAAAAGGTGCCTTCTGCTGAGTAATTTAAAGAGGAGGCCAAGCTGTCTAAGGCGCGGCAGCGCCAGAAAACACGACGAATAAGCCCGAGCCAACGATTCATTTTACACAGCAAATCCTAAGAAAAGGCAAAGTGCACAAGCTACGTTTTCAGCTGTCGCTGAAAACGGGCGGCGAAGCTGCGCACTCACAAGGATTACTTCTAAATTGCATTGCGCTGCGCAGTGGCTCTTTTTAGCTTTAGGCTACAGCTTAAAAAAAAAGAGTAAGCGCTACGTGCCGCTTGGCGGCGGGCACGTAGCGCCCGCTTGGCGGCGGGCGATCTTAAGCTGTAAGCTGAGAGCTTAACGCTGCCGCCCCTTTGCCTGGTTCACCTTTGCTGTTCTCTTTGGGTGAGCGCTTCCCCGACCTGCCTATTTCTTTTGAGTCGACATAGAAAACCGCAGCAGGACGCTATGACTACTCTAAGGGAATTCCCTCCGGTTATGGACCGACTCCCTACGCAGTCTTCTAAAGAATGCGCTTAAGGTGTCGCTACTTCTGTTTCATCTCACAGGACTAGAAGTTAGCGATCTACTTACATTTGCGTATTGCGCACCTCGATGACCCTTAGAAAAAGGCTCAGCTTACTAGATCTCTCATACAGAAAGGACCGTCTCGACATGTTATGCATCTCAGAACATTGGGTAAGAAGCTACTACAAAAGAGACTCAGAATCTTACTATAATTACCAAGTGAAAAGGACTTAAGTCCTTTTCACAGCAGGACCTGAGATGAAGCCTGCTTTTTGGCCTACATCAACCGAGTCACTCTTTACCAGGAGCTTGCGGATATGATGTGTTACTCGAAGTGCTATCCCAAGAACAGCACCATAGAAACAATAAAAACAGAAAAAGCCTTTTAGAGCGACTTTTTTTGACTGATTCGCTTCGTAAATACAGAGAATTCAAAAGGTAGGGAAGGACGCAGCAACGTACAAGCGACTGCTATCTATAATCGCTATGGACGAAGAAGATTTAACAAATAATAGAAAATAGTCGTTTTGTAGTGGAGAGACATAAGAGCAAGGGTGGAAAAGGACGAAAAAGACCTTTCCCAGGCGAAGGCCACAGAGCCACCATCAAATGCTTTAAGCAAAGACTGAAGAATAAGCGTTAGCTTGCGGATGCTTTGGCTCTAGCAGCTTGTTAGAGCCCACCCAAGAAGCTTCGGCCTTGGCTGCTTTTTTACTTGGTGGGGGGGCCTTCTCTCCACCTCTTGTAGAGAGGAGAGGCTTTATGAATCGTCATAGATACCGGCCCTTGCCCTAAGTGTGCTAAATGCTTACACTTTTTAGTTATGTAACGGTCATATGCGTGCTAAATAGTTCCACCTTATTTGGCTGTGTCACGGTTATACTTCATCATGTCTAGTTTACTATTAAATAACCCCAGAAAAAAAACAAAGAAAAGTGTTTTTAAACGGTCATGACCCCTGGCTAGCTAGGGTGACCAGCTTCTTGTAAAGCTGCATCTGTGGCTAGGAGGCGGCGCCCCATCCATGTCGCTTTCACGACGTTCTTTGTTTTCACACCTAGATCATTCTCAATATGATCTGTGTTGCATTGCTTATCTACTAAAGTTTCGATACTAGTTTTAATTTTCGGATTTTTTAGGAGGAAATAGACTAGTATTTGCAATACCATGGAAACTAATAGTAGCACATACCAGCCATCACAGAAGTGATATCCGATTTGGCATCCAGAATTAGTGAGCGTATGCTATAACTGAAGAGAAACCAAGAGATGAAGCATGCGATCGAATTTATGACTGCCAAGGAAAGGAAGTTCTTTCAAACATAACTTGACGTACGTAGTAGAGAAAAGGGTAGTGACATATCACCATTTCATGAAAGTAGCCAGCGTTCTTATATAGACCTTAGGCTTTTATTTTACATAAACCAGAAGGAACGCCATCTCAAGTCTATGTTGGCCTTTCCTGCAAATAGAGTCCAGAGGGCTCGAGGAATTTAGTGACTTGAGCCACCAGGTGGGCCACAAAAGCTTTCATCGACAACCCTATCAACATTAGCAAAGTCCATAGAACGAAGAAAATAATTTTTCGGCCTTCGAGCTGCTATTTTACTCTTTTGAGATTTCCCTCCTATAGGAGTTTTTGGCTCTTCCCGAAATACCCTTTGCTCCGCGTTCTTGCTCTCTATCTGGCGTAAGAAGCGGGCGGGGGAAGACCTTCCGGCCCTCAGATTTTGCTCCATGCATGGGTCGCTTATGAATATCGGCTTGACGAAGCAGCTTGACGAAGAAACAAGTAACTTCCAGCCGTTCCTTTAGGCAGCCTTAAGAGCAGTACCGGTTTGTTTTCTATAATTTTTTTTGTCACTTTATAGTTTCTGCTTAAGCAATCAAAAATACATTTCGCAATCTCCTTTCCTTATTCATAGAAAACTTCTTCTCTGCTTTTTTCTTCCTGCCCCTTCGAGCTTACTTGCCTGGCCAAGGAAGCCGGAGATGCTAAGGAAGCGAGGAGCCCCCCCAAGGCCCGAGGTTTCTCAAATTCCTCCTAGGGTGACGCGGAAAAGCAGCCCAAGGACTTATATTTATACACAAATCGTATTGCTTTGCTTTATCCCACTTTGATGTCATTATCGAAGAAAAGAAGAAATCCGGGCCTTCTTTAGTTTTGGTTTTGAAGCCTTCGTCGTGAAATTGCTCCATGAATTGCGGAGGCCAGTCAAAGGCTACTGGAATACCAGATACAAAGACTACCCATGCTAATGGTGGAGGCGAGAAGACTTTCCGGCCAAGTCTCATTAATTGATCATAACGATATCTTGGAAATGCTGCACGGACCCATATATATATGAACAGGAGAAAAGGAACCTTGATACTAAACCGAATAGAGCCCGAAATCCCCTGGAAAATAGGAAGATCTAGGATAGGCAGCCAACCTCCTAAAAAAAGCAATGTACATAGACTGGGAGAGTGGGGGTGCAGCCCCGTGGTCTGCTCGGGCCCGAGCTCAGACCGATTATCCACCCCCCCTTCTCAAAGAACCGTACGTGACACTCTCGCGTCATACGGCTCCGTCCCGGGAATACCGAGTCTCCTTCCTCTCTTCCAACCAACGCCACGTTTAGTCGAACCCCTACGGCCTCACATGATGCCCCGGTGGTGATTGGCACAGACTAGGATGGACTTACAGTTCAGGCGGGCCCGCAAAGCTTGAAGCCCGCGTAGACACGCAGCCTCATTATCTCGGAATCACCGCCACCGCGTCCGCCGAAATAAGGGCCACGCCAACTTGCGTACATGGTGCATCTGCCTTGGGTCACCACCCCCTCAGGACTGCGCCAGAATTTAGACCGACCACGCTTCTGGAATATCGTATGTACACCTGTAAGGTCTCGTCTGCGTCCTCCTCGTTCAGATATTTACTCGTCAGGAACTCGGGTCTAAACTTCTTAAGCATGGCGGTGGGAAAATCACCCTGTCCATTGACTACATTAAGTCTTTGGAGTGCTTGAGGATGATCCTTCGCGCTGGAGAGGAGATTGGTGTCTGTTGGCAAGAGTGAAGCAGACCAACGAATCTGGTAGTCGACCATCGCTCGGACTTGGTCAAGCTTGTCGGCAACACCTATACCTCTTGTGTTGTGACACTCGATGTCTTCGTCGCTGACGTTTGTCAAGCGGGCCACGTAGGTGGGACGGGCCTTATGGCTAAGGATACTTTGGTTTCGCTTTGGATTATCTTATTCGTAGGCACTTCAATCTATATAGGAAAAACAAAATCTGGAAAGCCGCGCTTTGGCTGGCTTCCTGTCCGTTCCCAGTGTCCCTCTCCTTCCCGGACCTTTCGACTTGTTTGCGCTTTGGGAGTCCCTAGGACATCCAGACACTTCACGATCTCCAATCGTGAGACTGCCTTTCGGTGAACGTCGGCACGTTGCTCCAACCTAAGCTATGCAAAATCTCTCCAGAGATTGGTTGGATGTCTTTGGCGATTTCCTGTAAAGGCTTACTTGGGGACAGACTTCTGCTGTTTTCAGAGTCTCCGCTAATTGAAGGCTAGTGTTCCTGTAGATTTCTGCTTTCTCTTTTCTTTTCAGCTGTTGGACTAGGGGACTCTTTCTTCCCTAGGTTCTCTAACTTGGAATGGATGGCGGAGCGTCTGTGGAAAGCTGTGAGAGGGATATGGTGCTTCACTTTCCAAGGCTTCTCCAGCTTCTGCCATGGAGATGAAGCCGGTACTCTCCGAACGTACCGAGAAATTCTACTGTCCTTGCTATGTGAGTGGATCTTGCAGAGCTTACTTCAAGGTTCAGGTCAGATGGTAGAAAGTGGGTGATACGGTTCCGGATTTCCCTTCCTAACTTTACGGGGCGATTCCTAGTAGAGAGTCGTCGGCATCTCGAACATAACGGATCCTGATGAAGTTTGGCTCATGGAAGTCCACGGAGGTCCCCAGCCCACGGACTAGGCGTCTACTACTCTTAACCTGATAGCTAGTCTCGTCTCCTTGTCCAGCTTTATCAGGCCACGGTGCTTTCTCCCGTTCGCTTTCGCTCCGATCTTCGACGCCTTGGTTCGCTTGTCGACGACAAAGTCTACCCTTTTTTTCCGAATGCGCTACGCGCCAGAAAACGTCAAGCCTTTTTGGCACTCTGCCCCCCCCTATAAGCTAAGAAAGATGGGTCTTCGGCCCCCACAATGTCTCCGTGAGCCAAGAAGAAGCTCGGAACTTCTCTAGAGAAGTTCTCTTGACGAGATAAGAAAACCTATTTTGCTCTTTAAGCCTTCGGCGGAGTTTCGTGCTCTTGTCAGATTCTCTCCATATTTTGTTGATTAAGCTTATGCAGGTAAATGTGGCATAGATAGTAGGGGTGATAGTGTAGCCTCGTAGGACCCTGGGAAAAGGACCACCCTCTTCACCACCTTCAAAAACAAAGTCCGGCGGGAAACAGTGGGTGAGTAAGGTCAAACTTGGATCGTCGATCTCTTTCTTCAAGATTGGGAAAAGTTAATAAAAACTTTCTGATGTCGGACTGTGCGATGTGTCTAGAAATTGGGGCTCGGCTCGTAAATGGATTTGAGTACCGTTCTGATCGCCTTTGGAATGATCTGGTCTTTCGGTGATAGTGAGCGGTCTGAACTTGAAGGCAAAGCCCGAAAGAGAAGAGTAGAACCGTCGGTTTTTCGTGAGCTTGACAAATCAAGGTTATTCGCCAGAGGGCCGCAGCAGGCCCTTTTATGGCGCGGAGCGGTATGCCTTCGGCCCCTTCTGCAGGCTGGAACTTATATAGGCGCCTGGCAGGGGGCACTGTCAGGCTCTCTCCAACTATTATTCCAAAGAGATCCCCCTCTGAATCCAACTTGTTTTCTTCTTCTTTGAGCCCTCCTCTTCGGCAAAGCTGAAGTGGCCTGGTTTGCACCTGATTCGCTCATAGGACGCCAGTAGCAGTCTCTTGTCTGCCATAGTTCTGAGTACATGGGCGCGCTTTGCGTCCTGTTGTCTCAGTGACTTATGGCGGCGCCGTTTCGCGCCCCTCAGACTGGTGTCTACTACCGCCGGTGATTCCTCTCTCCTAGGACCAGAATGATTATCCCCGTTCCTGGGTCTACATCCATCCCTGGATGTCGGGTACCTTTTTCTTCCCCGCCACCCTTGTAGCCGTCACCTGTAATCCGCGCAAGTGTGTCCGCACCCCCAAGATAAGACGAGAAATTGTTTCTCGGAGCAACCCTCCCTGGTTCCAGATCTAGGAGCGCACTTTCCCGTATGAGCATTCGGTACACGTATAGGCCTGGGAAGGAGTTACGAGGAAAAGGATATCCCCTAATCTTAGATAGGTCGTCCGATGGGTTCGCGGTTCGTTGCTGTGCTTACACACCAGGCTACCCTTCTCCGAAAGCTTCGCGGGACCTATTAGTATTCGGATCGCCCGGAGGGGTTTACTGCACAAGGCCCTCGATAGGACACTGGCTCCTGCAGAGGGCTGAAGCCCAACGAGTGTCAGATGCAAAGCTCCGCACCTCATTAAAATCATATTAGCATACTCCCCTGAAGAAGGAGGAGCAAACCCCATTAGAGAATATTCTACATTATAGCCCGCGACTGATTCCGCTTCTGCTTCTGGTGGATCGGAAGGAGCCCTATTAGTTTCTGCTGGACAAGAAATGAAAAACATAATCGATACAGGAAACAAAGGAATGCCGAACCATATCTACTTTTGCGCCATGACAATCTCGCTAAAATTGCGAGAACCTACACGGATTAATACAGTAATAATGATGGGACCAATAGAAACTTCATAAGGAACCATTTAAGCTGCGAATCATAATACTCCTGAAGACACATGTTTAAGATTACTAACCCGACCCGCCGTAATAATCCCATAAACACCTAGGGAAGAGTAGAGTCGGACCAGAAAGCCGCCGCCCTCTAAAACATACGTGATAGTTTCCCATCATACGGCTCACCACAGAACCGGCCTCTCAGAGCTTAAATACACGAGGAGGGCGAGTTGGGCCTCAGACTCGTGCCTCCCTAATTCTGCTACACTCAATATCCACTCCAGATTCCCAAGGGGGGTTTGCAGGTGTTCCCAGGACTCCAAGCCGAGGCCGTAGGCCGAAGCTCTCCAGTAAGTCCTCGCGGCCATCGTCACCAGCTCGCACGCTTTGCGTTTGTGCCCTCTCGACATGTGAGCGGGCATGTAGACACCGCCGCCTGGTCAATCTAGCTCTTCGGTTAGGAGCCCCCTTTCGTCCCTATATCTAGATCTACTCATGTAACCTCTGATTGACCGGGCCGTACATCTGAGTCGATGTACGCCCCTATTTCCTTGAGGACGTCGATACGAGGTTCGTTCACCTACACGCTCGCAAGCACTTACCTCCTTTCAGGTCATCGCATTCCATGCTGAAAAAGGTTTAATACCACGGCTCCGGCATTTTTTTCGCACCCGTGACGTTTAGCCTCGCACTGTAGCGAATAGATGAGGTATACCTACATTTGAATCTGACAATACCATACCATAATCAAAAGTAGGGGTCGGGGATTTACCCGCCCTCCGAACCATACGTGACAGTTTCCTGTCATAGGGCTCTCCGTCACTGATTCCTTAAAGCGCGTCAAAAAAAAATTCTATGAACGCTTCGCCTGGTGGGTTTACCTTGAATGAGATCGTAGCTGCATCTGAGTGTCTGCTATGACCATCTTGTTTTCTCAGTAAAGTTCAAGCGTGACCGGTTCGCCACTTTTGTGGCAGGGAAAGGATCACGCCCTCTACCATCGAATCATCATGGCTGCCGCCCTCCCATACCGGGCTGAGTTGTTTCCCTTCCCGCCTACTACGGCGACTCCGTCGACCTTCTTTTGATTAGAGAGTAGGCCGATCCCGTGATGGCGTCTTCGCCTGTTCTTCACCTGTGTGTCGGGGTGAGATGTCCGCATAGTCTTATTCTCTTACTGAGAATGCTCCCGAAACCTGCGAAGCTCCTCTGTTATACCTAGCAGAAGAACCGATAACGAGACCAAGTCGTTACCCGCTGGCTTGGCGAAGGCTGTCGTTCAGCAGCTATGTAATCCGGATTCGTCAACCTCATCAACCCCAACCGTATCTTCCGAGCCATCTTTGGAGAGACGGGTCCCCGTGACTCAGTTTCCCAGATGCTTTTCCACGCGCATTGCGACAACGCTACCTCTGGCTGATTTACTCCATGGACGCAGATTGGAAGGCACCAGGACATGCCCTATAACGACGAAGGCGCCTGGCACGGCGCACGGTATAACAGCCCAAGCAACCAAACTTAACATGAATGTAATTACTGGAGCCATTATAGAAATAAATGAATTAGCACTACTCGATGGAATAGGTTCTTTTATCATTAGTTTCAAACCATCTGCTAAAGGTTATAACAATCCGAACAATCCTACTACATTGGGACCCTTTCTACGTTACGTAGAGGCCATTACTTTACATTCAGCTGAAACTAAAAAGGCTACTCCTAGTAAAAGTGGTATTATTATTCCAAGTATTTTCGCCAAAATACCAATGATATAAAGTTTCATTTTGCTAGCTTTCTTTCTATCTTGTTCTATACTCTCTTCCTTAAATATTAGATGAAACTTTGATTGACTCGCTAAGAGTCCCAAGCTTCCATATAATGGACGGATTCAGACTCGGAAGTAGGCCGCCGCAGGTCGGGCGGCCATTTCATTTCCTTCGGGTCCCTTCCCTAAATCCGTACGTGATGTAGTATTCTATCACAGGGCTCTCTGCTCAAAGCGGAGCCCTGTGGAATCCAGCGTCCTAGATGCTTTAGCCCCCAAAAAGAAAAAGCAACTCGACTAGCCATGTAAGAAACTCGACAAGGCAGCGAACCCACTGGACTCTATTTTTCAAAGAGCCGAGGGTAAACTGTTCAGTTTGTGGTGACGGTCTGCATTTCTGCTCAAGCATCATAGGCGAGTGGTTTAAGCCCTGCTTTACCAGTATAGGGTTCAAAAAAGGTAACAAAGGTTTGTATACTCTCGAACAGCAGCTTTTTTGAAGTACCAGACGCCTCCTATCCTTCAACGAGTCTTTTATAACTTGTTGACTGAAAGTCTTTGGATCTTTCTAGGCCATAGCCTGGCATCTACCGCCCGAATTTGTCTCTACATCGGATCCACTAGGTTTCTTTCTCAACCCATTTTTAGGTTTTCCTAACTTTTAGTAAGTATTGTGCTCTACACACGGGCGTCTCTAGCTTATTCTTCAAAACTACTTCTCCACCACCTGAAGCCGAAACACAATGCAGCAAAAGTCCCCGCGATAAGAGAGAGTACTGCCTGTAATGGCTTGAGAATTATCATTAACCAAGCGCACTCCAGTCTCGAAGAACTCCCTCCCTAGTACTCCTTTTTTCAAGATGAATCTTAGGAAATTCGGCCGGTGTCACTCTCTTTTTTCAGGAGGGAGTGCTAGAGTCATAGGAGCACCTCCCCAGGCCAGCGCATCTACTTCACCTTTTATATAGTTAAATTGAAGCCGGAACCTCGGGCAAAAACACAAAGAAGCGACACTCAATCTAGATGTGAGTACTATCCACAGGAAAAAATCATCGTCTGATGAGAGATGACGGCTAAGAACGCAAGATCAGTGGAATGACAATCATGGACGCGTACGAGAAGAGATTTGTACGCAAAAAATTCTAAAATTGAAGCCTTTCGAATCTAAAAAATACCGCTCATACACGAATTTTGGATTGACTCTCCAGTCCAGGTATTCGATTAGAATCCCGTTCTCAGAAAGGCGATTCCATTCATTAGAAATGTAACCTTGGCTCAATATCCAAAAGATGTAGTATTTTGTACCGTAGAAATAGAATAATTAAGAGCATAGGTTTCTTTCCCTTTCTCTCAGATCATACCATCCAGTCTTAAGAGCTTCACAATTATTAAGAGCTATCTAATTGATTTGACAACAACATTCCTGTGCATTATCGAAATGAAACAAACCGTAAAGGAAAAGAAGATTCTAACTCAACGGCCCGTGGCGTGGCTTGCACTATCCATTCTTGCCGAAAATGGAGAAAGTAACACAGAATTTACGCAGCTGGAATCCCGCCCTATAGGTGAGGAGGTTATTTCTCATAGTTCATCAATCGTGCTTATAAGTGAAGTAGTATATTCATAACTAGGGAAAGGAAATAGAAAAGAATTTAGACTGGATTTGCTTAATGGTTTACAAGTCCTTTGATCGTTCCTGTTCCTTAGGTGTGTGCCTTGAAGGCACTATCCAAGATCTATTTCTCCGCTTAGTCTTCCAACTGGAAGCGCTGCTTTGCTTTTGTGCGCACTCTCCACGTTGTTTCGACTTGGAAAGACCGAGTTTGCTTCAAACAAGCAAAGCGAATTATTTTATTCAGCATGCTGTGGAACTACTGGCTAAGCCAGCCATTCCATAGTAATGGCATCTTCTCAAGATGGCTCTAAGCAGAAGTGCTGCTTACTCGTTCTTGGATTTGTCACAACATGACTTCAGAAAGAAAAGACTAGCCGGCGGCGGGGCCTACGGTCGAACATACGAAGGGTTCGACCCTGAAGTGATCGTCCCATGGTATGTAAAAGGCACCTGAAGATGAAGAAACGAATAGAGTCCACCGTCGGCCTCGCCAAGCCAGACCTACGGCCTCCCTACAAAGTAACAAGTGCCCTCCGCCGAAGCGTATGGGAAGCTCGTACGGCTCACTCTCCTGGCTCTGTACAAATCCTGGAGGGGGGCTCCGCTCCCCCTGGACTAGGTCCAACGAGAGCGGAGCGGGTAAGTGCTTAAGTGGCACTCTAAGACGTCTAAATACTCTCTTTGATAGCCGGAATCTCTTCAAAGGTATGAAATGCTGGAGGGCTTTGTACCATCCATTCAGGTGTCGTGGAATTCTGTTCAACAGCCCAAGAACTTGGAGCATACTTATTTTCACCAGTTAGAGTAAGAAAAATAACTACAAAGAAACAGAAAATCCCTACTACAGAAACATATGAGCCGAAACTACTAAAGGCATTCCACCCGGCGTAAGCATCTGGATAATCTGGAATGCGACGTGGCATACCTGCAAGCGGTTCTCCTTATCTATCAAAGGTTAATGGATCGTGGTGAAAGACTTTGTCAACTTGATTGGAGTTAGAATATTTTGTTAATGTATCATATTTCAATATCGAGAGATTTTTTTATCACCACAATACCAAGATAAACCATAATGGATTATTAAAACTCGGCATCATAAACTTGTTTACTTTATTTAACTCTAGTCTCAGACAAATAATGTTGACCATATCTTGGATGGTTAACATCAAACTTATCTTGAGATTATAGAGCAAGGAATTCTAAAGATTTCTTCCTAGAAAACATAGGCCGAAGGCTTTGATTTCTTACTAATATTTATTCTCTTCAAAGTTTCAGTAGAATGAGTTTTACCTCAGAAAAAATTAGGCTCTTCAAGAATTTACTAAGTCTTTGCCTAGTAGCATTACTTCATGCTTCAACCCCTCGATATTCCGAATAAATTAGTTTCTTAGACTTTTCAGTGTGTTTAACTCCTAATTTCGATTCAGCTCCTTCATTGAGATTAAGAACTGGTATATAAACATCTAAATAGTCTTGTTTCCGAGTTAAAGAATTTTTTCCAATTTTGGTACGAACTGAGCACGTGACTGAAGAGTAACTATACTCAATTTATCATGAGCATATTTAAAAACAAAATTAGAAACATATCTGTTCTCGGATAATTTAAACAGAAAGGAAGAAGTCTATCACTTGATTTATAAGCACTATCTACACTTTGTTTACCACTAACTAAATTATGCCAAGGATAGATTTCAGTCTCCGTTAGATCATCAGGAACCATTTCTTTCTATTTACTAAAGCGTTATCATATACTTTAACTGGTTTAGTTGGTAAATGATTATTCCCAAATGAAAAGGTGATTAATTGAGAATTCATGATCTAATTTGACTGTGATTAGTCTGTTAAAATTAACAAATTATTTCTAGAATCTCTTGGATCTCTCGAATAACTATGAAACTTAAACTGAGCCAGTTTCAAATCCTCTTCGGTTTGACACTGGATAATTTAAAGGACTCTCAAAGGTACTAGAATTTACGCTTGAGTTATGGTTATCCTGAATAGTAGAACCTTTTAGCGGTGAGTTACCATATCAAGAGTCAACTAAAAGTGATTTCTGATTAAAGGAGCGAACTAATCCAATGGGAAATAAGGAATATCCTTGATATTTCTAACAAGGCCGGACCATATCTTCACCCTTATGTAGGGGCACTACGTTCAGTCTCTGAGGTTCTTACTGGTCTAGTCGGGATTAGACTTTGGTTTCCTGCTGATTGTCCAATCTCTGAAATTGTTACTGCTTAACTGGAGCGAGTACCAAGAGCTCTAAGGAGTTTCCAGCATATAGTGAGGTTTTACTCCAAGTTTTATTTTACTTCGGAAGTGGGCCTAATATTGACCTAGGATAGGGTAGGAGCCCAGCCCCTGATAGGTGGCGGTTTCCATCAGAGACCGTGAACCCCCCTCGTAACCGTACTTGAAGCTTTCACCTCATACGGCTTGCACAGTTCTGTATAAAATGTTTAGAGGCAAGAGAAAGGAAAAGGCTTTATGTTTCCTTGGGCGAAGCATTCTTATAGAACGAGAGGACTCCAGGAAGAAACAAGTGTACTTGACCATAAAGACGCACTAGTTCCTTTTTTCCTCTTTGAGAGAAAAAGGGAGACCCAGTATCTTCATGGTGTTTTATGTCTAGAGTGGCCATAAGCCATTTGAGCTTCGTACCAGAGTAACTGCCTTTTGATAGAAGATTGTGGTGTTTGCGACACAGCACTATTTCTAATTAATTGCTGACATGGATTTGGTAATAAATAAAGTCAAGATTTGTCAACCCACTAAGTTTGCAAATGTGACGAACTTCCTAAGCTCTATAGCATTTTGATCATCGATCAGACATTTACCTGCATATAGCAGCTGGCTGCTTAACCCCCCCCCCTTACCGCAGTGCTGGGAAGCAGTTCAACAAAAAAAAAGTCCTAGCCCTACTTAAGGCCGCCGGTTTCGGGATCCTTAAGTATTTGCGTAATACTTCTATTCTTCCTCCACTTTGTCCTTAGAGTCGGTGTTGTATCTAAAATAAGCACAATGATTATCCTGTCTTTCTCTAGAGTAGAGAGTGAGCCATTTCTCCCAGATCTGCCTCTCCGTAATGTCGGTGAATTTCTGGAAATTTATGGTTACGGGTCTGGAACGCAGAATAGTGCATTGGTGTTTCGAGAGGTTATGGTCGACGATCCTCTGATGGTCAGAGAGCAGTACAGAACTAATATTGGCGAGATTAGGCCCAAATATCAGGTAGATAGCCTTAATAGAAGTCGTATATTTCATTGACAGCGTACCAGCACAACTTCTGTGAATCCAGAGTTTTGGACTAGAGGTAACGGTCGACCTGTGGTCAGCGAAGCCATAGTGCTTCAGCAAGCCTAGAGACAGCCATTTGTAAAAATTGAAAATCTAGTCGTAAGGTTCACCAGATCTCCCATGGGTTGGGTTTCACCACTGGACCGGCACTCTTGGAGATTAGTCCTAATTGGTGAAGCTTCTGAGAGATTTTAGGAAAAGGGACCTTGAGGCTTAGCAGTCCTGATGGCAGCCTCTATGCGTATACACCGCGCTTTCCCTTCACAGTGAAGACTTGAGGTCCAGTGCCTATATATAATATGTACGATGTGCCAAGGAATAGGGCGGCGGCTTCCTGTGACAGAAGGGTCGTTTATCCTGGTATTCGACAGAGATAAGAGAAGTTGTTTGTCAGGGTGCTGATTGTGGAAGACTCTTCGCTTCATTTTCCGAACAGATAAGAAGCACTACGGAATCGTCGGCGTAGCGGACATAATCCATTTTGCGAAACGATGATCAAGAAAGTCGCTGCTGGGTACACTTAGCGACCAGATCGTAGTTGGTTGCCTGTTTCAGTTAAACCCCCCTCCACCCACAGCTGCCGTTTGGATTTTACTGGTTAGCCACCTATAACGTGGACGCACGGCCTGGCCTTTTGGATCCTCCTCTGAAGGATTGCTTCCTACTTCCAATCCATGGGTCTGTTTTGCGTAAGTAAAAGTTAGACTTTAGGGCTTAGTTTTCGTGGCCTTGGGGTACTTTTAGCTAGGAATACCAAAGCGAAATGAGATTATCCTGCCCTTTGGATTAGACGGATCAAGCGCCGGTCCCTGCCTTGCGCCTGCCTGCTTATGAGTTTGATGAGCTTCCGATGGTAGATAGAGTCAAAGCACTTAGAGATGTTTATGGCCTAATTTGTTGAGTTGCTTTGCTTCTTTAGCGTTCTAAGGGCGCTGTGGCCATCTAGGTCAAACGCCAGCAGTCAAGAAAGATCGGTTCATAGATGGCTCGTAATAAAAGTCTCGTGGCTTCCCACACTATTTTGTCTCTGGGATCACATAAATAAGTTCTCTGCTACAGCCTTAGGAAGGTGCACCTTGCGTCTAGGTTGAAATTGGAGGGATTCGAGTCGACTCATGATAAGCTGTATGAGATCTAAGGATATCCTGTCGAGGGTGGATTCCTCTTCTGAGGGAGTCCTATTTTCGTTCGGGGTTGGGTTGGATTCTACCATCCATATGCCGCGATTAACCGTTTCTCCGATAACAACAGTCAATAAAGATTAGAATGGACTCGGTTCTTATTATCTTTATTTTCCTCAAACAATCGGTCAAGCTTTTTGGTTTAGTGGCCTCGGTTCGAGGAGTGCAGTACCCACGTGTACCGAGTGCGCGTTGACCACAGAACTCTAGCCCTTTCCGCTGCTGACACAGTTTTATAAGGGCCTCTTAAACCGGAACCCTTTGGTGGGTACTACGGCCATCGTTACCTTGGCATGACCGCCGCTATTCGGAAAGGTATCTAGATTGGGATCCTTAAGGGTCTGTCCTAACCCATAGCTTCGGTGCGCTACCGAGTGCCGTTCACTTGCATTTCCTAATTGAACGGTGATTTCCGAAAGACCATCTCCCCTGCTTGGTCGTAGCTGTTTGGATCCTCCAGTAGCCTCTTTTAAGGTTCTACCTTCCGAATGCTCACCTCGAAAGACGGCACATTGCAGCCTTTCTTTCAGATGTCCGCTTAGCCCTGCTGCTTTCCCTAAGAAGACTGGACACTGGTGATAACTCCCCACTCCGAAAGCTCTAGTGAGCCTGATCGGGCAGCGCCAGGAGACTTTGAACCTTCGAGACCGTGTTGTATCTCAAGGTAGTTTTGCAGTGATGATGGGTAGTCGCACAAATGCATTGGAAAAGAAGTTGGGTTAACACCAAAGAGAGTAATCCGAAAATGTGTTAGACCTAAAGTCTCTGGATATTGAAGACCTGTTATTTTACCTATCCAGTAGTGGAATCCTGCAAATGAAGCAAAAACAGCTCCCATAGGAAGCACATAATGGAGATATGCAACCACATAATAAGTCAACTTCACCTAGATATTTTCATATCTACTTGGACTATACCATTACTCCGTCGATTTTCTTATGGATCAACAGATGTGTCTGGCCTGTAGTCTCTGAGAATCCTACTCCCCATAAAGCGCAAACTTTCTAAGACCGGAGGAAAAGCAAGAGAAAAAAATAAAGCGCTTTTTCGAGTTTTGTTTCCTGCGGATTGCCCATTTCAGTAGATTTAAAAGCTACATCATACTTAGGTTTATTACCGAGGCCCAGAGAAGAAGCTTGCTTCTTCTCTCGACCCCTATTCGCTTGCGAATAGAAAGGCCTCTAGTACTCAAGTCTTTGGGAATTTCCCGCATACAGCCAAATTTAGCCATGACACCTTTTACTTACACCATTACCTGTTACTTAATTTGTGAGAGCTAATACGAATCTCTTAAATTGTAACAACTTCTCTCCACCTAAACTAATAATGTCATTACGACTAAAGTATTCTATTAATCTTGCTAAAAAATTACGATTATAGTTTTCTATTAAATGAATAGGTTTTCTACAGCGATTAATCTGACCAGATTAGGTAGACCAAATTCAGATCTTAGACCCTCCCTCCATCATATATATAACGATCATAAACTTAAGGTAAACTAAATAGGTGTGAACCTTTCAATCTAATACTAAGGCAACCTTCAGCAATGGTGAAACTTACGAAGCCATGGTCAAAAGAAGATAGATTAGTTAACTTTAAGGGAATTCCATTTCTAGATAAGGGTTCAAATAAGTTCATAAACTTAGACTCTTTGAATGGAATTCTTTTGAAAGGGTGGAATCGCCAGAGAGAATGACAAGTATAAACATTAATAGTTAAGAAAAAAGAATCTGTTGAAATATTTCAAACTACCTCTATTTAAGTATTTAAGTTCGGTGATTTATTCGTGGTAAAAGAACAGATTCTTTTTGAACATATATCTTACCTCCATCTAGAACTTTCGATAGTGTGGATAGGTAGGCCTAGGCTACCCCTTCAAATTGTACGTGAAAGTTTTTTTTTCATCAAGCTCAGATGCCTTCTTAGATGCCCCTGGCGTCCGCAGGCAAAGGAGCATTCTTGCTTGGCTCATATGCAAACGTCCGTAGCACTAAAATAACATAGAAAAAGATTAATTTGAGCTGAGTAAAGGCCCGCCACGGGAAACCATGATCGATAGAGTTCAAACACGCGCGCTACATTTGCTTGCCGGAATATCCGACGACAGATTGAGGGCCTGTGCGCTGAGACTAGTGACTAATTGGCGTTGGAGTCCGTAGGCCTTTCTCCAGACTTCTAGTAGACCACCCTTCTAGTCTTGTTAGGACTAGAGGGGGGCACCGCTTCTACGGTTAAACTTTGTGCAACCGAGCTGCCTACGGATTTGCCTTGATCTAGTTGTAATGAATGTAATTTTTTCACCCAACCCAACAAGTCAGCCCCCTTTCGGTGCAGGCCACGTGACCCTATCTGAGCTATTACAGCTCAGCCTTCGCTTCTTGGGGCTTCCTCTACCCACATCTTGTTATGTGCCCGGCTCACCTCCAAAGGAAGAGATATGAGCTTTACCATGCTCCATTCATAGCACCAAACCTATGCCAATTTTAGGACTGTACTCTACCCCGGTGAACTCATGCGCTTTCAACATGCCTGAGGAACAGAGGCTAATCCGTTCACCGTCTGTCAGACTATCCAGTGGAAGTGGCCTGCCCTGGTCTTACGCCGGATACATTTGCGTACGCTGCCCCTCTTCGGCGGCTTACCATAGCCTCCACTTTTTGAGGTACACTTTTATTTGAGACTTCATACCCAGTCTTTTCAGTCAAGGCATGCTTGGGCGAGGTCAGGCTGGAACCGTAGCCCAAGGGAAGGGACCTCCCTCATCTGGCTATCAATGTGTTGTTCATGTTGCACGTTATTTTCACATACCTAAGAGAGTGGCCTTTGAGGCATTCCAATTTCATAGTAATCCTAAATGCTGATATTGTCTCTTTCTGATGAGTAACTTGAATAGAGCCGTCACCATCAAAAAGACCTACCGAAGATCGTTTCGTAGCGTCCGTATAAATGACATCATGCTCAGAATAGGCTTCGATCCAAGCGATAATAGTGCATAATGATTTATCATGTAAAGCAATGTCCAGCCCGGAATTGGCCGATACTATTCCAGTACAGCCTCCTACAGTAAATAAGAAAATAAAACCTACTGCAAAAAAGAGAGGTGAAGTGTACTGTATCGAACCTCCCCACATAGTAGCGCCCCGACTAAAAATCTTAATTCCAGTAAGCACAGCAATAATCATGGTAGCCGCAGTAGGGTAAGCACGTGTATCAACGTCTAAGCCTACAGTAAACATGTAGTGTGCCCACACAATAGATCCAGGAACTCCAATACTAATCGTAACATAGACCATGCCTAGATAACCGAATACAGGTTTTCTGGAAAACGTGGAAACGATATGACTAATGATACCGAATCCTGGCGAAATTGGAATATAAACCTCTGGATGACCGAGAAACCGAGAAAGATGCTGGTATGGGATTGGATCTCCTCCTCCTGCGGGATCAAAAAAGGTGGTATTAAAGGTAGAATAGGGACCCTTTCAGTGACATAAGTCATTCGAGACCCCTTCTCTTAACCGTACGTGAAAGTCTCCCCTCATACGGCTTGCACGCGCAATGTAATCTCTATCACTGTTGTCAACTGGTATAAGGCTTAGACTTTTCTGAAATGGGTTGAAGAGTACCGCAGTCCCTCTCTGTAGTAGGTTGGTTCTGCCTGTCTTTCAGTCTGGAGTTGGGAGAAGTCTCTAGCGCCCCAGGCCGACTCTTTGGTGATTCAACCTGGGGGTACTTCCGATTTACCAAAAGAACCGTTGGCCCAAGGGGTTGGCTTCTGGCTTACGCTGGCCTAACCTGCGAACGTGGTAAATGTCTACAAGTCCTGAGCCCTCAGGGTGGTTGATGAGGCCAGTATGGGTGTCCAATAGTGAGCACGAATCACCCGGATGATAGAAGCGCCGGGTAGATTTAGAAGCTTTTGGTTTGAGGTTCTCAAGTCTTAAGGGTTGGCTTTAGGTGGTCGAAAGTTGAGTTTCCTTTGTGCTCTGATACCAATTGTCTTAGACTAGTTCGGTTGCAAAATACCGAAAAATCTCCTATCATCTCTAAAAGGGAAGGGGTCTCCGTTTTATTTTGAACTATTTTCGGGATTATCAGCTTTTTCAGGAACGTCCGCTCTTCGCTTTCTAGCTTTTTCTTGGCTTCAGGAGTTGCGTCGCTCTCCTCAGCGATTCCGCGAGATGGATAGTTCTTCTTCCAAAAGAAAAGTCGTTCGCAAAAATATATTTTTTTTGCTGTCGCAGATTGGCACCCGAAATTTGTACGCACATTCGTTTCCAAATTCTTGGAAGATCTTAGCCGCCTTTCGCTTTAGTTTGGCTGCTAGCCTTTGGCTACAATTAGCTTTGATAATGAGTAGTCTTGAGGGCCATATCCATAGTCCACCCATAATTAGTTGTTAGTAAGGCTCTTCCTTATCCAGTGGTAGTATTTTTGAATAAAGTCGCGAGGACATTTCAAGAGTGAGAGTGCCGGTCTGGGGCGTTTCCCCCTGGCGGGCAGCACGTCTTGACGCTGACCGCTTTCCCTACGATTATTTTCTCGGGTGCCTGTAACCGCACGATGCCTGCAGGGGGGGCAGCGTCGTTTCCCGTCTACAGTGCGCGCTGACCGTTTGGTAACGTATATCCAAGTGCCCAAAATGGGCTGATTCTCAGTTGAGTAATCTTGGTCTTTTCCTCGGACAAGAAGAGTCTGAGTTCTTTACGAAGGAAGTTGTTCAGTTCTTCTTGGAACCGGCGAAGTTTTTCGGGGCTATGAAGGTCACTAGGAAATCATCCGCGTACCGTACGTGGAGCATTCTAGAAAAGTGTCCGTCGTCCCAAACCTTACTTAAGATTAGACGCTGTTGTTTCTTGAGTATTTTTACCTGAGGTTCTGGCTTCGTGCCTGAAGTACTTGATCTGATTGCTCAGATTCAGCTATGTGGGCTTTATCTATTCCTTCCGTGGCGGTTGAAGTTTCCTCTTCCTCCTCTCTCCATCCACACGTCTAGTTTATGGAAGTAAATGTTGGCGATAAGGGGGAAAGGTTCTTCCTTGGGGAATTCCCCTCCAGTTCTTGATCTCGTCGTGTTGGATCTCCCCGTAGCCTGCCCAAAGTAATTTCCAGATGATCCGAATAAAACGTTTCTCCTCTCTCCTCTGTTCCAGTCAATTCACAAGTAGCTTGTGGTCCATCAAGTCAAAGCACTTCATTAGATCCCCCCACCCAAGTGGGCCGCCGCCTTGTCGTGGTTTTGGATGGATGAAGCAGCATCCGGAGTGCCAAATGGCAGGACCTGAAGAGACGGAAGCTAGAAGACGAGTCTAGAAGGGTGGTAGACTGCCCTGAGTATGATCGTCAAGACTTCCGAGAGGATCTTGTCCCTTGAGGAGGAGGGCGACCGTTCTTAGAAGTCTAAAGTCTCCGCTCTCTTCGGGGATGACGAGTCTTCGACCAGTCTTGAATTGAAATTTTTTGGACTGTAGTTTTTGTATGGGAAGCCGGGTAGGTCCAATTCCGTCCAAGGTTTCCCCGTTCAGTGCAGGGATCATATTCCTGGGAATGGCCTCGATTCGCCCTAAGCTATCTTAATCCGTTTCTTCTTGAACAGTAGTTCGTAGAACCGATGGTTGATGTGCTTGGGATCGCTACCACCGCCACAGTGAAGGATGGCTTGAAGTCTCTCTTTTACCTTTCTTTGGGTCGACTAGAGGAGGTCATGCCAGCGCTTGCGCCTAGCCCATGTAGTGGGGTCGTGGAGACCCCGTTTCTGGCGGGCCTCCTCAGCAGGCTTCGAGGGTGGCCTGCCGTCCGATGCTTGGCCAAAATGGTGTCGACTGAGAAGGTGCCGGGATTGAGAACCTTGGAAGGAGTGCCTGGGTAGCACTCCTTCTCATCCTCACCGGAGTCGGTGAGTCCCCCAAGCTTTCTGGCTTGGAGTGATGGAGAGACTGGCGCGCTGGTCCGGTCAGAAACCCCCCGGATTCGCTCAACATCGAGGCAGCCAACTGGGCTGCGTATGCTTCCTCCCGTGGCCCCCCTTCCTTGCTTGGGGGGGGGGTTACACCTCTAAGAAGCCCCTAAGAGAGGTGAGAGGTAATTGGCCTCCCCCTCGCCTTTTGCTTGTGGGGCCTCCCCTAGGCAAGTGCTTTCCTTTCCACTTGACCTTGCGCCAGTAGGAGAGGGAATGCGGCCACGTGCCACCACCCCAGGCGGGCGTTTGCCCTTTCGGCGGGGAAAGGAGCCTGAGTCTGGTAGGGTAGCCGCCAGCCATTCTGGTTAGCACCTCGCACTTTCTATCAGTTAATAACATGGTAATGGCACCTGCCAGTACTGGAAGAGATAATAAGGGTGAGAATGCTGTCACTAAAACAGACCACACAAATAAAGGTAATTTATGCATGGTCATTCCAGGGCCGCGCATATTAAAGATAGTACTGGTAAAATTAATGGCACCTAAAATAAGTAAAACACCTGATGAATGAAGACTAGAAGTGACTAAATCAACGGCTCCTCCGGAATGACTGGTTATACCACTCAGGGGCAGATAGACTATCCATCCTGTACCTGCACCAACTTCTACCAAAGCAGAACTTAAAAGAAGTAACAGTGACGGCGGTAATAGCCAAAAACTTATATTATTCAATCGTAGAGATGCCATGTCAGGTGCACCTATAAGAATCAGAACAAACCAATTCAGTTGATTCTGAATATCTCTATTCAGACTGGACTATATCTTTCGGCACCCTAGACTAGAGAGGTGTCGGCACCACGTAAAGTCTCTGAAGATCCTACTTATTTTCCTGGCTTTTTTCTTTCCTTGCTCTTGTGGCCTTTAGTCTTGGTTTCCTGCTGATCACCTCCTTTTGTTACACACCAGAAACTTTAACTACATTCCACACGCCTGATCCTATTCGATACATCTTCGGGTAAATGCATGACGCTTACTGCGGCGAAGCATCTGTGTCGGTCTTTTAGCCACCAAATAGAATAGGAGACGAGAGGGCAGTTATAGTGTGTCATAGTCTTGGGGTTTTCCAGCATACAGTGGTGTTATAAGAGATGCTTTTGAAAGCACCCCCGGCAATGGCCGAATCCCAAGATTCTCTTCTCAGTCTGCCATGGAGATGGCTTTAATCTAAAACCCAGATGAGTGATCCCAATCTCAAGTAGTTCGTTTGGTATATGGATTTTTCTGCAGCCAGACAGAGGTAGGAGTCCCCGGGTCTAAACCTATGGCCCTTTGGCCCTTATTTATTTTATATTTATTCTACAAGGGTATACTTTCAACTATTTGGAAAATTTCAGGCCTAGGGGAATAGAACATGAGACTTCTTTGGGAGTAATTATAAAGCCGACTCTTACTAACATTGCTACTAATCTAATAATAAGGGTATAGCTAAAATTTTTGTGCTTGATGGATCGTGTTCTAGCTAGAACATTAACTCTCAGAGAGTACTACCCTAACTCATAAATGAAAAATAGGATGTAGAACTGCTGGCGCGGGGCGCTCTATGATGTGGTTATGGAAGTTCTAATCAATAGTAGCATTTGATGCGTGTGGCATGATAACTCTTCTGCCACACACAAAACTCACCAGAGAGCCAGCGTCAGCGTCACCACTCATTCTAGCCAACCCGCTGTTACGGCCAATCTCGCAGACCACCCATATTCCGAATCTTTAACAAGATGGAGTTACCTGGTCTCTTCCGTATTCTACTACCATCTAAGACTCGTCGTAGCTTTTGAACAAGAGGTAGATCTGCACCATGAAATATCATTCGAACTATTGGCTTATTTGGGGGCTCTGCCTTCGCTGGAGTATTGTCCCGTGGGGACAGGATACTTCCCTTTTTTCCTATTAAACTACCTGGAAGAGAAGGACCTAATAACCCATCACGGCTCTTCAGAGACACACCACCAAGTGGAAAGGGAATTACTGGAAGAGAATCATGATCCGAGATTTGTTAATTACCAAATCCACCTATCATGGCGGGCGTGACCATAAAAAGTATCGTTGAAAAAGCGTGAGCTGTTATTAACACATTATGAAGTTAATGATTTCCACTGAGATAGAGTCAAAATTTCACTCTCGTTGGAACAGGAGCTAATCAAGTGCTCTCCGAACCGTGCTAGATAGTCGCCCATTACACGGCTCTCTAATTTGACTTTCTTTGGATGTCGTTCTTTGATCGATGGACCTTGGCAATTCACACACAGAGGAATCTGTTTGCGAAACACAGAGATTATATGTCGCTCTGCGGCGTTGACTTCTTTTATATTTTCGAGCCCTCGCGCGTGGTGCATATCTACTTGGGTCTTAGATCCGCATAGAGCACACGGTGCCCCGTGGTCGCGTGCTAACCGCCAGGCTAGTGGCGCCGGCCGCCATTGGATTACTTTACCCTGTGGTGGGCTACACCCTATGGAAACGTGCGCTCTCTAGTGCCAAGGTCTAAGTCGAGCTAGTGATGGAAGCGCTCTCTTGTGGTCTGGTACTCATAAAACAGGTAGCTCCTAGGGTTTGGTGGCGGAGTTGTCGACTATTTGCTGTACCATATACCTCGAGTCTGTTTTGTGGTGCCTTTCTCACTTCCTTTCTTATTTGGCCTTTGGGGAGTTAGTGAGACCGATCGGTAATCCCTCTCTACCAAAAAGAAGCGTGCTGGAATCCTCGTGCCAGGCGCTCTGGAAGACCTTGGCGCCTTTCTTACTTGTATCTGGCAGCGTACATCTTCGCCAAAGAAAAGATGTGCAGACAACGTCAAAAACCTAGGCGAGGACCCTTCCGTTGACCGCGTATTGGAGTGGGTGGGAGCCTGTATTTTGGCTTTTGATTCGCTTTGTGGAAGGCGCAGCAGCTGTCTGGGGGGGGGGTGGCCCCCTGTCTTCTTCAATTAACCCAGCGCCTGTAGCCTTCCTGGACACCTCTCCCTCCATATCTACGGTAATGCCAAAAGCCTGCGACCTCGCGTGGCCGGCGCCGCGCCTTCTTTCTTGGTTGTGAAGCGTGGCTTTACCGTAGAAGGGTTTCTGTTTGGTGGGTGGCCTAGTAGCGGGATACGCTTAGATGATATGAGTCCTAGAGAAGAAGGAGCTTTCCCCTACTACCTTGTGTCACACGCCTTCTTTTGGCTTAAGCTTAGCCGGAGTTCTGTCTCAAGGAACTCTTCACATTCCTGGCTCTGGATTGCGTTCTCTATTTCCCCAATGCCTAAAAGTCATCGTATCGGATGTCTTCCATGCGGCAGTAGCTTGGCTTAGCAGATGGCTGGTTCAGAGTAGCTGTCGTGCTTCCAGTTCGCGTCCCTGCCGACTTACCACAGCTGGATCTCTCCGTGGGTGAGGGTACGAGGGAGGCACCCTCCGTTTCTATTCATCCGTCTAGATCGTTTAGGTAGAGGTTTGACCAGAGAGGGCTTAAATAAAATGCCTCCTGTACCTGCATTCGCTAACTTCATTACCCCGCCAGGCCAGTGTCGCCTTTAGCTCGCTTTCTACAAGCCATAGGACCTTGTTGGGTCTCCTATGAGTTGGTGCATCAGGTTCACGAAAATACCATGTTGACTGTGTCAAAGAACTTGTGGATGTCTCCTTCTACGAACTTGACATGGATCTGATAGTTCTGTATGGTATATACAAGAGTAGTGTGAATACTTCGTTCCGGGCAAAAGGCGTGTTAACGAGGTGAGAACTTTGTTTCATATATAGGTTCAAAGATCAGTTTCACTACTTCTCATACCAGCCTGTCAACGAAACTAGGGCGCACCGGCGGGGTCTCTTCTCGCTTTTACCTAGTGTTGCTATGTACGTTTTCCGTGTCCCCAGCTATTAGGAACTACCATGTATAAGCCTGTTTCCTAGCGCTACTTCTTAAGTGCCATCGATGGCGCTTAGGCCGTCGGGAGGTCATAGATGTTTTGTTGGGGTGAGCCTTTTCGTAAGCCATCACCCAAGGATTTTTGAAGTATCCCTTTGCGCTTTCTCACTCCTCAAGCACTTAATCCAAAAAAAGGCCTGTCCAAAGCTTATTCCCTCTCTTTCAAGTGCCGGGGTCCATCCCAGTAAGATGGCATCATGGCAGGCTGCGTCAAATGATACTTGTCAAGGACAAGTGTGTGTATAGGTCCCTTTCCTTCTGCTTGATGTTGGCTCCAGCGCTTTCCCCTGGGCTCCTTCGGGTAGGCAGGTACTATAGGCCCTCTGACTTCCGAGGTAAATACCTAGGATCTCACCGTTGTTTCCTACATGGCTTGTCCAATCTAAGATCGGAGGCCTTGCGTTGAGATGTCGCTTAGTCTCTTGTCCCCAGTGATATGGGTAATCTACTCTATCTGGCCCCTCCTTCTGGCGTGGCCATGCTTTGGTCGAGGGCACGCCTTTGTGACCTGGTTGACACATTCCATCAATAGGCATAGAGCCAGGCCACGTACGTTCGCGCGCGTCCCAATGCAGAACTCATGGCTGACGCTAATAGTTAGTGGCCGGGCGGCAAGCCCTGAGAGATACTGCGATTCGCCACTTTCGGCCTCATCTCCAAACAAGAAGCCGGCTTGCTCCATACTGTTATCTTCCAGGTAAGCGGCGGCTTTGCCTTCAACGGAGCTTCTTGCACATGCTTTGGTCCTCACGTTCGTTACCGCACATGAGTAAGTGCAACGCCTTTTGTACGTAATTGGACTCGTACTATGTTCGTGCAGGAAACAAACTGGTCGCCCAATTTGATTGCCAGGTTATGCTAATTCCATACGAATTGGTACTGGGAGAGATGTACCCATGACTCCAGCAATAGCACCGAAAATTAAATGTAGAGTACCTATATCTGTCGAGTAAGGGATTAGCCCTTCCCGTGGAACCATGCATGATAGTCTTCCATCACACGGCTCTCTAAGAACCTACCACTCTCAAACCAAATTTCCCCACTCGGCTGAAAAGGAAAATCGAGTGTACTACTCGACCCGTACTGATGAGTAGGCTTATGGCCTTCAATGTATTCCCAATCTAGCTCCGAAAAACGTGAATTCCCCCAGAACAGAAGCTGTTCATCGTGATAATATGCACACAAAGGGCGGCGGAGCTTTTCAGTTGATTGCTACCTCAAACGCTTTCGTTCCTGTAACCTTCTGGTCTCTCTTGGTTACTACCGTTACCCCACTCAATTCCGGTGCCTAGTTTGCACACGGCACCTGTGGCCTTCTGATGGAAATCATCCCTAGAAGATCGCAATCCTACCAGACGGGAGCGTCTAGACGGGGCGTAAATACGATTTCAAGCCCCTGTCTCGGAATCACGTTGAATATCCACCAGAAATTTCCTTCCCGTTTGTCGAATCTCGTTGGAATTGAAAAACTAGTTATTATTCTTATCTTCTTCTGGTCATCCTTTATGACTTTCCTCAAGAATATCTTAATGACTTTCGTGGTCTCTTTTCTGGCTAAGGTGTGGATTAGGGACCAGCGTACAAAAGAATCTACGTAGTCCCATACCTTGTAGAAATTAGCACATCAACAGTGGTAATTCAATAGGCTGCGAGCTACGGAGTGAAACCAGAGCACGAAGTCTTCGTCGTTAAGTTAAATCCATTTACCTACACAACGGGTTTTGTCTTTCAGTGAGAAGGTTACGCGATTTCAGACTTTCCTCAATCTTATCTAATGGGCCAAAAATGGAAGAAGTGAAGCCCTGTACCTTCCTACGTGTTGGCGTGCCTTCTCCGTCCGTATCTTGGTCAACAAAAGGGGGCCTTTCATCCTTACTGCACCACTTTTCCATTCTTTATCCTCCAGGTTATCTATGGCTTCCTGGACCTCGCCTGGAGTGAAGTTTAACCTGTTGGATAAGGCGGCTAGTTAGAAGGTTTTCTGCGCTGCGAGTCACGGCGCTTATCGTTATTGGCTTGTAGCTCTCAGGGCTTTAGCCAAGTCCGCCTTTTTTTTTGTGGGGATTGGGGATTAAAAAGTTTTGGCAGCTCTATGTTCTGCTTCCTAGACAATTTCCCCAGAGCCTTGATGAAAAAAGCGTGGTGGACCTAGGAGGCTTGGCCTTTTTCTATGGCTTCTAGGGTTAAGATACGATTCCTAACTTGCGTTGTTTATGGCTTTGCCTTAATAAAATTTCAAGTAGGTACACCTTTTTTTCCATCCAAAAAGAACGCTTGCGGCGCTTATGTGGGATATCTATTGCCGCCTTGGCTGAGTTCCAAGTGCAAATTCGAATTAACGAACTGCACGATTCTCTTTACTCTTGACCTTGGTCATCGGCTCTTCGGAGCCAGCGAGACTTGGGAGGAAATCATCTGCAGCATATCGTGCATAGAATATGCGTGCGTACTTTGGGTCTTTCTGGTTCTTCGTCGGGACCAGGCCTGCGGCGCCGCGGTCTCTCTGCAGGCAGTCATGATTTCTGCCTGCTCTTCAGGGGACGAAGTCCACTTCGTTGGCTTTACGGATGAAGGTTTGAACAACTTTGTAGGCTTGTAGAAGAAAAAGGTCAGTTCAGTGCTTTAAACATCTTTGTCCTGGGCGTCCTTGTAGTAGGCGCAGTCCCGCCGCCGTGGGCTGCTGGAGGCCGCCGCGTGAATATTCTTCAGCTATTTTTTTGGCTACTCTTCAGTCTAACTCGTGCCAGTATATATTACACAGTAGACGAGAGAGGATATCCTGGTGGTACTTTTTCTAGATGGGCTGCCACTGCCGCCAACAAGTCCTGCGTTGAACAGTTCATGTAAGAGATCCATCTACCTCTGATCTTGATGTCTTTTGGGAGGATGGAGAGGAACTTGTGCTGGTCTATGGAATCGCAACATTCCTTTCCGTTGGATTCTAAGAACCACAAAGTTCCTGTCCATTTCAGGCGTATTTGTTCCAACCCTGAGGGGCATTCTCTTCCGAGACGAGGTGAGAGGTGTCCAGGAATGGAGGTTCGTAGATATGTTCTATAACCTTTTCCATGGCCTGTTGGACAATCTTGTCACGAAAGTTAAAGAAACAAAAGTCAAGGGTCTGATTCTTCCAGGCTTTTTAGGTTTGAGTACCATAAAGAAAGCTAGTGCGGCTTCGAAGCGAAATTGTTCATTTCGAAGGAGTTCGGCAGTTCTTTTGAACCAGGCTTGATCTCTGATTTTTAAAGTTTCGCCTTCCTTGTCGTCACCTGGGGTCATGTTAGGCGAGACTTAATTCGTTCATAGGCTGCAATCAAGAAGTTGGGATCCTAGGGAGTAGATCTTTTTAAACTGGCTTGATGTCGAGTTCTGTTCGAGAGTTTCGAGTTTACGCCTCCGGCACCGTCTACCTGGCTAGCGTCAGCTGGGGATTTTCTACTCGTTTGGTTCTCAGTTGAGTTAATATCCTGCTGGCTTTCGGCCTGGGGCTTACTACTCATCCCTGGGTGTGACCGAGCGAGGGGTCCCGCCCTCAACGCCGTCATCTCCAAATCGCGCGGAATGGCCTGTCCTACCTAGCGCATCAGGTGAGCTTATAGCTTCACTGCTATACGAGCGTTTCGATCCGATTTGCCTTTTCTCAGGGACGCTCCTTTCTCCCCACAAAGTAGGATATTCGGATGAGATCGGCACTCGTAAGCCGTAGACAGCAAACCGTCTACGCTCCACAAAGACAGAGGGCGCATCGTCGGTATTCGTTTTCCTAGACTTGCCAAACCTACCCCAACGCAGGACATAACTCTCCTACTAGTTCTCGGCTGAGTTGCGTGAGGTTAACGCCTGTCGTCCCGGCGTGGGTTGCTCGAGACCCAGCGATTATAGCATGCAGAGCGTCGCACTTGTGGTTTGTGGAAAAAAGCCATCTTTGTGCAAAATTTTTCGTTTCAGAACCCCATCTTTCAATAATACCATGCTTTGTTAAACTAGTTTAGACTGATGTTTTCGCAATTTAGAAAAGCGAAATTCGTCACAAACTGTTTCGCGAAAACAAGTGACTATCTTCTCCTGTAAACTCATGCGAGAATGCTCTTGAATAGCTAACAGTGTTTTTAACTTCTGTTCCATTTGTTGGCACAATACAGCTTGCACTGTCTCTTTGCACTTAGGCGCACAGCGCGTAACCATATCATTTATGCATGATTCTCCAATCATTTGCGTACCTGAACGCAAGCTTATACTACATAATTCATGCTGTTTCTTTAACTCGGACAACAGAGCCTCTTTAGAACTTATCAATTGCTGTAACTCTGAAAGAATGGCTTCGCTCCTCGCATCAAAAGTAGCTTCAAAAGTTTCACCAAAGGTTTTTTTACTAAATATAACAAAACCTATAAAACTACGAGCTACAAGAACTTCTTCATTATAAATTAAGATTTATTTAGAACTCAAAACACTAAAAATTGGAATAGCAAATATTATCAATTCACGCATTCGTATTTTTCCTTCTTCTTGGTCTGTTTCTGATATCAGAGTGAACTTCTGACCGCGTAAAACATGTCTGCGCAGGGCTTTACGCGCTGCTTTGCTTGTTAGGCTCCTCCTTTCTTTCGGGCCTAGGTCCTTTCAGCTCTGCTGAAAAAGGGCGTAGCACCTGCTTATCATGGCCTCCCTCAAAGATTCGTTGTACTATATGATGGGGTCGTCGAAGGTGGCGCTCTGCTCATACTTTTTGATTCTCCGCGCCCCGCTTTCAGGAGAGCCTCGCGTGATTCTGTCTACTTTTTTCTCAAGTTTGAGCCTCCTGTAGCTTTACTCCGAGCCTCTTGGCTAGCCTTTTCGCCGCCTTCTCTAGGGCTTACTTGGGGTGGGGAAGGGCTCTGCCGAGAGTGGCTCTGGGAGCCTTAGCACCCTTATTTAGATTTAGTTTATTATATCGAATACTCAGTCGGATTTCGACTCATAAGAAAGATGGTCATGGGTACCGGAAATTTGGCCAAAGAAGAGAACGTTTCGTGTCGTTTGTCGTAAGTGTGAACTTCATTCACAAGATTTCCAGAATCTTTATGGATTTTACCTATGTGTTCTTGGTATGCTGGATGTTTTGATGCCTCCCCACCATCTCAGGATCCACAAGTCTAGTCAACATTTGCTCCATGGTAACGTAATGATTCATACCCGAAGACGTGCGGTATACTCCAAGGAAACCGCAGCTGAAGCACCTTTTTTTTCGACCGCGGTCTTAACCGCACCGCGGAAGTCGATATGTTTCTAATCACGTCTGCCGTCGCGGTTCGGAAAAGTATCTCCCCAAAGACTAACAGTACGGTGGTCTCGGTTGTTTTTCTTTTAGGATTGACTCCTCCGTTCGTCTACTCGTCTGAGGCTGTGACTAAAGTACTCGTAAACTCAATCTGCAGACTTTTGATATTCGAAACGTAACACTTATGGATTGAGTATTTTCAACGAGAAAGAAATTAGAGTCGCTACAAAACTTAACCCAGGCCCAGGGTACAAAGCAAAACAAAAGCATGATACGAGGCGTGCAGGGTAAAGAAGTCCAATCAAAACAAATATGAATGGTAAAGAAGTGTAGCGTGCAATAAAGGCCGCCGTGGCTCAATCTTGAGAACAATATCGGCCTGAAAAAAGAGAAGCGCGTATAAAACAAGTGATTATTACAGTAGTGACCGAGGAGAATGCAAAAAAATTCGACACGAAATTTCAAGAAGCTAAGGCCATTCTTAACAAACAACCTGAAACCATAAAAGCCCGTAGAATGGAATTGGTCTTTGAGACCAATTATTCCTGGATACTATTAGGAATACTATTATAAAGGGAATTCGAGAATCTCGTCTGGATCTTGGTCATATTGTTAGTTTTTTTTCTTTTTTGGTCCGTTTTTGATATTCACCAGAGTGCTTCTCTGTCCGCGTAAAACATAGATTTTGTTAAGAGCGGCAGTTTCACGTTCAGCTAGAAAAGTGGTATGATAAGTAGAAGGACTCATGGTTTCGAGTGCGTTTTTTCTAATCACTTGTGATAAACTAATCTCCCCCAAGGAACACACATAAGATTTATTCATTTATTGCGATTGATTAGCATTTAAGCTTCTTACCACTTCATTACACCACTTAGATGCTCCAGATACACTTGAGTACATATAGGATACACTGGTGTTAAAGCATTCTTTGAAAACCACATCTTGTTCCACACTGTAATCGCTCTACTCTGCACTCGCATTTTAGTGCGAAACCAGTTATTTTCGTAGTTTGGGAATACGACTTGTTTTAGGTAATCCATCATTATATAATAATACGTAAAAAGTCATATAGAAGACACGTAACCAGACAAATTGCGTCAAATACGTAAATTGATCTAGTTGAGGCATTTTCTCGTTCACTTTTTTTTAGCTAAAAGACTTCTCGAATTATAAGGGAAGAAAACTGCTTTGATTCTATGAACCCTGGCTAATGGTGCCCGAAAAGCGAAGCGCAGCGTTGGTGATCAAAGACTAACTAAAGTAGGTGCAAAGACGACCTGCGGTCTCTCTGGGTTCTTCAAATCAACGACCCCATGGATAATGGATAAAGAAAGTCAGCCCTTTGGAAAAAGAGGAAAGGGGGGGCGCCTCGATGTTAGGCGAAGACCTCGAGAATGATGCGAGATGATTAATGAAAGCAAGTCATACATACATGGCGTTCATGTACAATATTGCATTAAATTAGACCCACCTATAATCTTTCAAAAAGCTCTTCGGAACTGTGCTTGCAGGATCCCCAGGCACACGGCTCTTGCTCCAGATTGGCAGCATTCTGGAACAAATATCATGATCTTCCTGGGCCAAATCCCACATAACCATGATCACTGTTCGAAGACTTAGTTCATACCATGAGTGCATAGGAAAGTTTCCTTTTCGATTCATGTACAATGAAAGACGCCACGGCTGATGGCTCTGACACTGAAAGCACTTGGTTCCCGGCTCGCTCGTCCGCGCTTGGCAGGAACTGCCCAGTTTACCCACTTTCTTCCTCTAGCTCATTCCTGGAAAATAGGCCGAAGATGAAGAACGAAGCGGAAGGGCCCGTAGGGCACCGACCTCCTCCCCCATAATAAGACCATAAGAAGAGGGCTTGAAAAAAAAGCAAAGCGCAGCAAAAATCTATATTTTGTTTTTTTCTTCGGCTTAGTGTTCTTTAGAATGCAGAGCGAATACTTAGTGTGGGGCCTGCTGGACGTACTTCTTGATTTACAATCCAAGAACGCCAAAGAAGGTTAGCTAAAAGCTACTCACATTTGAACTCTTTCCTATTTCCTTACTAAGGTTCCGAGTTTCCACTGCATGCATATCCCTCGCATCACGGGAAGCGCGGGGCGATGAAACATCCATCGCTTGTAGTCGTACTAATGGATTGCGTGACATCTTTTCTTCGAACTTTTCACTCTGCGTTAATACACTCACAAAAACGAATTATTTGTTCCTTTCTATCTCTAATCTTTTCATTTAAACACGTCATCTGTGGTAGATCGTTCCGTATCTTCATGCGTTTCCTCAGTGTAGGTTCGAGGCTTTGGACTTAAGCTTCAAGCTCCGTTTGGTCTTTTTAGTCGTAGGAATCTCTTTCATTAGGGTAAGGAAGCAGCGCCCCCGGAAAGAAAATTTCCTTCTTTTTGCTGGTGTTTTTCTTTTGTTTCGCAAGCGCCTCCGCCTCGCGTCTAAATGCTTGGTTTGTTTTTGATGTGGTTTCGCCAGCGAAAAAGAAGATCTTTTGTCATCATGAATTTCTTTCACCACGATATTACCGATGAGTTCATGAAATAGAAAAGATTTTCTATGGACTATTAGGAATTTTCCACTTACTTCTGCGAAGACTCTTGAGAGGAAAAGCTATATGACCTGCAATTGCTACAGCGTAACTTCTATGGACTGAATGAAAAAAAAACCTGGACCGGTCACTTCGCCAAACCTTGGTTAGTTCAGTCCAAACTAGTTTGCTTTTACATCTCTTCTTTTCTAGGGGTTATGGCAGAAGCATCCCCGGGTCACCGCTAACTTCCACATCTTCAATTCCAAAAAGAAACCTGGCTTGGTGAGTGGCACTCTCCTCAGCTCATTTAAAAAAAAATTATTAGAGTTTTCAGTCCTGTATCCACCAAGACCATGTTTTGTTATAATTGTTTCACTGAACATTGTGTAGCGCTTCCAGGTAATGGATTCAAACTAGAATTCTATTTAGGGAATAATTGACTGAAGCTCATCTGGCTTATTTTTTCTTCCTCTTCCCAATTCTTCCCATCTCATTAGTTTGCCTATAGAGGCCTTCGGATTATGCGAAAATTTGGTTGGTAGGAATGCGACTACCAGGTCATGGCAAGAGAGTCAGGAGATCGGGTTTACGTTCCGGTTCCCTTTCACCAAACCGTATAGTCTCCCAGCAAAGACTCCCCTCTTCCTATTCTTTTATTAGGCCTCATCAGCGGTTAGATCGATACTGTGGATCAGTTTTCGTCTTTTCCTAGAGAGAGGTATTTGAGCCTTTCACGCGCACAGCCAGAAAAAAGTTCTTTCTTTGCTAGCAACGGTGTGCTTCAGGGTGGGGCACGGCGGGCTATCTCGAACGATCTCTCTAGTTCTGCCCATCTCTAGACCGGCCTCGTTCCCCAGGCGAGTCTTCCAGGTGGTTATCAAATAGATTACTTTTAACCTTAAGGATTTGAACGTCTTTATGTAACTTGAAAGTCTAGTTCTCGCTTCTATGAATATGAAAAATCAGCTATAAATTTCCCAGCCTTTTTCATAGCATCTTCTATATCTATATAGGTGTTAGCATCTATATCATTCTCTCCGCTCTGAACTTCGTGGAATACCACATCCGCGTCTAAAGAACTTAGTGCCGGCCTTAGACTGTTCTAAAAAGTTTTGACTTAATTACCAATATGATTTATGATATACTTTCTATTTATGAGATTCTCCAAATTTATCCCAAATTTCTTAGTCTCTAATGGCAAATAAAATGAGATCAGAGTGGCAAAAATCTCACAACAAACAAAACAGGGGTACAGGCTAGCCATAAAAGAATTAACACCTTGGATGGATTCAACACTGGCTATTCCAAGTCCCAGACTGTGACTAGAAAGAAATCTTGATTCTCCCAAATTGATTAATGGTGAAGAAGTTTAGCCTTTTGGATTCAATCGCATGCTTCCTGAAACTTTTCATCTCTTTCAGGCCGCCCCAATGGAGACGCGATCTCGGGCCCCTGCGGGCCTCTCGGCGGGAGAGTCCGACCGCTGTCACTAACTAAGGCCATCCTTTTCTCATGAAGCTCTGGATAAAGTGTCTCTTTAATCTTCTAAAAAAACCAAACTTTGCGAAGTTGGTATTCGCTCGCGATATTCCGCGATGGCGACTTTCGGCCTGCGGCCTTGGCTAAGGTTTACCATAGCCGAGCAAGCAAAAGGGGTGCGCGGTTCGGCTTCACTAAAAACTGTAGCTTGGTTTAGATTGACTTCGCTTACTTGAGAGAGTAGGCCGCAGGTCGGGGCATCTTTCCGTTCCGGGCTTCTCTCAAGCGTATGTGATAGTTTCCCATCGGCGGCTCACCTATCTTAATCATCCCGCCCATCGAATAGGGAGGGTGTGCGGCCTTCTGTGGATAGGCCTCCAAGGCCATCCCTTTCTTCGAACTTCAGGCTGTGGGACAGTGGGCTCGGAGACTCACTCCATAGATAAGTGCCGCCTCCTGGGCATGGCCAAGTTATAGCGCGGTCCCTTTCTTCGGCCTGTGGAGTTTGGTTTTGCTTAGTTAAACCCTTTTTCATAGGACCTAGAGGTGGTTGGTAAGGGCGTGGGATTATGACGCTCGGCCCAGGGATGCCTCAAGGACTTCAGACCATATGTGAAGGGCGGCTTCCGTTGGAGTTCGTTAGCTAAAACTAGCACCTTTCCGCTATCTCTGTTTTTCGAAGCTCTCTCATCTTGAGGAAAGAGGCCACAGGTGTCCCACCCACGAGCCTTTGCCTTCTAAGTCGGCTGCTTTTCTCTCTTTTGTAAAGTTAGGGGGTTGGAAGCTTGGTTTAGGCGCTTCCATAGACAAGTCTCAGCGCACGACTTTCCAGCCAGCCATGGCGACTCCATAGGAATTTAACCCCGCACTGCTACACAATATAAGATCATAAACGGGGGAAGCTTTCGTAGAAAAAAGAAAGTGACAAAGAGCTTTATATATGTTTCTCTTTGAGGTCTTGGTTTGCGAAGCTTTCGCTTCCTCATCCTCTATCGATGTTCAATATAAGGCTGAAGGTCATTTTTCAGACTTTTCAGTACGAAAAGTCTAAGAAAGGGCTAAGTAACATAAGGGTAATGTATTGGATTGCAAATCCGAGAAAGATGGTTCGAATCCGTCCTTAGCCTACTCTACAACTGTACTGTCCCCAAGGCTGACCTTTGGAGCTAAAGACCCTGATCGGACTGACCTACCATCTACGACGCAGACGGTGCAACAACCAGTCCAGCGCCTGCTGCGGCCTTTCCACTTTATTTGCGAACGCAAATTAGGACCGTGTGTGTAATCAACATTAAGCTAGCTCCTTGTCCATTATCAAGAAAAAAACCCCCCAAAGGGTTTTTCTTCGTTGGTGAGGTTACAGGGGGTTCGGAGAAGGGAATTAGGCCTCTTTTTCTCCAGTTTCTGGCTTTAGTGTGCGCCCTGGAGGGCGGCGCGTTTGTTTGGAGAGACGAGGGTTGCCATGGCTCGGGTGGACTTCCTAACTTCAGGTGGAATCAGACAGCAGTGAACTATAGCATAAATACTATTTGCATTTTGCCACAAGGACCATCATACGCATAAAAAGGAGCTAACCCCCCCTTTCCCAACGAGACGCCAGTCAGAAAGAAGAAAGTCCGAACGCCAAAAAATCTAGATTTTCGCGCGAAAATTCGAGATTTTTCTACCTCCGAACGTGACTGTAACAAATAAGAGAAGTCGTATACGTAACTAAACGGCAAGCAAACGACCAAACGTGCAAACTAATGATAAAGGGACTAGAGGTCAGCTTCGATAGAAGCGAAGTGTAACCCACTCCCTGGAAACCGAGACTTTAGTTTAGTAGCCATAAAGGTACAGGTGACAAATCCTAAGGTACTCCAATACACCGGGCCACTAATGTCAAGCATACGACGATGCTTTAGAGTAAAGAGCTCAAAAAGAAGATAGGTGATAGTCGCTGTACTGGAAACACGCAGACGTGTGCCGCGAAGGTATAGCGGAATCAGAAAGGCGATTTAGGAGAATGCCCATAAAGGCAGGCTGACTGGCCATCTTGATCGAGTCTCATGTAACACAAACTAATAGCTAAGAGGCTGGCTACAATTTGGCTAAGTAGTAACCGAAGTTAGGATCCCAGCCAACAAAATGGGCCAAAGATCGCAGGTACCCAGGTGGGGGAAATTTCTGTTCTGAAACAAAACGACCAGCTCTTTTGACTAACCTGTACACGGTAGTAGGTGACCTTGTGATGCCCAAGGGCTAACCTGGGAAGCTGCTGACTTTAAAGTGGTAGTACATTTAGCTTTCTCCCTCCTGGGGCTTTTTTAGTCCAGCGTTTGAGTAAAACAAAAAAAGGAATCTTTTAGCGCGGCTGAAAGCCGCTTCGCCTAACTCGTCTCTTAACAAGAGGCATCTCGAGTCACCCCGTTTGGGACGGCCCATGGAGAAGCCTAAAAGTCCCAACATGGGAAAGGTTATCCTCCAGCGACACAGCACTGAGTTCCCTTCCCCAGACCCCGACTTCGCTGAGCTGAGTGCCCAAGCCGAAGTCCTCATATTATTAATAAGACGTCCTGCGTCGATGTACCAACCTCAAAGAAATAGAACAACAAAAAAATCTACCATGGGCTACGCTTGGAAGGAGGAACTGAGGCCACGGCTAAGAATTCTGAGGCAAATTCGACTTACTTATGGACATAAGCCATGCATGCGGGCCCCGGCCAGCCCTTGGCTCGGTCCGTGATGAGGAATAGACGAACCACACGCAAGGAAACTTGCACATGTGGTTCTGACCAAGGAAGGGGTTAGTCAGAAACCTATCGCTTTCGAATAACAAAAGAGCCCATGAGGGCTGAGGGGTTTTTACGAGCGAACGGCCGAAAGTCGTTAGCTTGTCTAAAAAAGATCAAAGACCAGAGCGAAAGCGGACAAAAGATCGAAGACCAGAAGGCGGCTTTATGAAGTCACCATCCATCAAACGGCGGCCCGAGGGGCAAAGGCCGCCGGCCGCCCTACGGGCGCGACCTTTTTCCTCACAGGAAGAGAGCTTAAGCCCTGGAAAAATCTATACTTTGAGTCTCTCTTTCTATTCTTTTCTCGCTCTGTTTCCCAGTGATCTTCGTTCGCTAAGTGGGCCCACATCACGTACGGTTTGGAAGCCGAGTCCCAGTAGCCATGCTGTTTTTTAGGTTAGGTTCAGAGAATATAAATAGAACTTTCCGCATTTCTGCTTTTCGCAGACGGAGACCATAATCTACATATTATGGTCCTGGTTACTGGCGTTCCCAAAAGAATAAGGTGGCCAAAGAAAAAAGGGAGGGTGGGCTTCAAAAAGAAACATGCTTTTGTTTCAAGCCACAAGGAGACGCGTAAACGTGTCACTTTTTCCTCTTGATATTTTTGTTGTCTCGCTTCGCTCTCCAGAGATGTTTAATTCCAAGCTTAACGCTATGATGTCTAGAAGTGGATTCGAACCACTGACACAAGGATTTTCAGTCCTTTGCTCTAACCACCTGAGCTATCTAAACAAGAAAAGAGAAACTATGTACAATTCCAGTTTGTTGGTTATTTAATAATTACTAACTACAAAGGCATATCCGGGCCGGCCATCGGATATCTACTTCCAATTTTATAGGGGAAAAGAAATGCCCTCTTTTCGTAGCAGCTGGAAGTAAAGCTGCAAGTTCATCGGTGACTTGGACCTAAAATATTATTCGCTGCTTGAGCAGTATGCGGGGAAACTCGCATGTGCGCTTCTTAGTGAGGTTTAAGCTCGTAAAAGCCCACCTATCCGAAAAGTAGAGTGCTGAAATAAATAAAAAAGGTACCTTTCGCTTTTCTTTTGGCTTTAGTTCGGAAAAGCGCTTTGCGCTTTCTCGGGCCAGAGAGAGAAGAAACTTGCGAAGGCCTCAGATCGGCCTTCATTTACCACGCGAACGCTCTGCATCAAAATATGTGTTTTTTTTTGAGAACAACACAGAAGAGGCCGGAGGTAGAGAACGCTACGCGTTCTCCAAAACGCGGAGCGAACACGGAAGAAGAGAACGTATTCTCTTCTCCGTGAAAGCGAGATCGTAAAAACAGATGGAGCAGCTGGTCCAAGTACAAAACTTTCTTTTTTTCTTCTTTTCATAGTTGTGCCTCGTGCCGTCGCAGCACTCATACCATTTCCATGTTGGTAAGTAGTAGAGATGTTTAGGTGCTCTTTTTTTACACCATAATACCTACCTATATCCTTTTATCATCTGTCTTAGTTTATATACACTTCGGGGAATTTTTAGGCTCTATAAACAGAGCCAAAAGGATAGTTTTAGTAGGAGCAAGACTCCTTTATGACCCAACATGATTGGAAACCCAAGATTAAAGCTAAAAACGTTTCTTTGTTTTTTTCTTTCGTTTTACTTCTTTCTCTCAAATCCAGGAAAGACTTGTCACATTTACCATTCTTCTGCGGTGTGCTTTGTTTTTTAGTATCTCGCACATTCCCTTTATCATCTAATCGTAGGCGCGAGAGCTTAGCGAACAAGAGACGTATTAGGGTAGAGGAAATGAAAGGAAACTGCGGCGTAAACGGGCGGCGGCAGGCACGGAAGAGAAAGAAAGCACCGAGCGCTTTGGCCTAACAAAGAAGAACAACGAGAAGAGAGAGAGATGAGAGAAGATCTATAAGTTACTCTACGCTTTATGGTAAGCTTCTTTTCCTGTCTCTGAGAATAAGGCGCTTGGCGGCTTGTAGTAGATGCTTCATGGTTCGCCGCGTTTCATCAAGTCTACGGATTGCCGTTGATCATGACTTTAAAAAAGTTCCCTCCCATGAAGATGAGGATTTCACATGGAGGAGTTCGCATCTTTACCATGGGTTATTTTGTCGTGCAACTGGGTGGCTTGCGATTATCATCGCTTCCAGGCCACGCTGACGCGGGCGGCGTAAACTCTGGTTATTCGGGTCTTCCGCTGCTGAGACGTTCAGTTGACTTCTGAACCTTGATAGGAAGATGGCTTCTTCTAAAATTCGTGCAAAAAAAAGGGTCAGGGACTTAGGCAGCAATGTGAATGGATGTGAGCTTCGCTGCTCGAAAACACTCGAACCACACGGAGAGACTTGCCGGTGGCCAGAGGGGCCGCCGCGCGGGTAGCGTCAGTGGGCAAGCAAAGTGGCTTTATTCCCAGCGGTACGAAAGGAGAAGTCGTGATGATATCATCTACGTTCGTACAGCTCCTCGTTGAGTAAATATCACATCCAACCATCTAACCAAGAGAGAATTCCCACTAAGTTCAAGTAAAACAGGCAGGCCAGCCGGGCTGTAAACTAATAGGAGACAGGATTATACCAAAAAGCCAAAACCCTTCGGGGCAAAGCAAAGACCACTTCGGCATTGGCTAGAATGAAGACCTCCAGGAAAACAAGTTTTCTTATCTCCTACTACCAAGAAGCGAGCGAATGAAGGCCGAAGGTCATTCACAGAAGCAAATGAAGGGGTTCCCGAAGGAAAGGCTGACATGGAGACTCGGGGCGCAGCATAAATAGCGAGGAATGAGCAAAATAGACAGTTCATTCCAGCGGATCTCTGATCATCGGTCTCTGTCCATTAGTTAGACTCCTTATCCTTATTAGCCAAGGCAAAGCTTCTGTCTCATTTCAGTAAGGCAAAGAAGCAGAGAATATGTTTGCAAATAAGCAAGCTTCTTCTCTCTTATCTATGGGTCTCTGGCTGCCCCTGAGAGAAGCCGTATGAGGCCAGAGGCTCACGTACGGTTCGGAAGCCGCCGAGCCCCCGCCGTGATGCTGCGGCTTAAGTTAACTGACACAAAAAAGATACAGTTTACGTCGCTATGGTGATTGGCTTTTGAACTCCATCCAGAGAAGGAGAAAAGCACTTAGGTATTGATCAATTACATTTTCGTTCCATTCGTAGTAATTCCATTATAAACCCTTTCAAAGAAAGCGATTCATGTTTAAGCATGATCGATCACTTCGTGCCATAATGGACCTGTTGCCAATTTACTTCCCAGCCTCATACGGGAATGAAAAAGTCAAAAAACCAAAATCTATTTTCTTTCATCTTTTTCATTGTGACAAATCGTGGATGAATCGCGGACATAATTGTTTCGCACATGGGTTGACTATGTTTCCAGAAAGAGGATTCTCTTTTTCTAATCGGAAGATGAGCACTACCAAAGTAGCTATACATACCAATTTTTGGACGGATTTATCTGTTTTGATTGGAATTGGAAATTTCGAAACAGGCTGGTATACTAGCATAATGAAGCTATCCTTTACTTTCCGTATTTGGATAGGGTTTTTTTTGGCCCGGAGGCTTGCGTAGTCTCTGACGTCAGCTTGCTTCTCACAAATCGAATGGAAATTAGAGAACAAAAAAGAATCTAGAGAGAACTTGCACGAATCTGGAGTAAAAGGATTCGAACCTTTGCTTGTCGATCTCAAAAACCGACGCCGTTCCACTTGGCTATACTCCAAAAAGCCTAGAAATCACTATTTGCTGCTCGCCAAGAGCTTTGCCTCCAAAGAAAAAAGAAAAAAGAACTTCTCACTACGTCCATGGCGGATAATCAAACACCGTAGGGACAGGTGATTTGCTTATGTTCCTCTATATTTTGCATAAGTGAATTTCATTTATATCGTAGATAAATAAGCTGTACTACTAAACTTGGCTCGTTCCCCTCTGCGTACATAGTGAATAAAGCGCATAATAGCTTCTAATCTTTATGAATCGAGCGCGCTTCGCGTTATGAATCAACGTAGATGATTCTTCAAGAAGCCCTGCTGCAGCAGTGCGGTTTCATCTCTTTGCTCCTTGAGCACACGGGCCAAGCAGGAGAAAACAAAATGCGTTTTCTTCTATGTCGTCAACCATTTACGATGGTTGATTACTTCGAGGTCTGCGGTTTTTTGTTTAGGACTTCGTCCAAACATAGACCATATTGACAAACATACCCTTTGTTTTTGGTGGCAAAAAGCCCGGCTCCAGTTACTTATTTGACAAAAGGTATGCCTATATGCAAGAGAAAAAAGCAAAATTGCCTTACGCAAGTTAGAAAAATTTTTCTGAAAAAAAAAGCACAAGAGATTGATAAACAATCTCCATATATTCTTTTATTTCATTGTAGTGGCTTAATAAGTCAACAATGGCGACAATTCAAAAATCTATTGTGTGCCATTCATGGTAAAACGTTATTTCAACCAAGTCGCAATAGGGAACTGCCACATGAAAACAAGCAAAATGGTTTTCTTGCAGAGCATGCTTCTAAAGCAGGCCCCACTTGTTTTTTGTATTTGACGAGAAAAACACCAGACGATACGTGGTCACAGTGGCCACCCGCGGCGGCCTCCTACAACCAGAATCTAGTTTTATTATACGGAAAATTCGGATCTACTTTACTAAATCATATGGATATAGACGAAGCTGCTGATTTAGAAATTACATCAGTTTTTCAAGAATTCTTTTGGATTTTGTTTTACTCATCTTATGAGTTGTGTCTCTGTTTCAACCAGCCAACGAACAAAGTGATCAATCAGCAAACATGATCGATGATGTCCAAGCGTGGGCACTCCAACACCCACTTATTTTACACTCCATTCGTTATACGAACGTATGACTTGAAGGACGACCATGCGTCTAGCCTAGGGTATATGGCCATTCCAGCTAACGGGAGACTTTACCTCACCAGGCCGCCTTCTTCCTGGCCACGAGAGGCTATTAAGCGTGGAGAACAAGATGAAAAGTGTATAATACAACATATAAGCTGTTAGAAGTTGCAAGACTCTTCTCTCTCATCAACCAAAGTGAACTGTGCGACGATGTTTTGTCAAAACAACCTACAGGCTGTCCTTGAGTAGGCGCGGAGGGCACGATAGACTTTTGCATGCCCTGATCGGTCCAAGATAACCGGAGTATACAAGATCGCCAAATCTTGCCCTAGAGTCAAGCTGTTAACGGGGTAAAATCCAGGGGCTCCTGAAACGGATTTTTAGTCATCGGATCAGATACCAGGACAGAAAACAATCCAAAGAGCGAAAGCTCACCCTAAAGGGTGAGATAGGCCACCATTCGCCTCCAGAAAGATAAAGTGCTGACTCGTTCGGGGGGTGACAAAAGACTGAAAAAGCCACTCATATTGACCACGTCTTCAGGTGAAGACTTTTGCTGCGCGCGTATTGGTCAATCGCAACGTTGCCATATACACAACTTGCAAAGTAGCAGAACATTTTAGTAATAGCATAATTGCTGGAGCCAAAAGTAAGGGGCAACCCTGGTAGCCTGGGTCTAAAATCTTCTTCGACACTAGAGGCGTATGATGGGAAACTATAACGTGCGTTTTTAAGAAGAGGGGAAGAAAAGAAGAGGAGGGAAGAAAGAGGAAGCTTGGAGCCTACCTATCTCCAGAAAGACAGAAGGATACAGAAGGGGTAACTTAGTCACCAGAGGATCCATCGCAGGGGAGGAGGCCACTTGGCCGCCGCCCATCAAGGTGCAAAACACTTGATGGGCGGCGGCCAAGGGGGCATGTAGTTCATGGCAAAGCTCAGATAAAGAAATGCGTTCTCTTTTTTCCACTAAGCAGCGAACCCGCTCGCTGGTCAGGTGCGCGGCACTTCGTTAGCGAGCAAAAAAAAAATAGATTTTTTTCTTTTCTAAGAAATTTCCATTTTTTTGGTTATGCTTCTCTGAATTTTTGGCAAGAGAAGAAAACAAGTTTTCTTCTCTGAGCGCCCCAAAGGTTGTAAAGATTCAAGCTAATTCATGATCTGTTTTTGGCGAATAACGGAATTCGAACCCGTTTTTTCAAATTCACAATCTGACACTTTCAACCCATTAAGTTATATCCGCCTTTCTTTCCAAATTAAACACTGAGATACTCGCTATCGGATTCGAACCGATAACCCAGAGGAACAGATTTTGAGGCTGTCGTGTTTACCATTTTCACCAAGCGAGTATGCTCACTATCGGACTTGAACCGATAACCCATAGGAACAGATTTTAAGTCTGTCGTGTTTACCATTTTCACCAAGTGAGCTTGAGAAAGCAAAGCGCAGAACGGAGACAAAATCTTTCTGTTTTGCTTTCTCTTCGTCATTTTCTTCTTTAGACATCTCCACCTCGGCTTCGGCATACGAGACTTCCTTTGGCTTGACCAGATCTGCGACCCCTAGATCTTTTGCCTTTGTAGGAAAGTGTGGGGCGATTATGCCGACGCCCTACTTTGCCCACCCTCTGTGGGCTGCGTCGATAGTAGAGCGCTCTTCTGTATTCAAAGCCTGTAAAACTTCTTCTCTACGGCTTTGTACCAGTCTTCAGATACGAGTCGCCAGCAAGAGTGCACTTGGCCATGCCTTTTGTATGACACGGCTTTCAAGAAAAGAAAGATTCGAAGAAATCAGCTCTGGGAGTCTCGCGGAAGACTCTCTTGGCTAAAGAAAGACTAAGACATCCTAAAGGTTTAAGGAAAAAAAGCGCCGCTTCTTTGATTTCTTCCTTTCGTTTGCAAAACAAACCAAAGAGCAAAGCCCTATCTCCCGCTTTCTCATTTGTGGTTCTGCTACATGAGAATGGAGAAAAAGCTGAAGAAGCAAACTTCTTTTCTGATCCCGGAACAGCGCTTCAAGCTAAGGGTCTACTGGCCTTTCACAACGTCCTCGTCCCAGCAAATAATCTGTTTTGTTTGGCCAGGGGCATGCTTCTTCTCTAAACAGCCTCACGAGCTTTGGCTAAGCAACATCTTGATGGCGTGTGCCATCGGCTTCTACAAGGACTGATAGAATGAAAACGGCGGCGTAGCCAAGCTTGTTGCCCGCTACGCCAATCTCCTGTAGTTATTGTATAATGAAGGTTCTTAGTAAGAGACTTTGAGTAAGAAAGTATCTCCAATTATTTTTGCCACTCGTTGCAGATGGTGAGTAGATTACTCATTCTGTGGATCATCCAACCCATCTTTCAGTTATGCCATGATGTAGTAATGGCATGCGGTGGTGGGTGACCCCTAGGAGCGGCCAATAGAGCTCAGACGGGCCGCCGCGTTGTCCACGGACAGGGAGAGCCTCTATCTAACTCTTGACTTGGGCAGCTGTCACCCCAAAACCAATAAATTATCTAGGCCATCTACCAGAAAAAATAATCGATTGTTTTTCGGTCACAATATCGAAAAAAAATGATTCATTATGTATTTACTAATCGTAACTTTACCTTTGCCAGGTAGTTTTGTAGCAGGTGCCTTTGGTCGTTTTCTTGGTTCACGAGGAACTGCTACAATCACAACCATGTGTGTCTCATTATCTTTTCTCTTCCCTTTGATTGCCTTTTACGAAGTTGCACTGGGAGCTAGTGTTCGCTATATAAAGATTGCTTCATGGATTTTCTCGGAGATGTTTGATGCTTCTCGGGGCTTCTTTGGCGACCGTGAAGTCACCGGATAATTGGCCGGATGGATTACCTGAATGCTGCAGTCGTTCCGCAGCGAGACGGACTCGACTCACTCTATAGGACGGAACCACTTTTCCTGGAGCACCATAGCATGTCGAGAAAGGGGCATACTGGGCTGTAGCCAAAAGCTGCCCTTGGCTGTGCCCCGACTGTGTCTTCGAGACACTGGTGAGACCGTAGGTCACGAACGTGAGGTGGAGGAGGCCAAACTTGGCGCGTCAGGCCAGGGGCCCCGCGCGCAGGCTGGGTGACACGACGCCCCCCGCATATGGGCAGCAAGAGGGCGCATATGCCTGGACGAGGGGGAGCCTGAGTCCGATAAGGACAGTACACCACTTAAAGCGCACCAGTGTCTCGACATCAATAGAGTATTCGGTGGAACCGGTGAACCACGCATTGGCCCGTGGGTTAGATGCGTGGAGCAGAGGGCTCATAGTACCCGCCGCCCCACCCAGAAGGGAACCCCATAAGGCCGCAGGGCGCTGAAATCAGCAGAAGGGAAGGGGCCTAAGTCGGCAGATGCCGTACACTTGAGTGGCGGAGGAAAGCGGCACCGTACCCTCAAATGAAACTAAGCAGAGAGAAGTTAATCTATCTTTTTGACTTCACTCGGACGTACGCTGTTTACCCCCCCAAGCTTGACGAGAATCTCAAGTTGGTGAGCCGTGTGATGGGCGACCATCTCGCATGGTTCGGAGAGCACTTGATTATGTCACTTGGGTGAACGGCCGCGTGATGGCAGTACCAGGAAAAAGCCTGCTTGATTCGCAAAATCAAGGGCCCAGTGAATGAACTATTGACCCTGTGTTTGATAGTTCGACTGTAGTTATGTTAATTGTGGTTACATTCGTAAGTAGCTTGGTTCATCTATATTCCATTTCATATATGTCTGAGGATCCGCATAGCCTCTGATTTATGTGTTATTTATCTATTTCCATTTCTTTCACGCCAATGCCGGTTACCGGAGATAACTTTATCTAACTATTTCTAGGATGGGAGGGAGTCGGTCCTGCTCTATATTCGTCAATTAATTCTTGGTTTACATGACTTTAGGCAAATAAAGCAGCTATCAAAGCTATGCCTGTGAATTGAGTAGGTGACTTCGGATCAGCTCTTGGGATTATGGGTGTTTTTACCCCTCCTCAAACTGTAGACTTTTCTACTATTTTTGCTTGTGCTAGTGTCTTCTCCGAACCCAATCATTTTTTGGTTTTTTGTAATATGAGATTTCATGCTATAACTGTTATTCGTATTTTACTGTTTATTGGCGCTGCCGGAAAATCTGCACAAATAGGATTGCATACTCGGTTACCCGATGCCATGGAAGGTCCCACTCCAGTATCCGCTTCGATTCATGCAGCTACTATGGTAACAGCAGGCGTTTTTATGATAGCGAGGTGCCCTCCCTCATACGAAAACTCACCTAATGCTTTGATTGTTATTACTTTTGTAGGAGCGTGCGACATGAAGACATTGATAGCAATATGGGGGAAGTTCCCATCGGGCCACGGTTTCCGCCTGACCCTACTCAAGTATGCTTTGACTGAAAAGACTAGGTATGAAGCCTTGAGGACAAGTGTACCCTAACTGGGGCTGGGGTAAGCTAATTAAGACAGCGTAAGCGAATGTATCTAAGCCTCGTGAGAAAAAAAAAGGCCAGGGTGGCGACTGGATGGTTCGACAGACTGTGAACGGATGAGCCCCTGCTCCTTGGGCACGTCGAAAGCGCATGAGTTCACCGGGGTAGAGTACAGTCCTAAAATTGGCATAGGTTTGGTGCTATGAATGGAACATGGTAAGCCCATATTTCTCCATTTAGAGGTGCGCTCGTAAGGGCACATAACGAAATATGGGTAGAGGAAAACCCCAAAAGCGAAGGCCGAGCTGTAATGGCACGGATAGGGTCGCATGACCTGCACCGAAAGGAGGCTGACTTGGGTAAGAAAACATTCACCTCAAATGGATCAAAGCAAATCAGGGAACAGCTCGGCTTTAACCATAAAAAACCATGGAAGCGGCGCCCAACCACAACGTCCTGCCAAGAACCTCTCGTGGTGGTCTGGAAGTCTGGAGAAAGGCCTACGGACTCCAACGCCAATTAGTCACTAATCTCAGCGCACAGGCCCTCCTCCGGCCAGCGATTGTAGCGCAGACGCTATTGATCATGCTTGTGGTGGGCTTCGACCAGGAATGAAATGTCGCCGATGCTGGGCGGCATGTTTGCCCATGAACCAGGCCCCCTGTCTGCGGACGCATTATGACACTACAGGGGCATTTGAAACAATTTTTGAGCTGTATGAAGGGAAACTTCTACGTACGGTTCTCTGGGGGGGAAAGCCCTAAGGGCCTACCTATCCAAACTATGACGTCATTCTTTGCGGCAACCACAGGAATATTACAGAACGATTTGAAGAGGGTCATAGCTTATCCCATTTGTAGTCAATCAGGCTATATGATCTTTGCTTGCGGCATTTCCAACTATTCCGTTAGCGTATATCATTTGATGAATCATGCTTTTCTTAAAGCATTACTTCCCTTGAGTGCAGGTTCAGTGATTCATGCCATGTCGGATGAGCAAGATATGCGTAAGATGGGAGGACTTGCTTCCCTGTTACCCTTTACCTATGCTATGATGCTTATAGGCAGCTTATCTCTAATCGGATTTCCCTTTTTAACTGGATTTCATCCCAAAGATGTGATTCCAGAACTTGCTTACACTAAATATACCATTAGTGGTAACTTTGCTTTCTGGTTGGGAAGTGTCTCTGTCTTCCTTAGTGCTTACCACTCCTTCCGCTTACTCTTTTTAACCTTCTTAGCACCAACTAATTCCTTCAAGCGAGACATCTTAGGATGTCATGATGCGCCCATTCTCATGGCAATCCCTTTAATCTGCTTGGCTTTTGGAAGTATTTTTGTAGGATACTTGGCCAAAGTGTGACCTGTTAGCCCATAAGTCACTCTTGGACGAAGCGGCTGTTGCTCACCCAACACAATCCGAGGTAAACAATAATTGAGAATTGGATGCGGGCGAAATTCCCGCCAATGGCTGAGATGTTCAGTCGACTCTCCCCCCTTTGTAGGAAGTCTGGCAGCCTCTGAGTTACAAGTAAGCAAAAAAGGGGAGAGGAAAGAGGCCCTGGTGAACCATCATGAGTGAACAAGTGTAAGCTTTGCTGCCCAACAGTATCCAGTACTGACCACACTAAGGGGCGAGGCCCTACCTAAAAAGGGCAAGGGGTACTTGCAGTGTAATTTTTTGGCCTTGCACTGAACATCCAAGGGACCATGGACTAAACGGCCACTGTCCGAAAGGACTATGTCCAAGGGACCGCCCCACAAGGTACATCTTGCGCCTATAGGCCGCTATAACTATCCAATACACTCGAAACAGGAAGACTCCGTTAGGGCTCCCTCGCGGGCGGGCCGCCAAGCTACAAGCCCTACAGGAGCAGGATTCTCTAAGAAGCAAAGGCCCTGGCTTTATTTTTGTTCTTGGCCTGGGATAAGCCTACTTGGAGACTTAGGATATCAGTAAAAACTGGGAGGGAAAAGGGGTTACGAGTGGTTTTACATAGCCCGAACGATACCCTGGAAAAAGAACTCCTTTGGCCTAAGGTCGAGGAGGCTGCCTCTCTAAACCTCAAACCAGGATTTACCAAGCTTCTCGCTCCAACGATATGGACCAGAGGCGTGCTTGACAATTTAGACTCATACCAAATCTACATGCAGGACTCTAGGCCATGAGACAAGTCACACTGGAGAACCCGGTGAAAGAAACTCCTGGCTTTGACATTTAATAAGAAGGTGGTGACCTCAGGGCCACAAGATGGCCAGAGGTCTCCAATGAAATGAGAAGGCTACACCCATTCATCAGATATGGGTATCAAAGCCCAACGGAGAGGAGAGGCAAGAAAACGTCAAAGGTGTTCCCCTCTTGACCTGGCTTTACGTTTTCCGAGTCCCAGAAAGGAAGCAAGCTTCTTTTCTGAAATATCTATATTTGCTTTATTGGCTTCTAGAATTAGGAGAGTAAAGCCTACAGGGGAGTAAGGCCAAGGCGGCGGCTCGGCTCCCTTGTTGGGTAGCTTTCCAGACAAAGGCCGCCGGCCTCAAACCCGTTCCCGAAGACGGAACCAAGCTGGCTCGGGCCAAGATGGCCCTGGAACCTTTCTGGAAAGCTGCTTCGAAATTACTTTTTCAGACTTGGACAAAGTCGCCAGGATGCCATCGAAGCATATTATTCTTAGCCCTCCGAGCCAAGCCCAAGTCTGTTTTGGACGTAGACATTTACCCATATTTCCATTTCATCCGCCATAAGCCCCCTTGGACAAACCTCACACTCTGCCTGGTATAGCAAAACAGGTCCAAGCTTGGCTACAAGCCGCCGACATCCTGACCGCCTGAAAAGGAGATCCAGTCCGCGGAGACCCGTGAGATGGGCACCTGTGGCGTTATATCCCCACAGCTAGCCAACATGACTCTCCAGGAGACGGAGACAGCTTCTTCGAGTGAGTGGTCGCTGGAAACATACCCCATAAGAAAAGCCACTCCGATACTGGTTAAATATGCCGACGACTTTCGACTTTGTGGTACTTCACGAATCCAGGAAAGTTACAGAACAGGCTTAGACCTTCCTAGGGAAGTGGTTAAAGCCCATGAGACTAAAAGGGAAGGGCACCCGGATAAGACTCAGATAGTTAACACCAGGTCTGACTCTCAATTCCTAGAGTTCTCAATCCATCATATCTAGAGAAAAGGCCGAGTCAAAACTTTCCAAACTCCGTCTCCTCGTAAGTTTTGCCGGAGATTTCTCGGAGAAATTCGACGGGGCCCTCTAAGTCTCAGAAAGGAAAACGGCTCACTGACTCGCCACCTGGTACCCAACCAAATAGTAGAATGGGGGGGCAAGTACTTCAAATACTCTGAATGCAATCACGTCTTTCAGAGACTAGACCATGACCTCTTTCAGAAGATCCGAGATGGGTGTATCGACGGCACCCAACACGGGTCGCTTTCGAGTCAAACTCAAGCACTTCCCAATAATTTTATTTTCTCAAAAAAAGCACACGGGAATAGGGAAGTGGGTGTTGTACGACTTTTACACCACCATCTTAAGGGTGGAACACTAATCTTACCTGGCCAAACAGGCGATGGCTAGCCAAGAACACATGGGGGTGAAATGAGGAGACCAAACAAAGGAAGCGTAAAGCCGCCGAAACAAGTCTATAAGCGGACCGAAGGAGTTTGCCGACTTCCTCCAAGGAAGAATCAAGCAAAGTAAAGAAGGCTCCTTTTTAGAGGTAAGGTAAGAAAGACTACTTACTGAAATCTGAGGCTCCATAAGTGGTAGCCAAACCCCTAAGAATGAAGGGTTCGAAAAAGCGTGCAGAAGATGTTTAGGAAGCACGCGAATCTCAAAGTGGACCACAAGCGAAATCCTTGGGTTTCGTGTACAACAACCTTCGACTCCAGCATAAGCACTGCCATTTTGAAAACACGCGGGAAGACATAAAACCCTGAGAAAAGCCGTATGAGGCGGAAGCCTCACGTACGGTTTGGAAGCCGAGCCGTGCCAGCAATGGGGCGGCTTAGGGACCGATATGATGATTGGCTTAGGTAGGGCGGCCGTAAGGGCACCTGTAGGGAGATCCTTTGTGAGACTGCAATCCACAAACAAAGCATGGGACTCACCTTTACTTGGAAACAGATACGGGAAACATAGCATGTCACAAAAGCGAGGCTCAGTAGGGGATTCGCCGGCTCAGTAGCCTGCCCTAGGGCGCCTCGCGAGCTTCTTGATGCAACACGAGATGAGGCCAGAGAGCAAAGCCGAGTCAATTTCGGGCCACCAAACCCTGCAACTAACCGGATTTCAGAACCGGGGAAGCGCGCGAACGTATGTTGTAAGCTCCCTGCCTTCTCTTGGTGCCTAGAGGACAGGCCAGACACAGAGCGACCTAAAGTCGCATGAGAGCAGATTACCCACCGCATTGGGGACAAAAGACTGAAGGCCATCTCGAAGCATTCCGACCTACAGACAACACCGGCGAAACCCAACGGCAGCAACCCCCCGTTGGGAGTCAAAGGATCCATAGTACCTGCCTACCCGAAGGGAGCTTGTAAAAGGAAAGCGCCGACTGGCCAAAGGAAAGGGATCTATGCGTCTGCGAAACCTACGCAGATTTTACTCAGCACAACCTAGCAATATCCAAGACCCATTTCCTAGTGAATGGGCTGACACCGAGCAGCACGGATTGGAAGCGTGGCTAGGTCTTTGGTTTTCTAGTTACCAAAAACCAGAAAGGATGGACAATAATCTGACAGGCTTCCAGCTATTATCGCGAGATGGGAAATAGCCTACCGCTCGCACCTTCAGCCTAGACCAAACTGCAAGACAATTACTGCTGCGTCCCTAACGACGACTCACGGATTTTCGCAGCGCCGTTACCAGCAGAAAGGAAAAAGGGGGGGAGGGGGAAGTGTACATACTCAAACGGGTAAAGAAGGAGAAACGGCCGCTAAGATTCTCTTTCAAGACAGACTCCTACCTTCCTTACCTGATTTTCTTTGACAGAAAATCCTGAGAAAATACAAGCCACACTTCCCAGGGACCACGACTTTCGTTAGCCTTATTGACCCTAGTCCAAATCCCTGGTAAAGCCAAGAATACGCTTGGAATAACGCCGCCGCGCTTGATACTGATACGTGGAGCCCCGGCTAAACTGTATGTCCTAAGCAGGAAACAGCGGTATGCCCATAGTTAGTAGGCTACATGCCAAAGCCGTAGTGACCCGCCGAGTTTGACCATGGTATTCAATTAACCATAAGGCAGTCTATATAGATCGAGTTGTTGAAGATATCTGACATCCGCGCGAACACCTAAAATAGAACTAGGACACTTCACGCCTTCATTCGCTTCCACTCTGGTCTTTCTACAAGCCGAAGAAGCTTTCCCCATCCAACGTAAAGCCAGAGAAACATCTTCAAAACTCTCCTCTCCCTCATTCCAGGTCCTATGGCTATGGAGGTCTATTCATTCAGGAGCTCGAAGGGCCTATCAGAAGACTAGAGAGAGACGGGGGTGCCCTACCCTAGATTGTACCGTTCTACCGGAATAAACGAGCGCTCCTGACAAATCCGTACTCCACTGTAGGCGTAAGCTGGACTGGTCGGACCGTGTTCAACGCCACGCTTGGTAATAGATAGGGACCGCAAAAAAGGAAGGAGGTTGAAGCATACGAGCCGCCGCCCGCCTCCCATACACTTCTAGGGGCAGGCCGCCGGGGAACCTACAGCCTGACTCCTATAGAACAATTACCAAAATTCTATATTGCGAAGACCCCATTAAGCGCTTGAGCTCTAAACCGAAAAAACCGAAGAACTGATGACCTAATTCAAAGCTGAGATCAATCTGTGGTAGATTGGATACTTCCAAAGAACTTTAACCAATCCTATATAACTGCAATAAAGACTTAGCTCAACGCATGAAGCGCACGTTCGCCTGGTCATCAAAACGCGAGAAAGTAACACGAGAGAATGCTACCCAAGCCGTCGTCAAATTTCCCCATATCTCGCGATATGAGCGATACAAACTGAATGAGCTTTCTCTAGCCACGGACGACCAGTTAAACAACTGATCTAATGTCGTCTCACTTGGCCTGGCTCTATGCCAAAGGCCTCAAAGCCCTCAAAACTGCATGTTGTGCCAATCCACATCAAGAGTAAAGATGCATCACATAAGGGCGGCGCTCAAGCCTTTTAGCGGGAAAATGAAGGCGGCGGAACTATGCGGGCTGAAAGCCGGTTCCACTCCGTACGTAAAAACCGTATGGAAATCCACACGGCTAACCGAGGCCCAAAAAAGAGCTTCCTGGTAAATCTGCGCAAAAAGGGTAAACGAAACCAAAGCAAGCAGAGTTAGTGAGCCGTGTAATAGGCGACTATTTCGCGCGGTTCGGAGAGCACTTCCCTAAGCCTCAAATAGGCTCAAGTCTTGACCCTATCTAATTTTTGGGCTAATTTTCTTTTCATATCACCCCAAAATGAGATTCTTGCCGAATCTGAGTTTGCTACTCCAACCACTATCAAACTAATTCCTATTATGTTTAGTACTTTAGGCGCATTTGTGGCGTATAATGTAAATTTTCTAGCAAATGAATTGATTTTCGCTTTGAAAACCACTTCTTCCGGTAATGGACTATATTGCTTCTTAAATAAGCGTCGGTTTTTTGATAAAGTCTTTAATGACTTCATAGTGAGATCCCTTCCGCGTTTTGGATATGAAGTCTCCTTTAAAGCTTCAGACAAGGGTGCTATTGAAATCTTGGGTCCTTATGGGATTTCGTACACATTTAGAGAATTAGCTAAGTAAATAAGTAAACTTCAAAGTGGATTTGTTTATCATTATGCTTTTGCTATGTCGATTGGCCTAACTATATTTATTACCATCATAGGCTTGCGGGATTTTCTCTCTTTTTGGGTAGATAATCGATTGTATTTTATCTACACAGTGACTTTTCTTTTTCTTAATCTCGAAGGAGACATTAGCACGAATTAAAGACCTATATTTAATCGTATATAAGAAATCGGGACGCCATGAGAAGCCGCCGGTGCTACGCCCTTTTCTTTCGTAGCTCTGCTGGGAGAGCTTAGGCCCGCCGAAGCCTAACAAGCAGAAAAAGTAGAAAGTTCGGAGGCCGTAGAATTGAGGAATGGAAAGAGGCGCAAAAAACTTCTACCTCAATTCCCGGCCAGGTCGAGAGAAGAGGCGGCGAAGCCTCTTCTATGGCGCGAAGCGCAGAAAAGGGCGCCGAAGGCGCGCCTTCGCCGGCCTTATGCTGATGGTATATCCATAACATTTCCTATTTTTTGTGGGAACCCTCTTCGTCTATCATGCGGGGGGGGGCGCGGGTTCTCACACAACCTCCCCCATATGACTCTAATCCTAAGCCTGGCCGGGGCTTCAACCGCCTTTGTTTTGGAGTCAAATGAAACGACACACATACAACTAAATACGAATCTAAATACGCTATTGCAGCGTAATAATTCTAATCCTTCCAATTTACTACCTCTGAGAGAAGCCTCAGGCCTAACAACGAGCGGCCGCAAACGCGGCTTCCTCTCTTTACAGGAAAAGGCCTACCCTATCGAAGCAAATAAAAAAGGGAACTTAGTCAAATAACCATGAGACTTTTTCCTGTTTGAGCATGGCTTCAGTCTCTGGTGCCATGGTAATACGTGCCAAAAATCCAGTCCATTTCGTTTTCTTTTCAATATTTGTTTTTGGCCATATTTCTAGAACAATCATACTTTTTGGTTAGGTTTCCACTTTTCTGCTATGATTTCTTTAGTGGTTTACGTAAGTTTTCAATTCTCATCTGTAGCTACGATGTTAAATATTAAAATAGCAGAAATTTACGAGAATGTATTGCGCTATTTACCCGTAGGTGGTATTATTAGATTCATTCCTTGGTGGAAAATCCTTCTTCATGGTAGATCATGATTAATTCCAACAATATTACCAACAAAACTGAGTACAACTTATCTAACATATACAGTTTATGCTAGAAAGAACCAGACTTAGACTCATCAAACCGAAGGGGCTACGCTCTTATTTTGTCTTTGCTTTCTAGTTTGATTCGATTAGTAGCCATAAGTGAAGTTATAGTACTTAGCCATGCAGAAAACTACTTAAGTCAAGAAACTCTTCTAACCAAATCTAGAAATTTCCAAAATCCTGGAAAGGACAGGACACCGCATATAAGATTACAGACACAGCATTACAGCAGTACCAAAACAACTAATGAAACTACTTTTACTCATAGCTATTGATATAGCTTTTCTCCCTTCTTCTTTTGATACGCTCCTTGGTCTCTCTTTGTGACTCCAAGTAAGTCGATTATGAAAAAGATATTTGACTTGTCTTATCTTCTAATATGTAGTTGAATTCGCCTCTCACTCTCTAGATTTTTCGGTTTGGAATAAAAGAAAAAGAAAAAGGATATAAAACTGCCCTACATTTCTTTGGTTCTAGATCGTTTCAGTACTGGTTTCTCATTCTCTTTCCATTGAATGCTTAATGAGTCTTTACCCCCCTCCTCTCCCCAAGACAAAACAAAGGTTCAACTGTGATTATATTGGTGCATTGGCTCTCATGGTGGACAAGCCATTCATGCTGATTCTTATCTTTAGTGCTTGTTGTCTTTTGCCTTGATTGAAGAGAAGAAGACGCATCTCCCTAGGAAACTGAAGAGGAAACAGAGGGAAGGAATTACGATGAGACCCTGGAGGGCGAGGGCTTAGCATTCACCTAGGAGATTCTTATGACGGGTTTAGACTGCCATCTACATGCGCTAGCTAAAAGTAGCGCTTAGATGAACGCCTGTACCTTATATCTATCTGCAGTTCATGTACTCTTTGGTCAGTTTCGTTTGTCTAGCTGCCACTTCTTCAACTGGCTCCACATGGCTAGAATAAGGAAAAAATCTTCGGAGGCAGTGCAGGCCACGGCGGCGCAGAAGGGTGCTGGACAAACGGGGACAGCCGCCGACCCAGCGAAGGAAAATACTCTAGAAGTTTTGGAGGGAACTTCTATTCTGCTATCCGAGGCCGCAGCAGAAGGTGGTTATGCGGTATGGAACTCCAATGGGCATTCCGAAGCGGAGTCAAGAAAGAAGGCCAAGAAAGAAGGAATGGGAGGAGGTCGAAGTAAAGCAGGCAGAAAACCTCATGATCAGCTGGCAGGGTAGAGAATGAGGGATGCAAATCAGGATTTAGAGTACGCGATAGATTGTCGTGATTAGCTTAGGCTTGACTAGTCGCAAGTTCTCGCTTACAAAGAGGCAAAATAAAGAAAGCTCTAACTCAGTCTGAAGCAGCTGTAGGGGAGGCGGCCAGTACGCAGATTCTTGTAGGTTCTATAGGAAAGTCACTCGGTTGGAGAGATTCTGGCGCATTCCTCCCTCTTTCTTTTCTTTCTCTTTCCTGTTCTTTCTGAAAAGTATCTGAAGCCGAGGCTCAAAAGCATGCTAGGGATGTTGGGAAGAAAATATTAACACCAGCACCTCAACCTTCGGACACGAACGTAGTTTTAGGAGATAACCGGAAAAGGCACTTAACCCTTCGGATACCACCCTTCGGTCTTCGAAAATTCGAGTTCTGGAGAGCGCTCGGAAAAGTTTTCTTCCCTTTTCGCTGGTTGGCTTTACAAATAACGGGAACGCCGGCTCTTTGAGCTTATCGAGTCTCTCTTTTAGTAATGCTATACCTTAACTTGGCTGAAGCTCCCCTTTGCGCCAAGCCCCCCAAAAGGAGGCACCGGAAACAAGATTTTGGTTAAAAGTGCTAAAGCGCGAAGCGCAGGTTCCATGTTGTGGACCGTTCGCAAAGCGAATCCTAAAGATCATCGACGCGAAGCGCTTTGACCCGAGATCGCCCTTCGGCCTCTTCGCGCTTTCTTGAGAGGGACCGAATCTCTTTACCCTGCTTCTTCCTTGGGGGGGTGGGGGGGTCTTCAGAAGAGAAAACAAGTTTTCTTCTCGCCCACCTTTGTGATGTTAGCTCGCTAATAACTTCACCCTGTTTCGTCATTTCTGTGCTTCACGGCCCTTTTGCTTTCTCCAAACCTTTATTCTACAAGCCGATGAAGCGAAAGGCGCAGCAGCTTCCTTAAGAATATTCTTGTGGTGTATTTAAGACCTGCTTTCCTTTTCAAGGAGGCGTCTGTCGCCCGAAGAGCATGCCGGGAAGGCCCTTCGGCCTGCATGCTCCCAGTTTTATTTTCGCCAAAAACCGGTTCATTTGCTCAGGCGCCCGGCGCCCAGGTATGGCTGGGCCAGTAGAGTAGTGCTCCTCGAGATTTATTGGAAAAAGAGTAAACATATACGTTACAATTTCTAGCTTCATCCCATTTAAATCTAAGTGGTCTTATTTTGTGTCCTTTGCTGGGAAGCATTATTCTTCTCGTTATCCCTGATTCAAGAATACAACTGATATGAAGTATTGGTCTGTGCACCTTCTTGATCACTTCTTTATATTCTCTTTTTTTTTGGATAGAATTCGATAATTCTACAGCCAAATTTTAATTTGTGGAAAGCATTTGATGGCTTCCTTATTCAAACATCAATTTATATATAGGTATAGATGGTATCCCTTCATTCTTTGCGGTCTTGACCACGTTTTTAATTCCTATTTGCATCTCGGTAGGTTGGTCCAGTATCAAAAGTTATAAGAAAGAGTATATGATAGCGTTTCTAATTCGTGAATCTCTCATGATTGCTGCGTCTTGCATGCCGGATCTTTCACTATTTCATGTCTTTCCTGAAAGTGTGTTAATTTCTATGTTGTGCGGAGCTGAGCATCTGATATTCGCTGGGGTCATCCCTCTGCAGGAGCCTTGTGCAGTAAACCCCTCCGGGCGGGTCGAAGTTTAGTAGTCCTCGCGAAGCTTTCGGTGAAGGGTAGTCTGGTGTGTAAGCATAGCCTTTTTGGTCGAACCCGTCGGATGACCTATTTGGAATTAGGGGGGTATTCTTAGTGGGTACCTTGCAAGACTCCACCCCGCCTACTCGAGTATTGTATGGACATACAGGAAAGGGTGCTCCTAGGTGGAGGAAGGCCGCAGGAGTTTTGCTGCGAGAAAACATTTTTCGTTAAGTCTAGGGGGTGCAGACACACCTGCGTGAATTCCGGGTAACAGCTACGAGGGTAGCGGGGAAGGAAATAGCCGACGCCCCGGGATGGACGTAAACTCGTCAGCTACCGATTGGGTTGACAGGGATAATTGTCCTAGTCTTGAGAAAGGGCCGCGCGCGGCGGGCGGGTCGCTTCCTCCATCGGGAAGCGATTTGCAAGGCCGTAGGATAATGAGTTGCTGAAATTAAAAGGAGGCCAAGAACAGAATTTGGCTACGCCCTGCTTGGTATAATTATAGACAAAGGACTGATACTAACAGCCGGAATCGAATTCCAAGTGGTAAGGCAGAGACCCGGAGAGCCAAAGAAAGGGTAGCGAGGTTGTTGGAGGGAGCCTCACTGCACGTCCGTACAGGTGCGTACGAGTTCAGGCCCAGGATTCCACCAAGCCAAGAAAGCACGTAGAACTTCTCAGACCGCTTGAAAGAGTAGCGCCGAGATCTACAGTCATCGAGTAGGGAAGGAGCGAGTGCTCGAACATACGAGCCCGGCGAAGCCAAAGCGCTTCAGCCGCGCTGCTTTAGCTTCGCCCCCGGTTCGTCTTTTCTGCGCAGCGTGCCTCTCCCTGTCAAGCCTTTGGTGGCTTTCGGATTATTTTGGGGTTTCTTCGGACGAAGTAACAACAAAATAAAACCAGGCCATGATAACTGTGGTTTTGTCATTGAACCTTTCTAGGTCGCCTGTGGTTTCCGAGGTTTTTCTAAATCATCTACACCCGCGGCGCTTTTCACGGAGTCAAACTCACGTTCAAGCCTCTAGTTGAAGAACGACGGAGCTCGCACGAGATCCTACAGTCTACCAGGTCGTCTATGCTCATGTAGATAGAATGTTCGATCAAACCAGAGAATGGCCATGGGAACTCATGATTTTTCCAAAATCGTGGGTAAGCTTGAATCATACGTGAAGTTATGTACATCGCCGCGTTAAACTTACTGCCCCGACCCCAAGTAGAAGGCGCAGAGTCAGGCCACAAAGCATAATGTATCCGGCTTTTCGTCATGACAAGAGACGGGGAGACGCTCTAACACGGGGAGAACCTTCTGAGGCCGCCGGAAGTCTCACGGACGGTTTAGAAGCCAGCCAAGTTTGCGCAGTAATGCCTAGGCTTAGGTTAACGTCCTTAACTTTTCTAAGGTTGGAGGTCGGTCTCGCAAACTTAACTTATCTCGTATCCTTCTTGAGGGGGAGAGTAAGAGCTTGAAGTTCTAGCCTCGAAGCCCGCCGCGGCGGCGGGCTATCGCGGGCACAGGAAAAACGCCGCAGGCCGCATGACGGTATCGCTCTAACAGCGTCTCATCACTGCTCGGCCATCTGCTCGCAAGAGAAGGGGGGGAGGGTGCCCGCGAGCGACCTTGAAGGTCCTCTTCCAGCAAGGGTCAAAGCCTCGTTCGTACGCTGGGCAAAAGCTCGACCTTCGCCCCCAATCAGGCCGAAGGCCAAACTTTCAGAAACTTTCTTTTTTCTTTTCTTTGGGAAGGCATCCGAGAGAGAGAAGGGCGTAGCCTGCTCCCCTGAACGAGCAGAATTTAGCCGAGAACGAGCTTTGAGAAGGCAAAAACTGGGCTTGACGAGTGGCTGAATGCTCGGTTGTCTCCATTGGAGGCTAGGCTCCCCCTGACTTTGTTAAGTAGGCCTAAGGAAAGAGTCGGAAGAGAAGGAGAAGGAGGTTTGGATCAAATTGGAAGACGGAATGAAGGGCGAGGCGGCTGTTGACAAAATACTCCAAAGGAAAGGCGGCTCCGAGAGGCTTCGAAATGGAGGACTCATGACCACCGAAAAGAGAAGACCCGTCCTACCCACGTAGCCCGCCTCTCAAACGTCAGTGACAGAGGCATAGTCAGGCCTCCTTCAGAAAAGATATTTTTGCCAATTTAGTCCCTTGTCTTATGGTGACAGCCATCCCGTCCTATTACAAATATTGCGACAACCTGTATCAGGTCCGAGCGAGGGTCGACTACCCAATCCGCTGGTCCGCTACCGGCGGGCCCCCCTGGGTGGAGAGTGGGCAGAAAGTGGCAAGGCCGCTGGGTGTCCATTTCTCCAGAGACCCACAGATGGTCGATGTGGAGAAGCTTTACCCTAGCACAATTCATCCATAGTAATGAGCTGAGGAGGCTCAGCCCGCCACGCGTCTCACATTAAACAACCCAAGCCCAGACTCAAGGCTCCGAATCAAACCCCACTTACAATTCTATAGAAGCGTTATCCGTGGGGATAGATGCGCAGTCGGTGTGACTGACAACTGCCAGATTCAAAAACATCACGTGTGCCAGCTAGTCCGACACTTCAATCCGTTCCTTTTATGTTATTTCTACGAAGGGTAAGCGCTTGCAGAGCTTAGGACAGTCTCGTGAGCAGCTTCCTTTGGGCCGCCAGCAAGATCTCCATGCCAAAAAGATCGATCTGGTTTAAGGCCAAAGGAGACCCTTGGCAGAAGCCGCAGGCCGCAGCGGACAAGTCATCAACTCTCGAGACGGAGCCGTATGATGCGAGAGTATCACGTATGCTTCTTTGAGAAGGGAGTGGGGACCTATTAGAACTCTTTCTTGACCCAACAATCATGAGAAAATAAAGAGGGCCTATCCCTTACTCTCCTATCATTATAGGGATATGGGGTTCTAGACAAAGAAAAATACAAGCGGCATATCAGTTTTTCTTACATACTTTACTTGGATCTGTCTTCATGCTCTTAGCCATTTTATTCATCTTTTTCCAAACAGGAACTACTGATTTATGAATATTATTAACCACAGAATTTAGTGAGCGGCGCTAAATTTTGCTATGGATTGCTTTTTTCGCTTCTTCTTCTGTGAAAGTGCCTATGGTACCCGTCCATATTCGGTTACCCGAAGCTCATGTAGAGGCACCTACGGCTGGATCTGTAATCTCGGCAGGAATTCCTTCAAAATTGGGAACCTATGGTTTTTCAAGATCTTCCATACCCACGTTTCCCGAAGCGACCTTTTTTTTCATTCCTTTCATTTGTACTCCAAGCGTGATTGCTATTATATATACTTCCTTGACTACAGTGAGACAAATTGATCTGAAGAAAATGATTGCCTACCCTTTAGTAGCCCATATGAATTTTGTGACTATTGGTATGTTCAGTCGGGCGGCCTAACAGTCATCTATAGTTACAAACACACGAGGCCAGAACATGTGTGCCGGGCGTGCGACTCATCAAACTCCTAGCAATAGGAGAGAAAACATAGCATGTCGCAAAAGCTTGATTGAGGGATTTTAGTCTCGGGAAGCGCTTGCACTTTCTTGGGAGCCTTAGAGAAGAAAACTCAAAGTTTGCTACGCGTGTTAACGCTTTTTCTTCTCTTCTCGCCATCTTCCCATAGGAAAGATGGCCCAACAATATCATGCCAGTCCGCTAACGTCCAGCGAGTTGAGCCTGAATTGGCAAATCGAAGTCACTTTCGGAACAATACTTCCTACAGCTGACACGTGTCCAGCATACGTGAGGAAAACGTAAGCTGCTAGACTCCCCGCCTGCCATCGAGACTAAGTGGTAAGGCCATAATTGGCAGGGGAGTGGATTACTCATTTCATTGGGGACAAGTGCACAAACGACAACTCCAAACGTCACAGCCTATAGGTGACACCGGCGAGATTCAGCTAAGCGGCAACCCAAGGAAACGCGCCGCTGTAAAAAATAGAAAGATAGATTTCTTTTTTTGCTATGCTTTTTTGATAAAGCGCGAAGCGGTTTCTCCTACGGCCTGGCGAGCAAAAACAAGGAGATAAAAGAAATATCCGCGCTTTCGAAAGCGCAGCGCGCCTTCATTCGCCGCGCTCGGAGAGGAGAACAAGTTTTTCTTCGAGAAAACGCAAAGAGAGAAAAACCGTGTTATCTTCTCTCCTCTTTTTTCTTTTCCTGTTAGAGAACGCTATATGATATGCGTTTTCTTTTCTCGTTAGAGAACGCTACATGCGTTTGTTGCGCATCCTTATTCGCTTCGCAGCGCGCAGCGCATAGCTTGAAGTCAGAAGGCCCATAGTACAATCCTAACCCTGTCAAAAAGCGGGGGCCGTGCAGACGGAAAGTGCAGAACAACTAAGCGGAGGGAAAGGGGCCTATGTATCTGCATGATCTTTGCGGATTTTACTCTACACCATCCACAGAGTCCATCCCTCTTCCTAAGGGAAGTGCCTGCCACCATGCAAGATGGGATTGATGTTTGTGTGGACTTTTTTTTGGATTTCCAGCTTTCGTAACGGCAGTGAAACCACCATCTTACCAGCAAAAGAAGGCGTAACATAGAATTATGATCACTGCCTACCTCAGCCGAAATACAGGATCGCACCCCGCCTAAACTGGGAGGCCATGGACGGCACCATCCTATCTAAGTTAGAGGTTTTGAGAGGCGCCATGGAGGCATCCGACCTTTAACTTGAACTTTAAGTAGGGTGGAACCCGACAAGTCTATATGGCGGCTCCTCCTTAACTCAGTAAGAAGGAAGAACCGGTGCCCCGCTTCCAAAATCGGATCGTACCAGAAGTTCTGAAAATGATTTCAGAACTTATTTACGAATCTCAATTCTCCTTCTCACAGTTCTGAATCTGAGAAGAGTCTTCTATATCAAAGAAAAGCCCTACAAATCACCAAGAGCACCAAGGTACCCAGAAAAGGTGACATTAGCCTGTTTTTCCACGCAGTGAACGTATATTGTATAGAAGATTATACGAAGAACTCTTCGAGACGAAAGGCGAAGCAACTAAATCCGAACTAAGCTAAAAGCCAAAGGGAAAATGTACGTATGGAGAGCATCAAAAGCAAGAAAACTCTTATCAAAAGACAAAGAGAGAAAAGTGAGGCGAAGAGAAGGAAAGGCACTTTTCGCTTTTTTAGATTTTAACGGGGCTTAAACTCTTTTCCTGTAAAGTAAGGAGAAAGATGAGACGAAAGAAAAGATATAAGGGCAAAGGCCCACCTTTGTTTGTGTTTGCGAAGAATAAAATAAATAAGGCCCCTTATTTATTCTTCTTTCTTTTGTTTCATGGCTTGGAGGTTTATGGCTTGTAGCTTCTTGGCGCTTCGCCCCCACAAAAACAGCAAAGCAAACCAGGTGGAGAATGTAGGATAAGCCCACCTCTGTCCGACATATACCTTCATGAATTAGACACTTAGATAGATTAACAAATTTTCTCTGCCTTCGGCCTGGCGACCGTAAGAGGCCCAGCCCTGGGTCTGACGCGAGAGAAACTTCGACAGGACCCTTTAAGTAAGCCAGGGAAAAACTACAACTGCAGTTAGACACGGCAAACACTCACATTACCCACCTCACCTCTCCGCGGCGGGAATAATCCCCTTCCTTCCCTTGGCCATAAAATCCCTCGACGTGTGCACATGTGTTGGCAGCGATATGTTAGCCAGAATGGCGTCTCACGTGTCATAAGAAAGACCACTTCGCTCGCTTTAGGTGTAACTAGGACGAATACATTACACGCCTTCAAAGGGATGCATCAATGAATACCATGAACCTTTGTTCGCTTCCACTCAGGTCTTCGACCCTTCATTTGCTCTCTTCTTTAAACTCTCATTCGCTGGCGGTGGTGGGAGAGAGGAAATTGTTTCTCTGCTGAGGCTTGTGTTTGCTTCCGCGAACAAAGCGCGTCATGGTTTGCTCGCCAACCACCACCTTCTTCGGCCTCGATGATGTTTTACTTTGATGGGTTTAGGCGAAACTAACCAAATCCATACCACGAGGTCTTTATAGATTAGTACGGATACGCCGGTCATAAACGGAAGATCACCTATCTTATATCCCTTTTTTCTTTCCTAGCTGAAATGTATGCAGCCAAGTGGAAACTGGGCATGACAGCAAGGTTTAAGATGGTTGGTGTTATGATCTCGGTAAGCCTCTAGAGACAAGGCGAGCTACGGGTGTCGCTGACTTGGCAGCCTAGGAAGCTTCCGTGATGAAAGCTACTTTCAGAGGGATTTGGATGCGGAGCAATCAGGAGCGACTTAATCCCAAAGCCTAATCTGTTACCTTCACCTAGGCTATCAAACTATCTTCTAGTTTGGATAGAGTGGGCTAAGATAGCAAAACCTGAGATCCTGGAGTAATAACGAAAGCGGTTGAGAGGTTGTGGAATGAGGAGGCCATAGTGGCTTTTATACGTGATCCTATGCCATGCTTTGTTTAGCGACTCTCTTATGGCTTATCTGCGTCAACCAGTCTCCGTTACTACGTGGTTCTGAGAAATCCGAGTAAAGGGTAATCTGAAACTTCTAATTATAAGAGAGATATACACGCTAACTAGAAGGGGTAAGCAGGTGATAACCTATGTCCGAAGTGTAACCTTTACCCCAGTAAAGACTATTTCGAAAGCGAAACAACCAAATAAGTGGAGTTAGAGAGCCGTATGATAGGTAACTATCTCCTATGGTTCGGAGAGGACTCCAGTACTCTGATTAGTTATTGGGGAATGGTTTCATCCCATCAAACATACAGGGAATTGAAGGTAGCATTTTACCTATGTTAAGTCACGGACTGGTTTCCTTAGCCTCTCCTTCATGTGTTGGTGCTCTATATGACTGACATAAGACTCGACTTGTTAAATATTATGGAGGGTTAGTTAGCATCATGCCAATTTTCCGCACCATTTCCTTATTTTTTACTTTAGCGAATATGAGTTTACCGGGTAGTAGCAGCTTCATCGGGGAATCTCCCATCCCAATAGGAGCTTTCTAAAGAAATAGCTTAGTGGCCACATTAGCGGCACTCGGGATGATTCTAGGCGCAGCTTATTCTCTTTGGTTATATAATCGTGTTGTTTCTGGGAATTTCAAACCTAATTTCCTCAAAAAATTTTCCGATTTAAATAGAAGAGAAGTTCTAATTTTTTTACCCTTTATCGTTGGAGTTATTCGGATGGGCGTTTACCCTGAAGTGTCCCCAGAGTGTATGCATACTTCTGTGAGTAACTTGGTGCAACATGGAAAATTTGATTAAGAAACAGAAAAAAGAAGTTCGAAGAAATGTTTGACCATGATTTTTTAGCACTTTTCCTAGAGATCTCTCCTATTAACGCAACCATCATTTTGCTTATTTATGGAGTTGTATTTAGTACCTCTGAAAGATATGATTATCCACCGTTAGTATGTAATGTGGGTTGGCTTGGTTCACCTAGTGTTTCAATAACCATCTTATTGGTTGCGGCTGGCGCACTGGTTGCCAATTTATTCTATAATAATTTAGTAATAGACAATTTTACATATTTTTGCCAAATTTTTCTACTATTAAGTACGGCTAGTACTATTCTTATGTGTTTGGATTATTTCAAATAAGAGAGTTTGAATGCTTTTGAATTTATTGTATCAATTTCACCTCCTATTTGCAGTATGCCTTTCATGATTTCGGCTTATGATTTAATTGCCATGTATTTAGCTATTGAGCCTTAAAGTCTATGTTTTTATGTGATCGCAGCATCTAAAAGAGACTCTGAATTTTCCACAGAAGCCGGCTTAAAATATTTTATTTTAGGTGCATTTCCATCTGGAATATTGTTGTTTGGTTGTCCTATGATTTATGGGTTTACTGGAGTGACCAACTTTGAGGAATTAGCCAAGATTTTTACTGGATATGAAATCACTCTGTTTGGTGCTTAATCTAGTGGGATCTTTATGGGGATTCTCTTTATCGCCGTAGGTTTTCCATCTAAAATAACAGCAGTTCTTCTTCGGGCGGCCGTAAGACGGCCTATGGGTACCGACAGATTGCGGCCAATCTCAATACTATCGGGGCGCCGCCTCTGTGCGCCGAGCGTGGAACTCATCACCACCTCGTAAGAGCGTTGAGACCATAGCATGTTACAAAGGTGCGGTTGAGGGCGCAGCTTGCCGCCTCACTGGGCTACTCAAGAGCACCGCGCGAGCTCTTCTATAGTGTCACACGAGATAAGCCCGCCTGGCGAATCGAAGTTATCTTTCGATTTGATTCTTCCTTAGGCCACCACCCAGTCAACCTGTGGAAAAGCGCGAACGCGCGCTGGTGTGCTTCCTGCCTGTCGAGGTGAAAAGGCGACAAGGTTCAGATTGGAGCTATAAACTGCAGGGGAGCTGATTACCCGACTTTTTGGGGACAATTGACAAAACGATATCTCGAGACACCGAGAACCATAGGCTGTACCGGCGAGATCCAACAGTGAACTAAATTCACGGCTGGAAGTCAGAGGACCCTTAGTACCCACCCGCCTCCCCAGCGCTTTAGCCAAAACCTTTGTTTATAAAGCCAACCAAGCCAAAAAAAGAATCTCTCCAGAAATCTGTCTAGATGAAAACGATTCCCAAGGCCGACCTTTGGCTTTGCGCCACAAAAAAAAGGCAAACTTCGACGCGACGAGCTCCCTTTCCTTTCCCGAGAAAAGCGCCGCGGAGCGCGTTCTCCAACGCAAAGCAAAGCGCGCGCTTCCCATACGTTTTATTCTCTCCCGCTTTCGACCTATAGCGAATCGAGGCCACAGAGAGTTCGGATAATAGAATTTTGAGATTTTTTCCTTAACCACTCGAGGCTTTAGAAGGGAACATAAAGGGCGCAGCCTCTCTTCCCTAGATTCTTGTTTGTTTGACGTTTTTCGAACTAAAACGCATGGTTAGCTTTGGGGCAAAAGCAGTTGGCAAGCAAACGAAGGCCGGAGGTAGCCGTACGCATTCTCCAAACCAAAGGCTGAAACGCACCACTGTGGAAGAAGGAATAAATCTATTTCATTACAAAGGCAGAAAAACCAAATTCTTTTAGTCGAAGAGAACGAAGTTCTTCGAACCTTGGTTCACTTTACAAACCAAGTGCGAAAGCACGAGAAGAAAAAAAGTTTTTTTCTCAGCCGGAGAAAGCACTGACAACACCAGAAGGAGAAGGGAAGGGGTCTATGCAGTACCCGCCTATACTAGGCAGGTTTCACTCTACAGAATCATCCACTGAGAGCACGGTGACCTGGGTGTATCCGACTTCGTGTGGAATAGCTGAAAGCGGACCCGGGGAGATCTAATCTGAGTTAGGTAGAGTGTCGAGAGCTGTATAATGGGCGACTATCTAGTACGGTTCGGAGAGCACAATGGTAGGTCATTCTGAAATTCTCTCAACTCTTCGCTTAGCGAACAGCGAGTGAACGCCAGCCTTGCTGCACGGCGGCTCGGTGAACAAATTTTGACTCTATATATGTGGGCACCTGATGTATACGAGGGTTCACCTACTCTGGTTACAGCATTTTCTTCCATTGCACCGAAAATATCTATTCTTGCCAATATGTTACGTGTCTTTATTTATAGTTTCCATGATCCGACATGGCAAGAACTATTCTTTTTCTGCAGCATTGCTTCTATGATTTTAGGAGCACTGGCTGCCATGGCTCAAAACAAAGTCAAAAGACTTCTAGCTTATAGTTCTATTGGACACGTAGGCTATCTTCTAATTGGTTTTCCATGTGGAACCATAGAAGGGATTCAATCACTACTAATTGCTATCTTTATTTATGTATTAATGACTATCAATGTATTCGCCATAGTTTTGGCATTACGTCAAAACCGTTTCAAATATATAGCGGATTTAGGTGCTTTAGCCAAAACTAATCCTATTTTAGCTATTACCCCGTCTATTACTATGTTTTCATACGCAGGAATACCTCCGTTAGCTGGATTTCGTAGCAAATTCTATTTATTCTTTGCTGCTTTAGGCTGTGAGGCCTACTCACTAGCTTTTATAGGAATAGTTACTAGCGTTACCAGTTGTTGGGCGGCCGGAAGGTGGCCTAAAGTCAGTGTGGGAGACCTCGGCACGAGGTTACCCGTGCACCGGACACGTAGCTTACCGAAACGTCGTGAGACGGATGGGAACATAGCATGCTACAAAAGGGCAAGTGAGGGCCCAGCCAGCTAGGATCTCATGAAACTACCCAAGATCCTTGTCCCAGTCCGCTATCACTATACGAGATGAACCTGGTTTTGGTGAATCGAAGTACCCTTCGGTGTAATAAGACTCTCAGTAACGGCGGCGCGTGATCGTACGCTGAGGTGCTTCCTGCCGGTGGTTGGAACAATGCAAGCCGGACGAGAACAGAGGGAGCTGATTACCCATTTTCTTGGGGACAGGGAACGAATCGACATCTTGAAGTGATACGCCTTTAGGTAATAACGGCGAAGTCCATCCCAGAAAAACCCGAATAAGAAGACCGAGGCAACAGAGCGGCGCTTTCTCCACAAGAAGAAAAAACCTTGTTTTCTTCTTTTAGTTCAAAAGTTCGAAGAAAAAACGTAAGGCCAAGATATTCTTCTGTATTTTCTTTTGCTTTACGTTCTGTTTCGGAAAAACTTCATCCGCTTTCGCGAAGGATAGGGCTCTGCAATGGATGGCAGAAGGCCCATAGTACCCGTCTACCCGGCTTCCCTTAGCGGACAGCACTGGAGTGAGCCAGTAGTCAGGAAGGGGCCTAAGTGCCTACCAAGCCTTGGTAGGCTATACTCTACACATTCACAAAGCTCAGCCCCCTGAATCCATTAGAGGTGTCTGACATAATTTAGACTGGGGCTGAATAAATTATTGTGAATCTTTGGATGCAAAGCCTTCTGAACAAGGCCGCCGGTCGGATATCTCGCTTCGCCCCGATCCGTAAATCATGAATACACAAAGCTCTAAAGTGACTACTCAGATTATAGAAAACTAGAACCAGACAGTTACACCATCGACGGTACGTCACTGGAGCAGCTTGAGAAGCAGCAAGGTGCCGTAAATCTCGGTAGAGTGGAGCCCAAAGAGCCAAGCTCGGAACGAGAAAGAAGTGGGCAAGAAGAGCTTTTGCTTCTTTGCCCCGCTTTCAAGACCGGCTGGTGTATCTAAAAAAAGGGTCTAGAAAACAGGCTTCATATATTACCACTCAGATTCCGTTCCAACCTGAAAGAGGCCCACATACAGCCCTTCGGTCGCTCAAGCGTGACGTCAAAACCAGAAAAACCTATCTTGAGGAAGAGATAAAGCAGTGCTTTGGTTCTATCCGCCGTGGGATCTTGATGGGTGTCATTTGCATAGAGCTAAGAAAGGAAAAGGACGCCGCTAAAAGGCGAGAAAGCGGCGCATTGCGCTGCTTTTTCCTACGGCCTTTCGGAGCACGAATCACGCCAAACTGGGCACACCCTCCCCCCCAAAGCCCTCTCCTAGCGAATATCTACGTATATGAGCTTGACAGATGAGTGGAAGATGATATCTCCTGAAGCAGGCAAGGAGGCGCGAAGCCATTAACCCAGTCCAAAGAAAATTGAACATCTCTGAAAAGAAGGCGGAAAAGAAAAGAAGCAAGCTCGCCCAGCGGACCATGGGCCTTTTTCGCGAAGAAGTCGTTCTTCAACCCGCCGAGTTGGGGCGGCCTTCCTTCGGCTTCTTTTTCGCAGAAGCGAACAAAGGGTCGAAGACCAGAGTGTAAGGCCAACCAGGCCAAGAAGCAATTACCCTTTCTCGGCCTGAAAGCGTTAGCGCTTCTTCACTTAGGGGTCAACTCAACTACTAAAGGCTAGTGATGGAAGCACAGAGAGAGGAACCTACAGGCCAAAAGTCTAGGGGCCGCCGGACCTTTAGCTTTGCGTCAGAGAAGAGGCTTCGCCTCTTCTCTCGACCTAAGAGTCCCCCTTCCTTCTTTGGAAATAAAAAGAAAAGCGCTGCGGTCTTTGCTTCTTCTTGCTTGAAGCCTTCTCTGCGGCGAGTAGAATGTCATGAGAAGGCTCTTGGAAGGGATTGAAAGAAGAACCTGCGCTCTCTAGACCCTTTCTCGTTCGTTGGCTTGCCAACAAAGCAGGGCTCCCCTTCCCCTGCCTAATTCAGAACTTACATTCGAAGCAAGTTGAGTTGGTGAGCCGTATAATGGGCGACTATCTTTTGCGGTTCGGAGAGGACTCAGTACCCCGAGGCACGAGACTTCACCCTATTTTATTATATACGCTTTGTGAAGATAATGTATTTCGATACACCTGAAACATGGATTATATATAAACCCATGGATCGTGAGAAATCGTTATTATTAGCAATTACTTTATTCTCTATTACTTCTTTTTTTCTATATCCTTCTCCTTTGTTTTTAGTTACTCATGAAATGGCACTAAGTTTATGTTTGTAAGTGGTATGATTTAAAAGTTCGAAGAAAGCTTGCGGGGAATCCTTATAAGTTCCTCGTAGTAGTGGCAGCGAGTCTGGATTGTTTTTAAGGCTGAATTCGAGCCAGGCTTGGCTTTTGCTAAGAACCAAGAAAGCGCTGTGTTGATAATGACTCCCTGTCCCGTTTTCTTCTTTTACCCCCTTTCTCTTCTCTTTCTGGAGGGGGAAGGGAGGAGAAAGTGGCCCCTTTGCCATGCAAATGATAAGGGATAAAGGGGGGGCCGGGTTCACCGCGTGCGTGGGGGCACCGACCTCGCTGCGCGAAGAGAGAGGGGCACACCTGCGCCCTGAATCATGACAAATGATGATTTCTCTGCTGCGTGACGGGTGAAAGCGATCCCCTACCAACCCGGTGAAAATCTAGTCTAGAATTCCAGATCTTGGACCCGGTATTCGCTTGGCGAACGAAGTAGTTTTTGACCGTCGGCTTATTAGCGGGCCAACATGCTACGCTCTTCAGTTTCTTTGGTGCTATGTTTTTTGTTCAAGTGTTCAAAGATTACAGAAAAAAAAGCGGCTACACTTGCTGTTGGGCAAGCGGGGGGCTTGGGGAATTCCAACCCGGCGGAGCGCTGCTTGATGCTTGGACACACTATGGACTACGGGGTCAAGCTTGGGCCGCGGCGGCGGGTAGCTTGATGAGGAGAAGGAAAGGCGTGGCTTCAAAATCTAGGCTATAGGTTTAGACTGGCCACTTTAGCCTCTAGAAAGTTTAGAATTTCTACTCATATCTCTCTCCTCCCTCTTCGCTGCTGAGCTTTGCCATGAGCGTAGTCGCCCTGCCTTAAAGTGGTCAAAAAAAGCAAGCTTGCTTTTTTCGCTTAGTTTGCTTCGCGACCTTTGGCCCTCCTGGTACGAGCCAACCAGGCGAAAAAAGGCCTGCTCGTGTCGAGGCCACTCGGCCGGCCCCTGGTTCTCTTGGCCGCCAATCTCCGTACCTTCGGCCTGGTTTGCCGGTAAGGTAAGCACAATCACTGGTCCAGAAGCACCAGCAGGCCGGTACATACCAACCCAAGCGGAAAAAGGGACTTGAACCCTCAACCTCAGCCTTGGCAAGGCTATACTCTACCATTAAGCTATTTCCGCCACACTGAAGTAGGGTTTGGGTAAACAGGCAAAAACACCTTCTTTCTCTTATCTGCTTTACGTTTTCTTGAGAGCAAAGCCGTTGACAAGCAAATAAGGATGGAGGTCTTAGCCTCAGCAAGCCGATCAAGGCCGCAGTAAGAAAAGCTTGACGAATGAAGGCAAAGACGTAAAAGCATAGTTGGCAAAAACTACTATAAGCCCTTTCTTCTCTTCGCCCCATTCTCTTGGCTTTATAACGAAAAGGAAGCGCGTTATGAATGGCCGGTGTGCCATGTGGATAGGGTCAAGAGCTTTGGTTTCTGGTTGACGTCATGAATTCTCGTAGATGGAGAAAGAAGTAGCGCATGAACGAGCTACAGGCTGCAAGCTGGCTTTGTGCCATTTTTATTGCTGTGCAGGGCCAGGTCTCCTTCTGCCTTCTGAAAAAGAATATCGTCCCTTTCGTCTAGGGGTATAGGACATCGTCTTTTCATGGCGAGAACACGGGTTCGATTCCCGTAAGGGACAACCTTACTCTACTTACTACAGTTGCTCTAAACGAAAAAGCGAAATAAAGAAGGTTTTATGGTGCACAGCGGATTGGATTTATCCCAGAGAGAAAAGACAGGAGCGCGAGAGAAAAGGCCTGCGGCAGCTCTCAAAGCCATGATTTTTTTATTTCTCAAGCCAAGCATGTGAAGATCGCTTGGCTCGGTAAGCTGAGGAAAAGCATGCTTCTGTGCTGCTCAGAAAATAGTGCAAGACGGGGGAAATAGAACAAGAACAGCATAAATGATCTACAAGAATTTCTCTATTCGCCCTTCATATCGCTCAAACCTTGTTCTTTCTTTTTCGCGCCCCCCTCTTTTCCAAGGATCGTGGGGGAGCTCCGCCGCGGAGGCCGCAGGACACAGTGACCGCAGGCTCCAGTCTTGCTGCAAATAAAGCGTGAGAATGTTGTAGATGAAGGTAACAACCTCCCCCCTCTGTGGGCTTGATGAACAATGAGACAAGAAGCATGAAAAAAGCAAATCTAGATTTTAGAAACAAAATTGAAAAGAAAGATTTCTTTTTGCTTTACGCTTTCTAGTCACGAAGGCCTTCTGGAAGGAGGAGAAAACAAGGTGAACAGAATATGCCTACAATAGCAGCAATTAATTCGTCATGATGAGAAGTCAAAACAGCCCACACAACGTACTCGATTCAATCCATGTCCTCAGAAGCGAGAAGTATGCCTACGTGTTTCGATGAGAACATCAAATAAAATTAAGCTTTACGCAGGGTAGGCAAAGTACGTTTAAATGGAAATGAGATAATTGCTTACATTCCAGGCGAAGGCTATAATTGGCAAGAGCATTCCGTGGTTCTTAATAAAGGAGGTAGGGTGAAAGATTTGCTAAGTGTGAAATACATGGTCTTCCAGGAGTCTAAGATTTGCAGGGAATACCGAGTCAACGTTGAGGCAGATTTAGATCTGAAAAAAAACAAAAAAAAAATTCCATATGAATTTATTGGTGGAATCATGGAATAAGCCGTGTTTTTGCTTCATCCCCTGATTGCTTTCACTAACCAAGACTTTCGGAGAAGGTAAGAACGATGCGCGTAACAGAAAGCTTCTCTACGCTTCGCATCCCATCGTAGATCCTTATGGTACGCCCAAGAAAGAGAGGCGGCGGCGGGGCTTGTGCCATCAAGATCTAGGGGCCGCCGCCGGCCGTGAAGCAAGCATATACCATTGCTCAGACTTTATTTGAGCTATATCCGAGGCTTAAATAAATGGTAAACCAAAAAAATGAAGAACAAATTTGGTCCACATTGGCATGATTGATAGTGGAAAAAAGGATCTCGCGCTATTGTTTATCACACTTTTAATCGTCTAGCTCATCATAGCCATGTAATAACACTTCTGATTAACTAGAAAATCTCAAGCCTGAATGAAGTGAAAACGGTCAGAATTTTTAGTACTACTCAATTAATACCGTCTGTTATAGCAGAAAATCGTCAAGAAACCTTAGCTATAGCTATTCGTTGGATGCTTGAAGCAGTTGCCAAGCAACAAGCAAAAAGAGCATAAGCTTAGATCCATGTTTATCTACTAAGATACTAGATACTTCTCAAAAGATGGGGATGGCACCTGAAAATAAAAAAGGGATGATCTTCATAAACTTGCTGCTGAAGCCCATCGTAGTTTCTTGCCTTATAGATGGTGGTAAACTCTTTCGTGAATCGAGCTACAGGGAAGGCAAAGCGCAGAAAAGCTATGTGCTTCGCCTTTTTGTTTTCTTACTCTAGAAATAAATAGAAAGCTAAGCTTCTTTATGCGTTTGCCTACTTCAACAAGACCAACCTCCGGGCCCTGCCATGGTCACTGGCCTCCCTTCAAAGAAAAAGCAAAGCGTCTCCGAAGACAAGCTTGCTTCTTTTCTTGGCTTAAAGAAGAGAACGCAAAATCTAGATTTTCTGGCGTTCTCTTTTATCTGTTTTTGCCATGCACTAGTATGGCTTCGTTGGTTGGCTTCGCTTGTTCGAGAGAGCGTGAGAAGAGAGTGGCTTTCAACAAGCTTAAAAGCGACTCTCTTTTCTTGAGCAAATTCGCTCGTTTGGCTTACCTATTTTCGAGGTTTTTTTTGCTAATAGGGCGGTAGGCTGGTGCTTACTGGCACTATTCGCAAAGCAGATGGTAGATAAGGAGAGTAAGTTACGCTTTCTGTCCACCGCCTTCTCACGGAAGCGTACATGAACGTTACCGCTCCCCCTACCTTTTATTGAAAGTTCAAACGAGCGCTTTGCCCTTCTTTCTTTTCCCTGCTTCCTCTCTTCTACGTTTCTACACATTCCTTTTTGCTATGCGTTTTTTTTTCAGTCGTCGGCAATTCGCGCCTCCGCGTTAACCAACGGGCCGAAAATGAATGAAAAAAGTTCAGGGAAGGGGGCGGCGGGGGGTAATCCTCTTTTTGTTCGCTCGGGCGAACAATAAAGGAAGGCCATGAAAACGCTTTGCGTTTTCATGGTCGGAGAGAGGAAAACGAAAAGCGTGGCTTTCAGCCGCGCTTTTTCTAGATTTGTGGCTTAAGCTCTCTTCCCGTCAAAGGAAACGCTCTCTTTCTTCCTTTTCGTTGAGGGCTACGCCTCTTATATACCTCTGTCTCTTCGGATGAACTTTCTGACAGCCTAGTTATACTTGCGTAATCTTGTTTTGCGCACTCCTGCTGGTAACGCGTAGGGTACCTGCAACCCTCCTACAATAAGGCGCTCAATCGGAGGAGCTTTTGTCAAGCATTACAGCCTTCAAGGATCACGGCCCGAAGTTTCCCAAAGAGTTTGTCCGAAGGAAGAGAGAAGAAAGAGGGGGAGGGGAAGTAAGTAAACTCCCCTCCTTTTTTTGGTAGGAATTAGTCTTCGAGGTCCTGGGACATTATTGGCTTACGCCAACAGTTAACTTTGCAAGGTCGCATCCCGTGCGTTCACAAGGTAGGTAAAGATCTCCATTGGTGTGCATCATCGCTTTGTGTCATCAACAGCAAAGCCAGCTTTTTATTATGTTGATGATGACGCGCTTAAGAGTAAGGAAGTGATGCAGCCACGGGTTTGGTGCTTTCTCTACCCACCCGCCGTTTCTCGATGAAGGTTTATAGCATCATTAAAGTAAGTACAATTTAAAGTAGTAGAAGCATAAGCTTATGATATACCAACACCTGGTTCTGGACCAGTTGATGCGGATGCTACCGAGAGAGGAGCAAGATGTGCTAAATACGTAATACCCCCCATAGATAGCATAGTCCGAGCAAACCCACTTGAAATCTTAACTGAACTATGACCAGCCATCGTATTGGCGAATAAACGTATTCCTAAGCTTAATGCGCGAAAACTATGAGGAGACAGCTCGGGCATTACTGAGAAAGGAGCTAATGGCAATGCTACTCCTCGAGAGAAAAAGAATAGGGTCAATAGTTCATTCACTGGGCTGTGCAGCAAAGCTGATCTTGGGCCGAGTGATCTAACAAGTGCTCTCCGAACCATGCGAGATAGTCACCTATCACACGGCTCACCAACCCGAACTACCCATATGAAACCCACCTATGACCATGTGCCGCGCTCTGAGTTCTCTGGCGCAAGGTAATCTGTTTTCAACGCGCCGCCGATTCACACCAGCAGCCTTTCAAATCGTTCAGTTGAATCACGTCCTTCGGCCTGCGGTCTGAATTTTGCAGCATAAAGCCCGCCGCCCGCGGCGGCCTCTTCAGAGGGCCCTGCCGGAGCATAGAACTCCTATACAACTTTCTTCATGGATCGATTATCCACTGGGTTGCCGTCTTAATATAGCGGTTTGACTGCGCTTTGTGGGACTCTGTGTCTTGGCTTACAAGGCACATAATCTATGGCAGGGCCTTGCTAGATGAGAAGCAAGCTTGCGTCAAATAGTAATTGCATAATCTTCGCTAGCTGTGTTTTGGAAAAGCGCTTACCAGCCATAGCGAACATCTTCGTTCGGATGTCGCCCGCCGGCCCAGTCTTAGAATGGTTGACCATTCGCTCAGACATGCTTGCTTAGGGTTCGTGATGTGATAGTAGTTGGCCTGAAAGTCTTTCCTTTTAGGTTTTGAGGAAGAAAACCCTGAGGGCTGAGCCAGACGAAGAAAGGCCTCAGAGAAAGGACCAGAGAATAAGCTAACTTAATGTCGATTACACACACAGCCTGGCAGTTGATGAGTGCTAAGCTCTTGTTCTTCGCGCTTTAGAAAACTCAGAGAATACTTCTATTCTCTGGTTCCCGCCGAGGCACTCTTGGTATCGCCAACGCGCCTCGCGCACATTTTTTAACTTGCCGCGGCCAAGTCTAAAAGTGTTTTTCTTCTAGTTCGATGATTGATATTAAGGGCCGCCAGACCAGCACTGAGGGACATGACCCGCTCGTCTGGCCGCTCGCGCGTTATCCGGCCAGACACTGGAAAAAAAGGAAGCGATTTTTCGGCCTAGATTCTTTAAAACGAATTATTCTATATTCTTGCGCTTTTCGTTCTCACTTTCCCAATCCTTCTACAAGCTAATTCATAGGATCTTATTTTCTCTGAACGTTGGAAAGCACGAGAGGAAAGTATCCAATAGAACCACGAACCCGGTGGTGGGCCACGAGGCTCCACCGCGGCGCGCACCTGCAGCCTGTGGCCTTGTGCATTTTTGTTGGCCAAACTTGGCCGCCTTACTATGCTTTACGGCTTTTATGGACAAAGCGCTTTAGCGGCATAAATAATGGGTGAGTCTAGCTCAGGAAGCACCACATTGAGTATACGATTCCCAATAAGCAAGTTCTCAGCGTGTTCTTCAAGCATTAGCGCATTGGCACGAAGAACCTCGCCTTTTTGTTCGGTTTCGCCCTTAACCATGCTCCCTTCCCAACATCGGAAGAGGGAAAGAAATAATACCAACCAAGCCACCGTGGGAAGTCTCTGCGTATCTGCTTAATGCAGGCCGAAGGGGCGGTCGGAACCCGGCTTAAGCTGCGCCAGTTTTACAGAAACCGAGTCTACATACGTCCCTCAGGATCGTATCCTGCAGCCTAAGATCAAAAGGCACCCTAAAGCCAAGGGTAGAAAACACATTCTAGATATTTATGCAGCCGGCTATACGAAGCCTCAGAGGCAAAGAGGTCCTGATCCCTTCAAGGATGTAGACTCTCTAAACTAAGATTTAGAAAGAAACCCGCCTTATTCCTCTAAAAAAAAAGGTAATATTTTTTTGACGTGCCTTGCGCGTTCCCCCCTACCTACGGCCTTTTTTTCTCTCTCCAGCGATTATCAAGGTGCCGCAGTTCCCCTAGTACCATCTTCCTTCGAACCCAGATTAGGTGCTAGCTTTTGACAGCGATCCACAGACCTTCGGCCTCATGACCTTCAACCTTGGGCCGCCCGCCGCCGGCCGCCTTTGCTTTGGCCTTTTCCCTCTTAAAGTGGCTCAAGATCTAACGGGTGCGAAGTCGTTCGGAATATGTCCAAGCGCTCATAGTCTTTGGCTTATGTTTCATTCGAGCTTCAAACTGAGCTCTTCGCACTTATGGAAGGTGCGACGTCCATTTGGTTTGGTGTTCGTCGATTTAGGCTCCTTCCCCTCTGCTGTATAGTGCCAGCGCCCTGCAGCCTCACGAGGTTGTTTTGCAGTAGGCCGGTATTACAAGCCCTCTGCCCCATTCGGCGGACATCCGAATGGTTCACCGGTTCCACTAAATGCTCCCATGTGTTTAGAGTGTACAAGTTGCACTTCCGATGCTTACGAATCCATATAGGATCTTGGTTTCCTGTCTGTTCCGACACGTGCGCTCAGTTTCTACGCAGTGCCAGGAAAGGCGCAGTGTCGCCTCCTCTTCGCCAAAAGCGTCGCCCGGTTTTTGATCCCACCAGCATTTCGTGTTCACCAATAACCTGTTCAACTGTGCCTCCAGGACACGGTCAAGGTTCATCCAAGGGTTGGTTGGCTAGCCCGGCCTCTTTGCTCGCAAAATGGACAAAGGCTCTTTTGGATAATAAAGAGCAGGGAAGCAAGCTGATTCTGTGCTTTACGTTCTCCCGGTCTTCAGCAGCCCTCGAGGAAAGCGTTAGCGTTGCCTTAGATTAGAGAAAGAAGAAAAGGAAGTTTTCTTCTCTTCCTGCTTTGTCAGCTTTACAAACGAAAAGCGGCGCGGCTTAAAAAATCCGCTTATATATCTTTGTGTGCAGCTTCAAGAAAGCGCTTTGCGCTTTCTTTTCTAAGGGATAGAAGAGCTTTCTCTCTTCCCTTTTTGAAGACGTATTCCCTTTTCTGAGCACCTTTCACGACATGCTATGTTCCCCCATTCGAGTTCGTCGCATGAGGTGTCTCTTCGTAGATAAGTCGTGCCCGTCTCTCTGCGAACGTCTGCAGAGCCTGCTCCAGGGCTGAGTAGTCCGCCCTCTCGAGAACAGTCGTTCATTTAGTGTATCATCGGTGGCCCAACTGAAAAGATGAAGCCCATGTATTTGAAATCCAAGTAAAGTCATTCCGGGAGAAAGAGAGAATGAAAGACCCAAGGTAAATGGAAAATGACTTGTTACTGTAAAACTATAAGGTATCATACCGATAAAATTACGAAATAATAGACGAGTAAAAGTGACAAATATCAACGAAAAAAACCGTTGTTTCACTAAAGAAGGACCACTTATTTATTCGTTCACCAAGTTAAACACAAAATCATAAATCATTTCCACGAAGAATTGCCGAGCATTTGGTACTAAGTGTCCTCCATTCAAAGTGACAAAATGAACTAAAAGCAATACTAAACTAATAGTTAGTAGCATGAACAAAGATGAATTGGGTTGGTGGGGGATCGCTCTACGTCCGAGAAAGCCCCCGGAATTTTTTAGAAGCTGCTCTCCTCCTAAAAAACCATACGTGATAGTCTCCCATCATACGGCTCTTCTCTTCCTATGACCTGTGTATTAAGAGGCCCGCCGAAGGCTCCGAGCGAGGGCCCCTCAGGCAGGTTGGTTGTTTCCTTCCGGACCACTAGTGTAGCGCCGCCAGAATTACTTTGCCGAAGAGAGCCAGGACTACATTCCTCACCGCTTTTTATGTAGGAAGTTTTCTATCCATCCTCGGGCGCATTCCACAGTCTCCTGGACACTCGCCCTCATAGCTGTCACCCTAAAAACTACCCGCGCGTTCTGTCTAGGATTCTCTAGGCTTGACCGGCGTGGTGTACCGGCGTGAACATGGTTCGTATCCCGACCTAGGGGCTTCCTTTCACCGTTTACCATGGGCTACTTAAGTAGGTCAGTCTTCATATTCGTCCCCTTCTCAGAAAAGCGGCCATCATCGAAATTCGTCAACCTATCTTGCACGGAACACTTTCCTGACTCCGCGGCATCGAGGTAAACGGGAGTTGGATTATCGTCTAAAACCCCGACGAAGTGTTTCCACCATCGAGTAGTGGGTGCGAGCTCCGCACGTAAATGGAAGATACAAGTTTCCTATATGAATAGGAATCAATGGAATAATTGCAAATTATTCTAGTGGACTGCAAGCCGTGATGAATTCTCTCTTTTTTTCTAATCTTGGCGCGAGGCGAAACCATCAAGCTGCTTTGCAGCTTGATATTTAAAGGTGAAGTCTTGAAAGGCTCTGCTCACGCTGCAGAGGCCAGAGGCCTTCCCTCGAAGCCAAGCCTGACTGGCCCTTTTGCGCAGCAAATAGAAAGTAAAAACTACCTTTCCTTAATAGCACGTATTAAGAATAATTACACCTTTTGTTTATATAAACGCGCTATAACTTCTCCAAAAAAGTTCGGCTTCTTTTACTTTACTCCAGCTGCGAGCTTTTTGACTCTTTCGGTGAGATGGGACCTCGCCTAAGCTAAGTTTCATCGTTGCAAGAATCAGAGGCGGCGGGTTCATCATATTGATTCTTTGGCGCGACTTTAAGAACGACCATGCTATAGCCCGCCCTAGGGTAGGGCTATATAGTCATCCCAACCAAGGGAATATTCCTACCTCACCATGCGCTCTTGGCCACGGAGAGAGTATGAAGCGTGAGGGACAATGTAAGAAGTGTATGATACAACATATAACCTGCTAGGAGTAGCAAGACTATTTGATTAACGTAAGTGAACTGTGCGACGATGTTTTGTCAAATCGCACCCTACGAGTTGTACTGACTAGGGCCGCTATTGGGGACGTGATGAGACGGTGCCCCGTTCGGCCAAGGATGACCGGAGGAGTAGAGCATAGGATTCTCGCCCAATCTTGCCGGTCCACTGGTCCACGGGGTCGACCCATAGGCTCCCTTCTAGATTAAGTGGCGGGATTAGATACGGAGGCAGAAAACAATTCAAGAAGCAAAGGCCGTGAAGAAGCGTTCTGGCCCTATAAGAAGATATCTTGATGGTTGGTGCTCAGGTGACAATAAGCTAAAAAAGCCACTCTTATTGACTACGAACAGAGCAGTTAAGCCAGCAGTGCGCGCGTATTGGTCAATCGTAAAGTTGCGACATACGCAACTCGCGGAGTGGCAGAACACTTTAGTTTAGCATCACCGCTGGAGCCAAAAGTGGTGGGCGACATCAGTTTGCCTGGGCCTAAATTCTTCTTTGACACTGGAGGCGTATGCGGGAAGACTCGCCGCTTTTCCAGCGAGGGAAGCTTGAGCCTCCCTCTCTCAATCAACCCTAAAGAAATTCCATTCTGTCTCTATCACCTGCGAGCCCCTTTACCTCACTCCTAAAATAACAATTTATTCAAAGTAAAAACATATCAAAACATGTCCCAGGCGCTTTACACGAAAGTATAGTACACACAGCCCATGAAACATGCATTACCTTTGATCTTGAATTAGCTATGTGGAATCTGATGGATATACCGAATAAGAACAGATAGGAGTATATAGCACTCTTATCCACTTATGAATACCGAGTAAAAAAGTAGATTAATTTCGGACTTAAGTTTACGTTAAAGATGTCTCGTTTTTACACAAACTTTGACGTAGTTTAGAATGTTGTTTAGGGGTTCCTTTATATTCTTATTTCTTCCCTTAGGGGTTCCTTTATATTCCTATTCCTCTCCTCAAGGTTCGTTCACATTTCTATTTCTGACGTACTTAATTTAGCTAAATCTATTAGTTTAGTTAACAAATTCAGTTTTATGTTAAGACTAGCCAAGTTTTCGCTAACGGTTTTAGTAAGGAAAACCATAAGCATTTTCTCGTTTTTCTCTTTATTATTTAATACCATCTAGCCACTGGATTAACTTCCCTCCCTACATATGTCTATTAACTCTTCGTACAGACTTCCAAACAAAGCTTAGCTACGCTAGTGTGTTGTTCTACTAAGAGGAACACCCGGTTCGGCCAAAAGAAAGCACGGTTCTATGAACTAAACAGAACATTGAGCTTAGCAGGGAAAGCCCACAAGTTTTTCTTTTTTAGATTAGAATGGCTTTTTTCATCTTTCTTGGGACGCTACGCGTGGTTTTTGGCTTTCGGCGTTCAATTTGGCATCTCATGGTAGTCACAATCTCCTATTCCAGATGATGCTGCGGAGCGATGCGCACCTTCCTTAGGCCTCAGCTTCTTGGGCTGAGTCTGCAGCGGAGCTGTATGGCGAAGCGAATCGCTTAGCTTGAGCTGAGATAGTTGGCCGAGCTTCGCGAGCGTCTAGCCAGGGCAGCAAGTGCAAGAGCTGTCTCTAAGAGCAAAAGCAGTCCAGAGAGATAGGCGCCTTCTTAAACTTCCCTGCCGCAGGGCTTGGGAGAGAGAGGAAGCACCCTTAACGCGTGAGTACCCAGCCCTCCTCCCAGCAAGTAAAATACACTATGTTAAACGTTAAGTAAGCAAAGCCGTGCTTAGCTTATTATAGTAAGGGTAAGGAGAGAAGGTTGGGCGGCGGCTTGGGTAACCTAACCCACTTGAGCTAGAGTGAGCCAGGCCGAGGAGGAAGTTTTACATACGATATATCATAGCAGTGTTTGCTCGTGTCACTACGTGGTCTTTGGCTGTCAGCTTGCTGGGTCTTTCTTAAAACCTATCTTGAGCTAGTGCTCAGGTGAAGCTTTCGCAGAGCCAAGGTTACGGCGTAGCCATGCCGTAGCGAAGCGACCGCCTCCGCTTAAGTTAAGGCGGAAATCCCCGGGGAAGGGCTCAGAAAACTTGTTTTCTTCCTTGAGGCCCTCTTTTGCTCGCCAATGGCTCTGCCCTCCACCATGTGCTTTCCAATTCTGATCAAAATTCGTAATTTTCCATTGGTCCAGAAGCAGAAGTGGGAAGCGCTCATTTACCTAGCTAATTCCAGATTTGTTTCCCACGGCCGAAGCCGTTAAGCTCTTGGAGCCTTCAGTGAAGAAGGAAGGCTCGGGAAAAGTCTCTTCTCAAATGACATAAAGAGTGGAATGTCAAAATGTGCTCATTCATTATCATAGAAGATAAATAATCTGCTTTCTGCGAATTCACGAGGAGTCGAAGAAGGCTCGGCTCCTTCTGCGAGGCGTCTGAGAGCCGTGGTCGCCTTCGCCGGAGCTGCGCTCCGCCATGCCTCAAGGCTTGCGTTCTCTGGGGGCTACCACTTTTAAAGCTCAGCCAAGGACGGAGTAAGATCTAGTTTCTCGGTTGGTTGCTTTTCTTGCATTATCCTTCAGCCTCTCTTAGATAAGGCCGAAGAACTTCATATGGCAAGTTCCTTCATTTCTTTAGCACTCTTTCTAATAGCCCAGCTATCCCAGCAAGACCTCCTAGATCTGGGGTCAACAGCTTTTTGCTGGAGCTGCGTACCCGCGTTGGCTGTAGTTGTTTCCCGGCTTGGCTGGTGTTTGCTTGCATTACTTGATAAAAAGATGATGGGTAGATCTCGGTCGAAGCAAATGATAAAAGGAACTTAGTAAAATAACCATGATACTTTTTTCTGTTCCTTCGAGCATTGCTTTAGTCTCTGGTGTTATGGTTATACGTGCCAAAAATCCAGTCCATTCCGTTTTATTTTTAATACTTGTCTTTCGCAATACTTCAGGTTTACCTGTTTTGTTAGGTCTCGACTTCTCCGCTATGATTTTTTTAGTTGTTCATGTCGGAGCTATCGCTGTTCCATCTTTATCTGTAGTTACGATGTTGAATATTAAAATAGCAGAAATTCACGAGAATGTATTGCGCTATTTACCTGTAGGTGGTATTATTGGACTTATTCCTTTGTTGGAAATCTCTTTCATCGTAGATAATGATTACATTCCAATATTACCAACAAAACTGACTACAACCTATCTAACATATACAGTTTATGCCGGAAAGATCTAAAGTTGGACTAATTTGGAAACATTAGGCAATTTACTTTATACCACCGTGCGACGTGAACACATTGATAGCAATATGGAGGAAGTTCCCATCAGGTAACGGTTTCGGCCTGACCTCACCCAAGCATGCCTTGACTGAAAAAGCAGGGTATGAAGTCTTGGGGACAAGTGTACCTCAAAAAGTGAGAGCTATGGTAAGCCGAAGAGGGGCAGCGTAAGCAAATGTATCCAAGCCTCGTTAAAAGTGACCAGGGCGGGCCACTGGGCTCGACTGTAGAGTTTGAGCGACTGTGAACGGATTAGCCCTTGATGGTTGGGCACGTCGAAAGCGCCCGAGTTCACCGGGGTAGAGTACAGTCCTAGAATTGGCATAGGTTTGGTGCTATGAATGGAACATGGTAAGCCCATATTTTTCTATCTAGAGGTGCGCTCGTAAGGGCACATAACGAAATGTGGGTAGAGGAAGCCCCAAGAAGCGAAGGCTGAGCTGTAATAGCTCAGATAGGGTCACGTGGCCTGCACCGAAAGGTGGCTGACTTAGGTAAAGTAACATTCACCCCAAATGGAGCGAAGCAAATCAGGGGGCAGTTCGGCTTTAGGTGTAAAGTTAACCCATGAAAGCGGCGGCGCCCAACTACAACGTTCTGCCAAGAACCTCTCGTGGTGGTCTGGAAGTCTGAAGAAAGGCCTACGGACTCCAACGCCAATTAGTCACTAGTCCCAGCGCACAGGCCCTCCTCCGGCCAGCGATTGTAGCGCGGACGCTATTGATCATGCTTGTGGTGGGCTTTGACCTGGAATGAAATGTCAATATCTGGTGCTAAGAATGTTTGCGAAGGCCCCCTGCCTGCGGACGCCAGGGGCATTTGAGAAGGAATTTGAGCTGTATGAAGGGAAACTTCTACGTACGGTTTTCTGGGGGGAAAGCCCTAAGGGCTTACCTATCCAAACTATTTTATTTTGTTCTTGTTTTCCAGTTTTATTTTATTGGTAGCCATGATTGGGGCTACAGTACTTACTATGCATAAGACTACTCGGGTCAAAAGACAGAATGTGTTCCGACAAAACGCTAGAGATTTTCAGAATACTATAAAAAAAATTAGAAAGATTTGAGGTGAATGATTTTCCTCTTATGAGGAGACAAAGTGGACAAGAAAGAAGATTATGTCTTTCGGTGCCACAACGAGTATAATAAACCTTCGAACGAGGAGACATCCGCATCCGTTCTTTTGGACAGGAAGCAATAAGCACAGCAAATCAGGGGTCGAAAAAGGAAGTTGGGGGCGAAGCCCACCCTGTTGGCTTTACAAACACGCAGAGCGCAGAAAAGGCTTGACGTTTTCTGGGTTATAGAGAAGAAGCTTGCTTCTTCTCTATTGCTTTTTCGGCAAACGAAGAGTCGAAAGAAGAAAAACGCGAAGCCTTTTCTTTTCTTTCATGGCCTTTAGACACTTTGTTCGGTTCGCGCAAGCGAACACAGAGTTTACAAGGAAAAAAAGAGATTTCTTTTTGTTCTATTTGCGAAGAACAAAAAGTCGAAGAGAGGATAAGGAAGGCTCTATTTGCGTAGCAAGTGGAGCCCTTGCGATTCCAAGCCAAGAAGAAGAGAGCCCATTGCAAACAAAGCAGGGAGCCTCATATGCTTGCTTCTTCTTGTTAGGCTAATCGAACCAAAAGAGGCCGTAAGACGAAAGAAGACGAAAAATCAGAAGCGTTGATTTTTTCTACCCTTTCTTCTCCGCCTCTTTCACCTGCAAAGCAAGGAAAGCGAGTAAACCGCTTTCCCTCGGAAAGCCCTAGCTTCAAGTCTCGCCCTTCTCTTCCCTGCTCTCGCAAACAGAAGAAGAGAAAACTTGTTTTCTTCTACGAGGAAAGCCCTCAACGAGCGAAGAGAATTTCTTCGAACCTTCGCTCGCCAAGGAATCTACCAGCGCGGCTCTCAGCCGCTGCGCTGCACACTTCTCTTCCACAAGCCTGATGATGGTCTTCGGTCTTTCATTTGCTTGCCTTTTGGTGGTAGGAAAGCATAATTGGTTTTCTTTTTTCAGGCTTTCATTTGCTTGCTTCTTGGTGGTTATTTGAATCTTCATAGAGCTAAGCTGAGTAAGGCAGAGAAAAGAAAAAGCAGAACAGGGTCAAAGATCTTCTCATACCTTGGTTTCTTCTGGGTTTATCCCTCAAGTTGGCTTGGAGAACAAAAGGTGTGTGTCAGATCTTAAGATGAGCAGACGCCTCTTACTTGCTTTACGTTTTTTTCCTGGTCTTCGATTTGGTAGAAGGATGAACCCCGGGGCAAAGCCCGCGAAGCGCCCCAGCATAGCCGTGGGGGGGGGGGAAGGACCTGCGTGCTGTAACTGCCCCACGGGCAGAACGAATGAAGGTGGCATGGCAGTTTGTTCTCTTATCTCGGTTACTGCATGGCCTTCGATGCCTTTCCCTCTTTTCTCCAAAATCCAAAGGGCATTGATGGCTACTTTTGCCTCTACCGCTAATAAAGGTTCGGCGGCGCTTTTTATTCAGTAGCTCCTTCTTTCTTTAGTAGCTCAGCGTTTAACTTAAAGCGAGTGATGTTTAAGTGCGCTAAATTTAAATATATTGGTACAGGTTCTAGCTTTTCACTACAGCCTTGTCTGGAGCATCTTCGAGAGGAGACCTCACCTTCAGTTGAAAACCAATTTCTAAAACGCACATGGTCTAAACTAGGTCAGAGTTAGGCCTCATGTGGATAAACCTTATGGTTAAACGCAAGTCAATTGGGTTTGACTCCTATCCATGTAATAAGCACGGCATGGTGTCAAGCTATCTAGCATGCCATGTGTGGATTTTGACTAAAAAGACCTCATATATCTTCTTTTGAGGTGCATAGGGTTCACCCCCCCCCCCCCCCCCCCTCCATCAAGGATATACTTAGTAAATTCATGGCTTAGCATGTAATTACTAACTTAGTGCATAACTGAAGGGGGGCCAGCAGCCAGGTAATGTTCCACTAAAACATGAATAATTGACCAGTTGCTTTATCTGCTATTTCGAAGCCACTTTGCAGGTATGGTATTGGTTTAGCTCTTCGAACCTGGATCGAGTTTCCAAAAGGTTGATAATACTTGAAGCAAATAACTGAAGCTTTTGTAAGCTTTATTGTTTACATATTATTCTTACGGTTAGCAGGAAAAGGAAAGTTCTACTGATCATGTCAAACAGATGCCACCGTGCTAGGCACTCATCATGATATCCGCGAGATGCATGATGCATCGTGTTTAGCATGCAGCTCTCAAGCTACGTGCGTAGGCGGATAAACCTGCTACACAGGATCTTACAGGCCCCGTCCATAGCACGCGGAATAACCTAAAGCGGTTCAGGACCACCTCTTTTCCTAAAACGATTCGAGGCCTCTCTAGCAACTTAGTTAAACACTGAAAGCCAAGAAAACGCGAACTCCCATCCCAGGCTTGCTTTTTTCTCACGGTCCCTGGGCTTTTCAGAAATGAGCCGGGTAGACCACGACCTGAGCCTAGAGTCTCTGCCCAGTTGGGAGCCGGCCGGGAACCGGTGCCTTCAGTGTCGAAGCCATCAGCCGCGGCGTCTTTCATTGTACATGAATCGAAAGGGAAACCATCAGTGTTTCTTATGCACTCATGGTATGGACTGAGTCTTCGAACAGTGATCGTGGCTATGTGGGATTTGGCCCAGGAAGATCATGATATTTGTTCTAGAATGCTGCCAATCTGGAGCAAGAGCCGTGTGCCTGGGGATCCTGCAAGCACAGTTCCGAAGAGCTTTTTGAAAGATTATAGGTGGGTCTAATTTAATGCAATGTTGTACATGAACGCCATGTATGTATGACTTGCTTTCATTAATCATCTCGCATCATTCTCGAGGTCTTCGCTTAACATCGAGGCGCCCCCCCTTTCCTCTTTTTCCAAAGGGCTGACCTTCTTTATCCATTATCCATGGGGTCGTTGATTTGAAGAACCCAGAGAGACCGCAGGTCGTCTTTGCACCTACTTTAGTCAGTCTTTGATCACCAACGCTGCGCTCCGCTTTTCGGGCACCATTAGCCAGGGTTCATAGAATCAAAGCAGTTTTCTTCCCTTGTAATTCGAGAAGTCTTTTAGCTAAAAAAAAGTGAACGAGAAAAGGCCTCAATTAGATCAATTTACGTATTTGACGCAATTTGTCTGGTTATGTCTCTTCTGTATGAGTTTCGATATTATTATATAATAGATGACCTAGTCTTTTTACCTATTACTTCATAATGATACATCACTTGGAATAAAAAAGAATTCAAAGAGTCCTCTCAAAGAAAACAACTAGTTTCGCACTAAAATGTAGGTGCAAAATAGAGCCATTACGGTGTAAAACAAGATGTGGTTTTCAAAAAATGCTTCAACACCAATGTATCCTATATGTCCTCAAGTGTAGAGCATCTAAGTAGTGTGATGAAGTGGTAAGAAGCTTAAGTGCTAATCGGCCATGAATATCTTATGTGTGTTTCTTGGAGGAGATTAGTTCATCACAAGTAATCAAAAAAACGCACTTGAAACATGAGTCCTTCTACTTCTCATACCCTTTCCTTAGCTGAACATTAACCGCTCTGTAAAAACTCTCTGACCTGCGCAGACAAATGAGCACTCTGATCGATATCAAAAACGATTTTAAAAACACAAATGATTGGAAAGTTCTAAGCGGGGCCGGGGCCCTCTTTTGATTCCAAGAGGCTTCGCTTCTTTTGAGGGAGAACCACCGCTTATTAGAAAGAAAAATCAGGTGGGTTCGTTCTATATTCCAAGAATTCGTGTTACCTGTGGCGCCATATCTCAGGATGTTCTTCTATTTTACTAAGTATAGTAGGATAGTTCGAATTCGGCTATCCCAGAAAGGGAAAGCTCCAGCGCTTTCCAAAATCTACTGTTTGATTCTGATTCCAGAGCACTTATACAATCAGTTCTTTTTCGAAAAAAACTGATGGCTATGTGCTTCAGGCATCTCTGGCGATTGGCTCTCGTGGCAGACCACGGATTTTTATTTTCTATCAGTTGCTTGTCCCCCCTCGTCGGAGCTTTTCGGAGGGTACGCCGAAGGAAGCCTCCAGAGACCGGAAGACGTCACTGATTCCACAAAGGCCCGGCCGGGAGGGCCGGTACATCACAGGGGAGGGTGTTGTGAGGTTTCTCAACAAGCACCTTCACGAGGCGCTGGCTCTGCCAGAGAGGGGGGTTGGGTCGACGACGCCCATGCTTGATAAACATCCATCCACAGTTTGCTTATGTGCACCTCACTTTCCCCACTTTTGGAATTCTCACCAACGCCGACCTCACTTCGTGCGCATTGTGGTGAAGGGAAAGCTGCTCGCTGGGCTTCGATGGGCTGTAGTAATTGTAGCCCGCCCTCCCTGGAGGGCTGCTTCGAAAAACGACGAAGCCAAAATAAAAAGAAAGCCAGAGCAGAGACGAGAAAAGGAGCGTCAATATGATGTCACGCAGTCGGAGGTGGATGGTAAATCTCTGATATGGAATGAGAGAGTTAGAATCGCAGATTGGCGATGGAAGGACGCCGAAAATCATCAGCCTGAATGGGTACCGCATCGTGATGAACCAGGGAAAGATGACTCAGACAAAGGGTGACCCCGTACCACAGAACAAGAACAAAGTCTAAAGAAAGAAGGCTCATGCACAAGTAGCTGAGGATAAACAGCAAACACAGCGCATTAGGAAATGTAGTGACGATGCTTAGGAGCTTCGGAAACAGGGCATAGAATAATTTCATCCAAAAACCATACGCACAACTACCACCTTTTTCTTATTAGCTAATAAGTCCCCTAAAGCAGGGTAGATTCTTCCTAGACACACCTCCGGCGGGCATCTTTGCTTTTCGAAAAGAAGAGAGCTTGGGTTTTTTACTCTGGAAGTTCCTAGAGTCTCTCGTGGTTAGGGACTCGCCTCAACTCGGCTAAACCAGCCCTCAGTAAGGGCGCCAAGGCTGAAGCCGCTGTCGGAAACTACAGCTACAACCGAAAGCTACAGCTAAATCTAAGAATGAAGCTACAAGAGCCTGAGGGATAAGCTATACCCAAGACTGCCACCTAAGACTACGGTACTCCGGTTTAATAAAAGCTGGCCAGTTTTGCGAACCGTATTCGTGTTCTATAGAAAGTCAAGGCATACCAAAAAAAGTATTTACAAAACTTCGATTGACTACGGAAGAACTAAGCCAGAGAAACCACGCAAAGCTGAGAAAAGGTTTTTCAAAAAAGCCCAGGGAAGATTTAGCTAGCAACGGCTAGTAAGGGGCAAAGAATAAAGATTCCCATGAGGCAAGTAAAGAGAAGCTAAGCAAGGAAGACCTACTTAGGGCAAGAGAAGCATGCTCGGGGACCTATCTACTCTTATCTGGGAAAGAGCTGCTCTTGTTCTTGGCGCCCGCCGTTTGTCCTATCTATGGTAGACTTTTGTTGGCTGGCCCTTCGGTTTGGTAAGGGGCCCCTTAGAGGGGCTGAGATAGTGAAGAAAAACAAGAATATATCAAATGAAAAACACATGGCTATTTCCAATTGCTTTTCGTGATGCTGCCGAACCTTGGTAATTAGGATTTCAAGACGCAGCAACACCTATGATGTAAGGAATGTGTGACATGAGAACATTGATAGCAATATGGGGGAAGTTCCCATCGGGCCACGGTTCCGGCCTGACCCTACTCAAGCATGCCTTAACTGAAAAGACTGGGTATGGAGCCTTGAAAACAACCTACCTCAAAGGGAGAGGGTGAGCCGAGGAAGACAGCGTAAGCAAATGTGTATAAGCCTTGTAAATCATGACCAGAATAGGCCACCGGGCTCGAGTGGAGAGTTTGACAGACTGTGAACGGGTTAGCCTCTGTTCCTTAGGCATGTTGAAAGCGCATAAGTTCACCGGGGTATAGCACAGTCCTAGAATCGGCATAAGTTTAGTGCTATGAATGGAACATGATAAGCCCATATCTTTCCATCTGGAGGTGAGCCCGTAAGGGCACATAACAAGATGTGGGTAAAGGAAGCCCCAAGAAGCGAAGGCCGAACTGTAATGGCACGGATAGGGTCACGTGACCTGCACCGAAAGGTGGCTGACTTAGGTAAAGTAATATTCACCACGATTCTACCAAAGCAAGTCTGAGGGCAGGTGTTTTGAGGCACAGAGTTGAACCGTAGAAGCAACGACGTCCAAAGAACGACAAAACAATGCAAAGAAACATGTAAAAACAAGAAAAAGGGGAGATATGGGGATTAAGCACACAGGCAAAAGAACCAATTGGAAAAAGTCTATGAATCGGTGGCATCCTGCCAAGAACCTCTCGTGGTGGTTCAGAAGTCTGGAGACCGTCCAAGGGCCTACGGACTCCAACGCAGAAAAGGAACTAGCCCTTACTTACGCACCATGGCCCCTAGCCGTAAGGCAGGTCACTACCAAGTCCGGCACGAGGATTCCAGGCGTGGTTGGTGTGATGGGAGTGTAGTTTGTGGGGAGTCACTATCTGGGAGTGAATCTGCACCACTCACATGAAAACTCGGCCCAGAGAGGGCAGCTTACATACTACAACATCCAACCCTTGCTGGCTCCGGGCCAGCAGCAAGACGAGGTAATACCAAATTTGCGAATGAACCTAGAATGCCCTGCCTGCGGACGCGTCCGTTACAGAAGCATTTGAGAAAGAGCTTGAGCTGCATGAAGGCCGCAGGTTTTCACGTACAGTTCTCTAGGGGGGGAAAGCTCGCAAGGGCCTACCTATCCTCATCCAATTGACTTACATCATGATATTTGTTTCTTTCTACTTATTATTCTGATCTTTGCATCATGGATGTTGGTTCGCGCTTTATGGCATCTTCACTACAAAAGAAATCCAATTCCAGAAAGGATTGTTCATGGAACTACTACAGAGATTCCTCGGACTATTCTTCCTAGTATTATCCCGATGTTTATGTGCGACTGGTTAACTATCGGTATTTGTGCCAACCCAATTCACACACGGCAATCTCTGCCAGATGAATGGTGGTAATGGCTCAATCTCCTACATATTGCTTTAATTCGAGAGAATGCGATGGAGATTCCCTTAATTGCGGACTTCGGTGGGGAAAGCCCACAAAGCCAAGCCGCAATGCAAGAAGGAGAGATGCGAGAAGCTCACTGAAAGGGAGATCCCAAAGGTGTAAACCATCAAGGAAAGGGAAGGGTACGGGGAAGCCAGGATCTTCAACTCAGGGTAAGACCAGAGCTAGAGCAATAAACGCTAGCCAAACGCGATATGTTCTTTCCACAGAGGCTCCCAAGCCTCTTAAGGATCCGGATTCCACCACCGACGGGGATAGTGTTACCGAAGCTAAACCGGGCGCGGCCGAAGTGGCCCTACTTGCTAACACCCACGAGGGGGTGTGCTGAAGGCTAACCGGTTGGAGAGGCCCTCTTTAAGACACTTGAATTCCTCCCAAAATTCCAGAGGTTCAACGGGGCTAGGAACGGTTGGTCTTAGGAAATGTAGTACACTTACTGCCTCGGAGCTTGACAGTAAGGTAATACCAAAACTAAGCCGTATATACGAAGTTAATTAGAAAAACCACAACTGTGTAAATTACCGAAATTACAAATTGCTGGTGGACAAACAACTCTTGCGGGTAGCTTACGGTAGAATACGATCATATCCAGGAAATCTTAACCCAGCCCAAGACAATATAACCATAAACGAAATCTCAGATAGACAAAGAAAACTCTTTCTTAAAGAACTGGAATCAGGAAAGTTCCGCCGATTTAGCCCGGAGAAAAAGAAGGATATTCCCAAAGCGGATGGGAAATCGCTACGCCTTCTAACCGTGCGTGATCCCACCAAGATAAAATCTTCTGTTAGAGGGAATGGAAATGATCCTAGAAGCTATTTACGAACCTACCCTAAGTTGTCACACAGATTTCACACAAGCAGGTCATGCCACACAGCTTTGCCACATCTACGGACCAACTTGCGACAACATGGGCTATAGAGGGAGAAATGAATAGATGCTATGACTGCTTCGATTCATAGAAACAGGTGGAGATACTAAGTAAAAAATTGGAGATCAAAGGTTTATTCAAGTAATTTGGGAAAGACTATGTGCGGCGGGATCTTGGGAGTTCAACCTACGGAAAATGGCGTGGTTAGACGCACGCAGGAAAACAACATATCCCCCATCCTGACCGAGATCTATCCCCGTCAACTAGACAAATAGGTAGAGGAAAAGGCGGAAGGAAACATTCAACCAAGGTGAAAGACGAATGAGAAATCCGAAAGGAGCTAAGCTAACAGACCGCAACGCTCGGAAAGGAGGCAGACTTTATTAGGCGGTGGAACGACTGGATAAGCAATGCAAAAAGCCCTCACTCAGTCGTAGAAACTCGGATTTCCGACGTATGAAATACGTCCGCTACGCGAATGATTTCGTAGTGGAGATAACAGGAACAACAAAAGAAGTGCATGATTGGGGGGGAAACCTGGCTACATTCCTTAAAAAACAACTTGAATTAGAAATATAAACAGATAGGGCCAAAATCAGAAACTTCCTACCAGAGGAAGCCAACTTTTTAGGGGCCTAGGTCAGCTGCGAGGGGGAAAGAACACACCCTTTCGTGAGAAGGGATAATCAGAGAAGGCCCATAGGCAGGCCAGAGCTAGCAACCCAGATTATGCCACTCAAAGCCCCCATCAAGCTAATCGCAGCAAGACTGCACCAGCCAGGGATCACCTCCCCTGAGCAAAAGAAAACCCGGCCGGCGGCACATAGCCTCAATCTCAAGCCATAGCCATTAAGCTGCGTACGAACATTAGCAAACAAGTATGGAATATCACCACGGCAACAAAACTGTAAATACGACCGAAATCAGGCGAGTGGAGTAAGAGTGAAAGTAAAGGCCGCAAATAGAGAGATATAGAATAGAACTAAGTAGCAAACGACTCTCGTGCGAGACGCACTGAGCAAGGCCATTAGCTGTCAAACTCTCCAACTACCTGCTATAAGGAAGGAGAAAGTGAACGAAAAAAGGAACGTACTCCCTAACCACCAGCAGCCCTTCGAAAAATCTAGATTTTTCTTTTGCCGAACGCTTGGCGCCTAGAGCCTCAGAGGATATCAACTCGAAACAGACGAATACTCGGGACGGCCGGAGCCAGACAGTGCCGCAAACCGAAGAGCGAAGAAGAAAAGGCTACTTTCCGCCACGAATATCCAGGAGACCTCCAGTTAGGGGACCATATCTAAGATACGTTGTCCGCGACGCCAACTGAAACGAAGAAAACCGAAAAACACCAAGAGGGTACAGCCTAGTAGCCAGAAAAAAGGACCCGGAAAGGCGGCCTTTTTTTCTATTGTTCCTTGGCTGCGCTTTTGAACGGGCTCCGCCCGCCCTTTTTGAATCGAATTTCCGAACAACCACCAGACACGATTTCCAAATCTGTCACACTATGCCTATGGTAAGAGTGCTGAGAGCTGCGGTGCAACTACTAGATCAGAGATGTCTGATGGAAGATGAACAATGCACCGGCCCCGTGGGCACTATGTTCGTAACCTGTCGAATATTAGGAACAAGGACTCCGTATCAAGGTATCAGATCGCAATTAACCGTAGACGAATCCTGTAATGCAAATCTTACTACGAACAAGTGAAAGTCTATTGAAAAAAAAGTTTGCAGCGTTTGTAGACGTATTTGCGCTTGCTAGACAGTGAGAGAAAGAAGAGACACCACGAAGCAACGCTATCGTGCGAAACTTGTCAACTAAAAAAACTTCGAAGATGAGAAACGTTCGTGCAAGCCGTATGCGGTGAAAGCTGCACGTACGATTACGAGGGGGACTCATATCCATGGGTGGACTATAGATAGGTTCCTACTCTATTGCTATACCATCTTTTGCTTTATTATATTCAATGGACGAGGTAGTAGATCCAGCTGTTACTATCAAAGCTATTGGACATTAACGGTATTGGAGTGCGCCCCTTAACGAGGGTGATAGAAGTGCAACAAAATGCACCGGACTATGGTTCGCAAAGCGTCTGGCTTACCGAATGAGAGACGAGGAAAGACCATTCTCGTCTGACGTCGAAAGACTCGAAGGACTAGAGCATGCCAGAAACGGGAAGTTAAGGTTAGACCTATATACTAAAAAGGCTCCCCTAGCTAAGAGGCCTATGGTTCCATTCTTGAAGTCGCTGGAGGTACACATTCCTCTTCTCGGTGTAGGCAATATACGAAAAATAGATGCTCAGTCTGCAATGTCCAATAACAGCGCTGGAGTAGTGAATCTATCAGCACCACAGCCAGTGGCATACGACTTCGGATCTAACAGGCCTGGCCCTGTCACCTTTCGGAATGGGGGATCCCCTAACGTTGGCAACAACCACGGTAGTTACGAAACTGCAGGAAAAAAAAGAACGAGGACAACCATGGACTGTTCCTGCTTTGCCTTCTTCGGGGACGGAGGCCCCACAGTAGGTAACAGCAAGCACAAGTATTTAACCGAAGGGGACCAGCGCTTATACTCCACCGGAGTCTCGGCCGCTTGCAAAGGACGTCGGGATTTTTCGGCGGAAACTCAAGGGTCACAGAGAATAGACCTACGGTGGAAATGTGAATATTCGAGTCTATTTGACCCAAAGATCTACAAAACCGCATATCACAGGATCAACTCCAACCCGGGTCACATGACTCCGGGAGTCGACGATTCTACTCTCGATGCTTTCTCCAAGCGCGTGATTCGTCTTATTATCGATAAAATGAGGGACAGATCCTTTCAGTTCAAACCGACCGGAAAAGAATTCCTTCCGAAAGCTAACGGGAAAATTCGTCCTCTTGGAATACCTCCTCTTATAGACAAGGTAGTACAAGAAGCGATCAGGATGCTCCTTGAGCCAGTGTTCGAACCAAGAATGGTTGATGAAAGCTACGGGTTCAGACCTGGAAGATCCGCACATTTGGCACTAAGAACTATCCGCCGCAAATGGACCGGTACTACTTGGCTGATTGAAGGGGATCTCAAGGGTTACTTCAACAATATAAACCATAAAATTTTGGCATCACTTCTCATGAGAAGAGTCAAAGACCAACAGATAATAGACTTGTACTGGAAACTGGTTCGGGCCGGATTCGTGAACAACGGAACGCGAGAACCCTACACTCTAACGCGTGTGCCGCCAGGCGGCATCTTGTCACCTCTATTATCCAATATCTACCTACATGAATTCGACGTCTGGATGAAAAACCTGGCAGCAAGTTTTGGTGCGCCTGGCAAGCTCCCAGGGCGAGACAAATACTTGCGGAGACTCAAGAAAATGGCCAACCTAAGAGAGAGAGCTAAGGTTCAAAGAACTACCAATCAAGAATTGAAAGAGCAAATCCTCTTGCTGGAGAAGCGGAAGCGCCTTCGGCCTTCTACTGTCCATGTAGACACCAAAATTGACTACGTACGATATGCAGATGATTGGGTAATAGGAGTTACCGGGCCGAAAAGCTTGGCTGTCAAGATCAAAGATAACGTAAAGGAGTTCTTAACGAAGGAATTGAAACTGGAACTAAACAAGGAGAGAAGCAAGATCACCCACTTAGCCACAGAGAGAGGTAGGTTTCTTGGAACATTAATAAGTGCTAGGAACAATAAGTACGCAGAAAGCCTATGGCTACGGAATAAGCCAGGACATAAGGTCCGACCCGCTTACGGTAGGATCTTACTGGAAGCTCCTATAAACGAGCTCACGTCTAAACTTGTCGATCGGGGGTTTGCCTGCCATGTAAAAAGACCTCGAAGAATGAGCAAATGGATTTACCTGAAACCGAAGGAAATAATTCAGCGCTACAATGCGGTAATTGGAGGTCTCATGAACTACTATCCTTTCGTGGACAATAAAAACATGATGCGAAAAATCCTATGGATTCTCAGATTCTCGGCTGTCTCCACCCTATGTAGAAAATGGAGAATCTCTACTAAAGCTCTGTTTCGAAAACTGGGACCAACCCTGACAATTAGAAATGGAAAGAATAAAATGGTAGTTTATCTGGCTGTTCCTACGACTTTAACTAGCACCCCTTTTGACTTTGCACTTATTAAACAAAAACCCAGGGGATTGGATCTGCCGCGGTTAACTATGCAGTGAGGTCCCATACCTTCTTAGACGATCTGTATCTTGTGTGTGGAAACCGAGAGGGTAGGGTGGAAGGAAGCACCCTATGCGAGACATCTCAGGAAGGGGGGGCTTTGGTTTCACTAAGATCATGGCTCAATTAAACAGGAAGCTGATCCCTGTCCGTGGGGAATGCCACCTTAAAATTCACCGTGAGGAGTATGACAGTCCATCTCTGAAAGACTTAGGGAAGACTTCAATATTAGACTCCTCGAGTGTTTATAGGCGTGGAGAGCTGTTTGCGGGGAAACTTGCAAGTACAGTTTGGTGGGAGGCGGATGGACCCTTGGAAACAAAGACTGGCCGTCGACCCAACCTTATGAGGGGCGACCAGAAGTTGCCGAGTAAAATCCTTCCAGGTGCTGTTGAAGCCTACGGCAAAACGGACACGACTATTTGACATGAAGCACTCATGACCATGACCACAGCCTGTCGTGAAAGGGAATCACAGGGAGAGCGGAAAGCTACAAGCCAAAGCAAAACAAATGGATAGGCTAAAGCTGCGCTCTTAACGCACTTTCTTCTCTGGTTGCCCGGTTCCCAACCGTATTTACGGAATGCAGCTAAACGGGTTGATCGTGAATGCGAGGCGTGCGGTGGGATGTCCAACCAGCGGCGTTCAACCAGTAAGACATCACAGCGTCTTTTCTCGTGGTTTGTTGACTCATAGCGACCATAGCTAGGTGAAGAGAGAAGCAAAAGTTTATTATAAGACATAAAACGCTTGAAGCATAACTGCGCCTTCGTAACATCTCGGACAGAGATGAAAAATGCTCGGTAGAACCGGTGAACCATACATCTCAATGGAGAAATGTTTGGGGCAGAGGGCTTGTAGTACCTGCCTAACCGAAAGCGACCCCGTGAGGCGGCGGCCGCAAGGCGTTGGTACACATTACTAACAGACGGGAAGGAGCTTAAATAAAGGGATAGACCAGCCTCTAAGCAGGGATATCGCATATTCGAAAAGTGTGGACGACTACGCTCTAAAGAAAAGAGAACCTCGAAGTGGACGTACAGAATCCACACCCTTTGGAAATTAAATTGAGACCGGAAGTTCAAAAATGGACTTTTTCATGAAGGATAGCGACCTGGGGATGGCCTAAGCTCGCGCTTAATCCAAGTTCGAGGAGAAAGGAAGCGTTGGAGGAAAGACAGCACTTTGACAAGATCACAGAACCTATGATATTTGCTTGCTGAAGCCCACGGCTTTCTTCGGCCCCACTAGACTCTAGGCCAAAGGCCCCCTAGGCATCATTCCCTTCCAAGACCTCATTACTGTCAGAGGTGAGCTTATGTGCACTCCGGTGCATGAAGCCCGGTCCTTTACATGCTCGCATGGATTCTGCCGATCCCCTGTCTACGCCGGGACTTCAAAAGTACAAAAACCCTCCCTCATTATATCGATAGTTTTTGCTAAATTCATCGCCGCCATAAAGGAAGAAGGCATGAAGGTGCTTTACTAATTGATTTGCTGCGCCCTGGTACGACAGGGTTTTCGTAGACAAAGGACTTATGCCGGGTACACCTTGTAGAGTCCGCCGTAGTCCTGGCACCTGCGGCGGCTTTGGAGAACTTGGTTCTGCGACTTCAGTGAATAGTGGACAGAGGCGCATAGCGAGGCTGAAAGTTATGCACTTCAGAGGAAGATAAAATGTGCCGGACGACGCTCTCCTTGGAGTTGGAGGACCTATGCAACTTGCCAAAAAAAGAACGCTCCTCATATCTTTTTAGCGGTCTCTGACTAAGTGGGCTTTGGCTCCCTCCCGAAGTATGGAAAGAGAGAAAGCTTCAGAAAAAGAGGTAGAAAGAGGCCCGGCTTTTGAAAACACGGTTTAAGCTTCGTCTGAACTTAGAGCAAAAAGGAAAGGAATCGGCCTGACCACTAGAGCAAAAAGAGCACTAAAGCAAGCTTTTGCTCAGAGACCTTATTCGTAGACCGCAAGACAACTATCAAGACCGACTACCCTGCTTCTATCTCTTTCTTCGCACTGGCCAGAAGTGAATATGCCTAGGGTGGCTCGGAAAAGAGATTCTGTGAGAAATCTGCTTGCTCTTTGGCCTAATCTCCACTTTTTCCAGGACAGGACCGACCCCCCTTCGGTGTCATGTATATCCCCGATTTGACGTGGTCTGAACAACTACTATCTAAGTTTCTTTGGCTGACTCTAAACGAAAGTGCGTATGTAGGTGTTCTTAAGCAACTCACTGGCTATGTTATTTGCAGCTAAATTCCAACCTGGTACTTGCGTTCTCCCTGGTTATAGCTAAGAGTTTCGTCGTTGGGATTATTGACGAGGGCTGGGAAGCTTGGAAAACTATCCGTGGAAGAACAGCCAGCCTGTGTATGTGCTGCATGTAAAAAAATTGGGCATCAGGTGCGCAAGCTTGCCGACTTCAAAGATCTGGAGATGCTCATGATATCTGCTCAACGAAAGCAGATAATGTAGAATTTTTGGAAAGAAAGGAATCTAAAGGCCGCAAGTCTATATCCTCAGGCAATTCGAATTGGTGAGCCGTGTGATGGGTGACCATCTCGCATGGTTTGGAGAGAGCTTTATTAGCATAGTAAGCTGAACGGCTACCGCAAAGTGGTACGGGTTACTAATGTGAATTTTCTACCCTATTATTCAGACTATAACAGTTCCGATGAAGAGTCACTAACTTTTGACAGTTATATGATTACGGAGGATGAGTTAGAATTAGGTTCATTACGTTCATTAGAAGTAGACCATAGAGTGATTGTACCAGCAAAAACTCATCTACGTCTGATTATAACATCTGCTGATGTACCTCATAGTTGGGCTGTAGTGCGAGGCTCTACGTTATCTGTCCGAAAAGATACCGGAGCCCTTGGTATTGATAAACCCCTTTCAGCACGTGGTGCGATGACCTATAAGTAAGGAGGTAAGTGCTTGCGAAAGTGTAGGAGAACAAAAACCATTCACGGCGCCCTTCAACCAACGAGGCGTACTTCGTCACAGAGGTCTGGCCCGGTCAGTCAGAGGTTACGCGAGTAGATCTAGGTACAGGGACGAAAGGGGGGCTCTTAACCAATGAACTATCTGACCAGGCGGCGGATTATTATTCTACATGGCCGCTTAATTGTCGTGGGGACACAGGCGCAAGCGTGCGGATTGGCCACGATGGCCGCGAGGACTTAGGAGCCTGGGCTCCTAAGTTCGGATAACACTCGCAAACCCCGGATAAGGCCGGAGCGGATATTGAGTGTAGCAAAATCAACATGGATGGCTCCAGCCACGAGACTGGGAAATCCTTCAAACTCAAAAAGAACCGAGATGGAAAATACATTAAGCTGATCAAAATCGTGTCGAACCCAGAGGTTTTGGCCGCGGCGTACAGAAAGGTGAAATCCGAAGCACCGGTTAACTTGGGTGGAGACCCCAGTAAGACCTTGGATGGAAGGGGGGAGAGGGTAAACCCTTGACTTTGAAAGGCGGCGCAGGGCTAAAAAAAGGCTTGACGTTTTCTGAGTTCAATAGAAACAGGATCTATGCTTCTTTGCACTGCTTGAAATCAGGCGACTACCAGTTCAAGCCGTCCAGACGCGTCGCTGCGCACCATGGTTCGCTCGCCAACCAAGTGGGAGATAAGAAGCGCTTAGCTTATGGTCGATTACACCCGCCTTAGCCCACCAAGCAGGACTTCTGCCCCCCGAGCCAAACAAGCCGGGCTTTTTTAGACCTAACGCACATAGCAAGCTTCAAAAAAATCAAAAAAGCGCGGCTGCCGCACTTTGGCTATGCGTTCTTTCTTGTGAAAGTTTAACTCCTCATTTGCTCTGGAGGTTGACCTGTGCGAGACAAAAAAGTAGTTCCAGAGGCCATGAGGATGGTCCTTAAAGACATCTAGAAACCAGTCCTGTTGGACGTTTCGCACCAATTCAAACCGGAGCTGTCACACTGTCAGAGATATCCATCCGGTATTCTTGGAACAGAAGAACCTGGCTACTCTTCGATCTCAGATTAGCCATAAATACGATTGAGATCGCTTTGTAGAGCTCTGAAAAAGGAAAGAAAGGACCGGATATTCCTGGACTAGGAATAGGCTCTTTAATGTAATGCCGGGATCGTGGGTAAGGGTGACCCCTGCAGGGAAAGGTCCCATAAGTAAGTGTAATCTCCCCAATCCTGTGTAACATACACTTACACAAACTGAACCTGATAGTCCAGGGAATTCAGAAACCATTCGATACTGGAGCGAAACTTCGTCCAGATAAGCGATTGTACAGGATAGAAACGTACATCCCGAAAAGATGTCCTCTGATCTTGCCAAAGTAGCTGAATTACTCACACCTAAGGGACGGGTGGCAAGGGCTCGCGCTCCCCCCCCCCTTTAGACAAAACGATACAAACTTTATCTGAGGAAAATACATTAGGTACGCAGACAACTTTATTTTATTTTGGAAATTGCCGAGTGGATTTGTCGTGAAAATCCGAGACCAAATAGTGGAATTCCTGAAAACAGACCTAGAGTTGGAGGTAGGACTAGCAGGGGCAGAGCATATGACACCAGGGGAGTGGACTTCTCGGGGAAGGTGTGCATAGGTTCTATGAAAAACAGGCCAGGCCTTTGAGTCGGTCGAAGGAGATAGAGAAACATCGCAAAGTGAAAAGCCGCTTCGATTTTTTGCTCGACAACGCCAACTCAAGGTTGACCGCTTTGCGAAAGACTCGGCGCTGAAGATTGTTTCCTGCGCCGTTAAGAGGGCGGCGGCCAAAAAGCCCGAGGAGTGGAAACAGCCTAACGACGAAGTAAGGCAGCCCAGGCGTTCGTTCTTCAAAAGACAAGTTCGAAAGAGGGACACAAAAAAAGAAAACGCGCAGCGCTTCGGGCGTAGAAAAGCAGTTCCTGAAATCTGTAGCCTGGGCGGCGATATTCCAGCTTCTGCCCTTAAAGCTCACCGCCAGCTTGACACCACGAGACAGGAGTGGACAGAGCAGAGCGTCTCCTGTAGCATCTAGGCATATCAAACTAAATGGCGCACATGAAGGCGCTCATAGGCGAGGGGATGACCCAAAGACTAGTCCCAAGGCCACAGATCTAGGAAAAGCTCACCAAGAGAGACCTTATTTCGAACATGAAAAAGAGAGCGGCAGCAGTAGAGTGGGAGGGTTACTAAATCTCCCGGACCAGGAGATCGTGGCGTGATACCATTCCGTAGCCCGTCGGCTTCAGAACTACTACTGATGCTGCCAGGATCTCTTTGTCGTTGGGTTGTCAACTCTCAAATCCATGGGTCCTTTCACACTTGCTGCCAAACACAAAACCTCATGTCACCAAATTATCCACGAGTACACTAGGAATCTAGTGACCAGGGCAGGGGATGTACAAGTGTGCTTCATATCCAGAGCAGAAAGAGCCATGGGCCGGAGACCCGCCGCCGTGGCCTTACCTCACCTTTCTTCACCAATCTAGACCAGAGATGGCTCTCACTATCTGATAACGAAGGCAAGTGCGCCATGAGGCCGAAGGTCTAACGGAGATCTCGAGGCCGAGGGCCGAAACTGAAGCGTCACCCGGACTACAGGGGGGCAGCAGGCCTACAGCTCTCCGAGAAGGGGGGGCAGCGGCCCCCACCATGGACGCCATGGCGCTCAACGCCCCGTTTTGACTTCTCTGGGCCTTGCAGCCTTAACCAAAAACAAACATCATGTTATGCTACACAGGGGCAAGCTACCAGCGCTTGACCCTAAGATCGTAATGTATTCCTAAAAACTGAAAAAGAGAAAAAAAAGGCGTTGAGGGCGAAGCCCTCGATGCGGCGAGGTTTTTTTCTCTCGCTCCCCTCTAACTTTTGGTTTTCTTTTTGGCGGTGAACCGTATGACGGGAGACTGTCACGTATGGTTCGGAGGGCGGGGTTCTTTCCCGACCCCTATCCTTCTTTAGGTGTAAAATGCGATGCTGTATCTGGTCGTTCAAATCAGACTTCCATTTTTATTAAACGAAAAGGAGTTTACTATGGTCAATGCAGTGAACTTTGTGGAACCAATCATGCGTTTATGCGTGCGCCCGAATACATAGGCCGATTGCTGAGCTGACTCTGGCTCAGTCGCACCTTCTCGAACAGGGCTCTACCTGGGTGCGAGCTGCCCAAGGAGCTATCTTAGCAATATTTTGGCTACAGCCATAGGGAAAAGCCGAGGATCGATGGGCCTGCCCCCATTAGGGCTTCCCGGTGAAGCAGAGGATACGGTTAGGATAACGAGCTTGAAACGCGGAGCCCGTCCAAAGCTGGACTGAAGTCCCAAGCAGGATATAGCGGCGAACGCGTGGTTAGTAGGCCCATAGCGCTGAACCTGCAGTTGATGGCATTAGCCTCCGCGGCACTCGAGTAACCACAGGGCACTCCATACAGAGCAAGTCTGAGAGATCAGACGCCCGCGCAAGAACCTAAATTCTCACTAAGAGGTAAAAACAAAGTCGGACCTATGGAAGTCGGGGCCAACTATCCCCATGACCTTGTCCTTGGGGAGTTCAGAGGCCTCATAGTAGCACGGACCCTTTTGAGGTCATGCCAAGGAGGCCAGTCCAAGATTGTACTGTTCCTTTACCAAGACAACGGGCGCTCCCAGCGGATTTGTACGCCATTCTACGCGCAAGCTAGACTAGACAGACATGCCCGTCTCTCGGCAGCAGAACAGGTAAAAATCTGCAAAGCCAGAGACGGCATCAACTTTTTAGGCGCTCACTGCGAAAAACGCAGCCGTGGTAGTCCACAATTACGGGTGCACCAAAGGCGCCCAGTCCGATCAAAACAAGGCTAAATGGCAGCAAGCACCCATGCTGTGCCCTGCGGCGGCGGGCGGCCTCAAGCTTAAAGAAGCTGGATTCGCCGCTCGCTGGCGGAACCTGGTAGGACTTCGGCTTATTACCACGTAGGACCACGCAGACATACTAAGGTTCTATGATCGAAACATGGTCTTGTGAACATCTATTCCTTTGCATTGAACTGCAACTCACTACTGAACATCACCTATCTCTTGAAAAGGTCACCTTCGGCCTGGCTCTCAGAAGTGGCGGACCGTTACAGCTGGAGATTAGCCTGCCCGAGGATAAAGCTTGAGCTATATGACCCAAGGAAAGGAGCCCGCCCGCTATAAACGTGTTTAAGCCTGAGCCACTAGCCCTAGCAAAGAAGATCGTAGACCTAAGCTGGCCAAGGAAGGCGGCAACTTGCTCTGTTTTTTGCCCCGAGTGTGCACCATCTGTGGACCTTCTTAGGTAGAGATGCACCATCTGAGAGAGGTGAAAGACGTGGGAGCTAAGATTCGCACAGGGATGTCACCCATCTATTATGCTGGGGGCTTTCAGGCGTAAGCAGATACCCTTGTGCAGACTACACTTGTTTTTGGCCTTTCACCACAGTAACCTTACGGCCACCGATATGAAGATACTTTCAGCTTACACTATTGTGGAGAAGGTCAGGCCCAAAGTCGAGATCTAGGAAGGCGAGCCGTACGAGTTGAAAGGCTCCCATACGGTTCTGAGGGCAGGCCCGCAAGGATACCTACAGCCTGACCCCTATCTATTGTCGTAGAAGCTGTTTCTTTGGATGATTATGTTTCTCGGGTATCTAATGAATTAGACTAAAAAGCAAACACAGGACCAATTATGAGTGTCTCTCAAAAGCATCCTTATCATTTAGTAGATCCAAGTTCATGGCTAATTTTGGGTTCATTGGGAGCTTTGGCAAGCACCATCGGTGGTGTTATGTACATGCGTGCGAGGTCGAGATATTCATTGGGTTGCTACGGCTGGAAAGCCGTGCGCAGAGACCTGTCTACGGACGCGCCTAAACTGCGCCTCCCATGCCCTAACTCCACGGAAAGGAGAGAGGCATCTACGCTAGGAGGCCCAGTAACATGCCGGATGAAGTGTATGCTAACGAACTCCAACAAAGGCAGCCCTTTACATAAGGGTGGGAGCCCGGTCCTCGAGGGCCGCGAGTCCCAGAGTGTAGCGCCACGTTGCCTGAGTACTTCTAGTGCATGAGAGGGAAAAGCTAGGGTCCCCAACGTGGGCCAAGGTCAAGCTCCACCGGTGAATGAGCAGATCGCGCTTTACCATCCGGTCAAGCCCTGGAGGCACTTACCCCGGAGTGGACCTCCTCAGAGAGCCCACTGTCCAACGGCCCAAGGATAACCACCCCAAGGACTCGCCTCAGGAACGAGGCCGATCCAGAGATGGGCAGAACTGAAGAAAGGGTTCGACACCTGTTACCCGAGGACAACGGACCCGCGACCCTAACCTAACCTTCAGGATAGCCCTCCCTGTCCTACTCTTGAGCACACCGATGCTAGCGAAAGCTGTGCGGGGAGGCTTAGGAAAATATCCCCAGAAAGAGACGGAAAATTTCGGAGACTGATCATCCTAGCCCACCGGGACACCTCTTTAGTTCAAGTTAATTGAGCCGCGTACAAAAGTATAATATCCTTTCTACCCCAGAGGGCAAGGAATAAGGCCAGACCCTTGGGGGGGGGGAAGAGTGGGCCTTCCCTCGAGGGCCTCGCCTCGTCCCGGTTCGACCAGGCCGCAGCCCGACTACAAGCGGGCACCTCTCAGTAGACTGATGTTTGGAGATACCTAAACCAGGTAAGGCCGACGGGCTCCGACGACCACTGACAGTAGCTTCGCTCTTGATTCATAAAGTCCACAAAGTGCTTCGCCTTCGGGACGGAATAGTGCAAGAAGCAGCCATCCTATAGTCCTGGAAAGGATGAGCCTACCTTCCATGACTTGTCGCAAGGCTTCCGCTCGAACGGATCCTGCCACACTGCATGAAGGAAGATCAAGTACGAATGAAGGCAGCCGCCCGCCGCCTCCTTGGTTTTTCGAATTCGACGTGCGCAAGTGCTTTGACATCATCCATCAAAACAAGCTCCTAGGCATACTGAAAAAGAAGATCCAAGACCAACGGCTTTTCGACAACCTACGTCAAATGTTCCATACCAAGGTACTAGGCCTAGGGACCCCCCACCCAGTTGGCGGTCCCGGCCCGGGGGGGGGCCTATCTCCCCTTTCTGCCACGTTTGGCACCCGTTAGACGACGTCAAGGTGGAACGCATCATAGCAGAGCACAGCTCTACCAAGAGCAACCGGCGAACCCAACCAAATTAGACCCAAATACTAAAAGCATTATTCGCCATGGCAGCACCGTCGCCTTTTGGCTAATGGCAGGAATGCTTTACAGAGGGGGAAAGGTGTCTAAAGCTAGCAGCCAGTAAGCTTACCACGGTAGACTACCGCGCGCGACCCCCACTTTGCCCAGGTCCATTACGCACGCTACGCCGAGAACTTCTTCATGGGTATGGCCAAAATCCTTGGCAAAGAAGCTGGGTCACTTCCTTAGAAGCAACCTACACTTCAGAGTAAACCCGAACAAGACGAGGCCGCAGCACTCAACGTCGTCCACGGACATCCCTTGAGCGTGTTCCTACGCGCACTGCGTAGCCAGAAGCTGGATCAAAGCCCCCCCCCCAACCACTCAGGTCCTACAGAAGCTGCGATCGCAGTCTACCTGGCAACAGAGCTGCGCACCCGAGGGCTCTGGATGGTCCGTTGGACCTCAGGCTTTAAGCGGGCGTCCAAACAGCTAGGCAGCGAGGCGGCCATAACCATGCATGGTCAAGAGTCAGAGCCGGAACACCTCACTAGAGCTCATGGCTTTTCTCCAAGCAGCAGAGTTTGGAAAGCGCACTACACCAACCATTTCTTAGACGTCCAGTTCTAGAACGCTCTAGAAAGTGATCCCACCCGCCTCAACTGCAGCAGCCAAGGAGACTCTTCGAAACTAGACGCCCTCCCCCAAGCCATCTCAACAAGGAGGCGCTGAGAGGCAAGCCGGCTCCTGAGCAGAGCCGGGGCCCCACGACGTCCGTCGTCGATGGGACCACTTAAGAGGCAACGCAGCTGGATCCAGGTTACAGCTTCCTCGGAGCCTCTCTAAGATAGGCTGCGCCTGCAAGGCAGCTTATGCAAACGAAACCACCAGCGATGACCGCCTTACTGAGCCAAGAAGACCACGTCATTGTGGATTGCTTCCACAGCATAGCCCCCCCAAACTTTACTACCAATGCCGTGACAACCTGCACGCAGAAGTCGACTACCACGTTCGATAGTCGGCGATCTTTACCTTAACCCACAAACATAAGTGCAACGCCAAAAGGAGACTCGACCTATACACAAGGGATCTCTCCCATTCAGCACAGGCAAGACCATGGTTCAGTACCTAACCGCTCTCGACCTAAGCGTAGGCCAAGATGTCATATCTGCTCTAATTTCTATCACGGTAAAGGATGGATCGTCTATTTCTGAACCCGAGTAAGAGCAAATGGCTCCTGGACGGATGTGCCGTCCTGGGAGGCACGGGTACAAACATAGAAAGGCATTATATGCGCTAACTTTTTCTTTGCAAGACAAAAGAAAACGGTGTCGTCACAGGGGTATCGAAGACAGGCAAACAAAGAAGTGGGAGGGAGAAGGGTGAGAGAAAAAAGGGAATCCGGTCGTCTGCCTTGGGGCGGAAACAGTAGCCCTTGCAGGCGGCTGGCTCCATCACGATCTGTGACATAGGGGCCACATAGATGTGGAAAATTTCGTAACCATTGGATGGGGCGGGATAATTAGGAGAGGGGAGCCGTATGATGGGAGACTATCACGTATGGTTCTGTGAGAGGGGGCCAGGACGGCAATGGCCCGGTCTCCCTACTCTCTATTCTTTTACGGGAGGTGGAACACTTCTTAGTTTAGGCTTAGGAATGATCCTATATACCATGTTTGTATGGTGGCGCGACGTCACACGTGAATCCACTTACGAAGGACATCATACATTTGTGGTCCAATTAGGACTTCGCTATGGTATGATTTTGTTTATCGTGTCTGAAGTCATGTTTTCCCTAGCTTTTTTTCGGGCTTCCTTTCACTCTTCTTCGGCACCCACGGTAGAAATTGGAGCTATTTGGCCTCCTAAGGGAATTGATGTGTTAGATCCTTGGGGAATTCCTTTTCCAAATACACTTATTTTACTTTTATCGGGAGCCGCCATAACTTGGGCTCATCATGCTATATTAGCGGGATTGAAAGAAGAAGCTGTTTACGCTTTAGTAGCTACTGTTTCGCTGGCTTTAGTTCCTACCGGGCTTTAAGGAATGGAACATGTAGAAGCACCTTTCACAATTTCCGATGGTATTTATGGTTCTACTCTTCTTTCAGCTACAGGTTTTCATGGTTTTCATGTTATTGTGGGTACCATTTTTCTAATAATACGTGGTATTCGTCAATACCTGGGTCATTTCACTGAAAAGCATCACTTTGGCTTTGAAGCAGCTGCTCGGTACCGGCATTCCGTTGATGTGGTTTGGTTATTCCCGTTTCTATCCATCTATTGGTGGGGAGGTAATTAAAAAAAGGGCGTAGATTCGTACGGCAAGACGACTCTCGATTCTTAAACAACCTATATTTCCTACAGTTAACAATTATTTGATAGACTATCCAACTCTAAGCAATTTAAGTTATTGGTGGGGTTTTGGTTCGTCGGCTGGTATTCGTTTGGTTATTTAGATAATTACAGGTGTTTCCCCAGCTATGCATCATACACCTCATGTGGATCTAGCTTTCCTAAGTGTAGAACACATAATGAGAGATGTTAAAGGAGGCTGGTTGCTTCGTTACATGTATGCTAATGGTGCAAGTATGTTCTTTATTGTGGTTTATCTTCATATTTTTCGTGGTTCATACCATGGAAGTTATGCGAGTCCTAGGGAATTAGTTTGGTGTCTCGGAGTGGTCATTTCATTATCAATGATTATAACAGCTTCTACAGGATACGTATCACCTCGGGGTCGGATTCTTGGCCCCTCCTTCTACTAATAGGAGAATAAAAACCCCACTAAATGCGGGAAACTCTTCATTACTAAGGTACTTCTCCCCACGGAAGACACGAAGAGGACGGCCGAAGGCCGTCTCTCCATCGTGCTGTCTCGCGTGGGTGTCAATTCTAAGTAAAAATCCTTAGGATGCAACCATAGACAATCCGCAGGAAAGCTCTCGCTACACAGGCTCCTTCGGCGGCCTCGAGGGAAGCAGCATAGAGAGTTCCTCAGAGACTACACGTGGGGTGCTTAGTCTGTCATTGACCTTCAGCTAGGTAAATATATAGTCCCACTTTTCTTCAAAGAATCATGTCTATCTTGAGGTCGCAGGGCAAATTAGCGTCCCAATCCAGATTCCTTTCCTTTGGCCTGGGAGAGAATATCCTTGAGGCTAACGCTCTATGATATATAGAAGATCCAATAGGACCTGAGTCGGCGCGTTAAAGGCTACGAAGCAGCTTTCCGTGACAATTTTTTCACTATAACCAGTGACTAGATAAAGGCCTGGCTGGGGGCCTTGGATTTCCGAAGGATGGAGTCTTACGGTCTATTTAAGCCATATAGGCCGCCGCTTTCCTTTCTAAGCTTTCTAACCTTCTGCCAGAACAACGAATCCGGGCCAAGGGTTATAGGTAGTTCTTTGGGTGATGTTTTAGCTGAATGAGAAGTGAACACTAGAATATATTTCAAGCAGCCCATAAAACATGGCCTTCGGCCTTGACTGGGTTTACTCTCGCCTTTTGTTCTGGGGATAAATCTCTCTTAGGGTGCCTACACCCGAACTGACGAGTGATGATAAGGATCAGTCTTTAAGATTTCGAAGCTTCGCTCTCAGCAACTTCGGATGGACTTCACCAAAAGTTTTCTTCTGAGGGAGTCAAGGTAGTTCGAACATGGTTGAGTATTCGACTTTTGGAGCATTAGTGTATGGGCTTATAGCATGGGGCCGAGCAGGCTCCGGCTTCCCCATTCATAAAATAGTCTTACTCAGTCTGAAGGAGAATTCCTGATAAATGTACTGCAAAAAAAACGAAGTTTCAGGGCTAATAAATATTAGGCCGTAGGCTCCAAAGGGCTGATATCCCAGTAAAAAGTGGTAAAGTGAAAACACAAGCGGAACCTTCCTTCCATTCATGGGTGTTTAGTTAAGGCGTAGAAAAGACATGGTCTGTAGAAATGAAGGCAAATGAGCTCTCGGGGAGCAACGGTAATTACGAGCTCAGCTAGCGCCATACCTGTAGTAGGAGACACTATAGTAACTTGGCTTTGGGGTGGCTTTTCCGTAGACAATGCTACCTTAAATCGTTTTTTTAGCCTTCATTACTTACTTCCCTTTATCATTGCAGGTGTTAGTATTCTTCATCTAGCTGCATCACATCAATATGGTTCCAATAATCCATTGGGTATCAATTCTTCCGTAGATAAAATAGCTCCTCATTCCTATTTTTACGTAAAAGATCTAGTGGGTCGGGTAGCATTTGCCATCTTTTTTCCTATTTTCGTCTTTTATGCACCTAATGTCTTGGGGCATCCCGACAACTATATACCCGGTGCGGGTAGCGATTCTCGTGACACCCTTAAGGAACCGGAAGAGCATATCAATGTTACACTGCGCAACACGATATGGAAGCACTCCGAAGGGAACTCCCCGGCTGGTAAAATGCGGGCCAAGTCATGTATAGAGACAAAGTATTCTCTCGAGAGTAGGTACTGCGGGGTGCCAAAAAGGACACCAGAAGATACGAGGCACACAGTCTGTGCACCAAGGCCCAGAATCCAGACGGAAGTTAAGTGGGGGGTCGGAGAAACCTACACGAGGAGTACTACAGAACGATTTTTTTGCAGTAGCCCAGGGGAACTCTGAAAAGTGAAAGGAGAAACCTTCCACGATAATGGAGCGGTCAACCAAAGAAAAAAGAATAGCAACGGCATCAGCCGAGAAAGACTATTATCCTGTATCAACAACGACGGAATAATAACCAACATCTTCGACATAATAACCTCAAAAGAAAACCTGGTACAAGCATACTGGGAAATCAGGAGCGAACCAGGAAACCTCACACCTGGCACGGACGAAGAAAGGGAGACCTTAGACGGCATCAGAGATAAATGGTTCCAGGAAGCGAGCCTGGCTCTCCAGGAAGGACGCTACGCTTACAGAGCAACCGAAAAAATCGGGATAGGCAGAGAATCCAACAGGACGCGCCCTCTCACCAGAACATCTCCCAAGGATAAAATCATAGAACAAGCCTTCAGAAGGATAATCGAGCCCTTCTACGAGGGGTCATATAAGTGGGTGGAAATCCCGGAACAGGAGTACCAAACAGCGAAAGAACAGTTCAGTTACAGGCTCAAGGCGGGGCGGGACATGGAAGACAAGTCCAAAGCTGACTACAAAAGTCTTTCGTCTAAATATTACGAAAAAGTTTGGGAAATACCAAAAATCTTCAGCGAGAGAAGCCACGGATTCCGCCCCAACAGAGGCGTCCATAGCGCCATAAGGGAGATCAGCACATGGCAGGAAGTCAACTGGATCCTGAATTACGACATCAAGAAGGCATACGACTCTCTCCACAAAAAAAAACTAACCAAAATGATACGACAAAGAATAGCCGACCGCCGAGTAACAGACGAACCAAACAAAATGTTCCAATGTCAAATAATAGGAGGCGAAATAGGGGGGATGAGTCACGGAAAGAGCGTAGCACCCCCGGGCAGTATCTTGTCCCCGCTACTCCTCAATATATATATGACAGAATTGGATAACTTCGTGAAGAACCTAAAAACAAAGTTTGACCTAGGTCCATTAAGTACTGTAACGAAAAGGGAGTGCGACAGGATGAGAAACACCTACGGAACCAAATCAACTTTCGGGAAAAAACATGGAGCTCCACTGGCCTGCGAAAAGGGGAGGGAGGCCTTGATGGAATACTACAAGCAACACAGCTCGGCCTACAACCAGAAAACTTACCGCCGACTCAGATACATCCGGTACGCCGATGACTTCATCATCGGGATCGGAGGTAGCAAAGCGGACGCGAAAGAAGTCCAGAAGCAAATCAACGATTTCATCAAGGGCAACCTACATCTGGAAGTGGAAAAGGATAAGCTAACCCATCTGACCAGCGACATCATCGAGTTTCTGGGATTCGTCACTAGGAAACCGGACCAGGCTATGAGCAAGAAGCTTAGATCATATCCCAAGATTATAGAAAAGTACTGACGGAACAAGAACTGAGTGCTGGCAAGACTTCACTGGGAGACCAGCAAGTTCGATCGGTTCGCTGAAAAGCTGGCCCGAAACAAAGTCGGGAAGAAAATCGAAGCGCTTTTAACCGACTGGGGATACCGCTGGCGAAAGAAGGAAAACATTTCCAAGGGAGCCGAGATTATCGCCGAGGAGCTATTCCTGAAAAAGGCTGGAGAGATCCTCGAGCAGATGAGATCAGAACACCAAAACAAGACGGCGTCCCTCCAAGCGGAAGCGCGCGCCTTAGCAGAATCTAGGAAAAGACTCATATTGCCGCCGAAAGCCAAGGATACTAAAAACCGAAGGCAGCATATAGACCAGAGAGAGCTAGGGTACGACTTACGAAAGTGGATAGAAGCTATTCGGACCAGCCTGGTAGAGGGATGGAAAGACCTCGGATCCCTTGTTCCCTCTGAAATACCAGAATCCAGAAAAAGCTTCTTAGAAGCAGTGGGTAAAGAGTATAAGGGTTTGGCACATCACGAGAAGGCACACACCCTAGCCGTAAAGGCTACGGCATGGAAGAGCAGACTGAGAAAAAACACCACAGAAGAAGAGAGGGTCAAGTATGCAGCTATGGTAGCAGTACTCCCCATAAGGAATAACATCTTGATCGAAGCAAACATCAAAGAAATTATGCACCGGTTGAAGGACGTCAATATAGTGTACAAAAAGTCCAATGAACCGAAACCGGCGGACCAGCTGATAACGGTGCACGCCATAGACATTATAAACTGGTACGGTTATAAGGCCAGGGGCATACTAAACTTCTACCGATGCGCCAGAAACTTTCACCTAGTGAAAAACATCGTCGATTATCAAATGCGAATGAGCCTGATGTATACAATAGCTAAGAAGGAAGCTAGTTCGATAAGCAAGATCAGTTCCAAATATGGGAAGGACGTAACAGTAACCGACGGGAAAGGCAAGCCCCTGGTTAGATTCATATCTAAAGGGGAACCCTTTAGCATAAGCCATAAATTCATAGGGCGCGAGGAGGACCTTAGTCTTAGTTACCTCGACAGACTCATGACTTCAGGTGGAAACGAGTGGGTTTAGCACACTAGGGTAGAGATGCTGCCTCTCTGTGAGAGGGAAGCTCCAGAGATCCACCACGATCAAAGGCTCCAGAAAAATTACACTTAACTTAAAACTCCATTATGGACAGCAAGCGAAGGCGCGACCTCGCTGAGGGGACGAGGAAAAGAAGCAACTGCCCTTCGAGGGAGAACACCTGGTGGAGGACAAGGCTGTCTTATAGTGGACAAGCTTCCTATATTTCGAAAACATCTTCAACACAGACCTGACGAAGATACTGAAACCTTTTTCTAGTTAGAGGGCCGTCGTGGTTTAGTCCGGAAGTAATTGGTTGGTAGCCGTATGATTTAACGGATCACGTATGGACTACGAGAGAGGCTTCGGCCTACTTGCCCAAATCCGATGTCAACCCCGGCTCATATTGTGCCAGAATGGTATTTCTTACGTGCGCTATGCACCTCATCGTCGACACGGAAAGCCACCGTCTTCACTGCAGCGAGCGTGATGAAGCCACTCTTACACTGGATGATGCGAACCAACGTACCTGGGGAAAGCCCAGGCAGTGAAGCTAAGAGTAAAAGCCTTTCTAGGCCACGCCACCTTAGTGGCCAGTATGTCGGGCAAGGCATGACTCTCCAAGGGGAGGTTCAAAAATCTGATACAGGTAGCGGTGGTTCGATACCCCTCTTCCGCCTCAAGTCGGTGGCTATGGGCGGAAGGATTGCTATTCGGGGAAATGGTAAAAGCTCCCCGAACGCTGTTAGCAGTCCCGCCATGTGCAACAGCACGTCCAAAAACCTGCGGACACCTACAGAGAGTAAAAAGACGGCGCATGTGGAAGCATGGGATTCCCTTCTTCCAAAGCAAGAAATGAGCAACCCATCCCCAAAAGCTCAGCTTCTTTGGAAACCCACCGAATACCCAAGAGGTGGGCAGCCTTCAAAAAGCCTAAGGGGAACGGAACCATCGTAGTAAGGCTTTCCCTAAAGGATGGTAGCAAACTCATGGCAAGCTCATTACGCCCTGGAAGAGGTAGTAGAACCTTTCCCCTCGGCTCGAACCTGTGCACCCATTCCGAGGGAGCGAAGGGACGTAATCGTCTTGACGAGCTCAGCCAAAAACTTTTCAAGGTCTCCTTCGGGTCCATCCATCTTGTGAAATTTCAGATCTCAATGTTCTAATCTATGCTTATGGGAGCATAAAATCCAACCCAAGGAGACAGCGGCCGCCGCAGAGGAGATCACCCTCGAGGGTATGTCGATCTAGAAGCTACAAAACCTTTCAGACCAGTTACCAAAAGATTTAACTTTAAGCCTGCTCGTCCTCCTTCTAGAGCCAAGAAGGAAAGAAAAAAGACCCTTTAGGGAGAGGGGGCCAGCCAGTTTTCACCTCCTTAGGGATAACCTCCCCCACAGATAAGGTTGTTCAGAAAGCCATACTCTTTGGAAAGAATCTACGAGCCTTAATTCCTAGACAGCTACCACGGGTTCCGGCCTTACAGCAGCTGCCACACCTGTAGAGCAAGTAGCACACCAATGGAAGAATATGGGTGATTAAAGGAGACATTTACCGTTTGACAGTATTCCCCAAGGCAAGCTCCTGAACGTTCTGTCTCGAGACAAGGGAGGCCCTACCAGACCTGGTTCTTTTTAAACGAGCCATCCGATGCGGATATGTGTTAGGTAGTAAGCTTACCTTAAATTAAAGGAGGTCGGCACCCCACCCCGTGAAGGAGTCTCTTAAGCCCGCTTCTATGCAATATCTATTTGCAGGCGCTAGATTTTTCTAAAACCATTGAAGATACAGTTCAATTTCCAGCCTAGAAACAAAGGGAGCCATCCAACATATCGCCAATTCAGTTATCCAATCAGTGGATCAAGAAAAAACGTAGATGCCGCCGCGAAAAGAGTTCCGCCGCACCTTAAGGAGCCTACGAACCCCTCACAGGGTTTTGCCTAAATAGATACAGACTGAAGATAGGGCAGGCGGCGGCTCTCTTACGTTCGTTATGCAGATGATTTTCTCCCTGAGGTCAAAGGGTCTAAACTGGCTGCTTTATTCGTCGGGATCAGGTAGCCACCTTTCTAAAGGAAGGCCTAGACCTGCAGGTGAGCCTGGATAAAACCCATTGTTTACACACTAACAGACTGGAAGGGAAGAAGCAAAGCTTCTTCTCTGGGACCCATATCACAAAGTTCCGTGTCTCAAAAGGAAGGGTCCAAGATCCAAAGAGTCTTTTTAAGAAGCTACTTATATCAACATTCATACAAAAAGGGCTTTCCTTAGACCGAGAGCCATTAAAAAGCGGGCCTCAGTACGCTCCAGACTTCTTTTCTTGTGTAATTATGGAAGCCCTTCTCTGATCACTGTGAAAGCGACCGGCCAGCAAGAGCTTCGTAAAGCTATCCAATTACAAAGGAACGGCGCTGATCCGGGCCTCAAACCCGGAACTGATATCTTGATCTTGTCTAATACAGTGATACAAGGCATGATTCAAGACTACAGACATGTACATAACCAATAGAAAGGAAACCTCTAGAGACCTTTCAGTAATCTTGTGCTCTCACACTGTGAAAGAAGCTAGGTCTACGGACCCAAGCCAAGGTCTTCATTTGGGAAAAAAGGAAAAAGGGCATGCTGGGAAAGAGGTCTCTCTAGCGAGGCCCGAAAGGCTTCTTCGAACTTCTAAACTGACGCTTCAAGAGCAAGCAGGCTGTGGTAGCTCAAGATTGAGACCACATCCGTGGCTCTCAATCACACGCCGGAGAAGAGAAAGAGGGCGGCGCTCTAACCTGTGGTAATCCTGTGTTCACTGTGGCAAGATAGGAAGAGATGCTTCATGTGTATGGCCTAGCCCAAGTAAGAAGGCTGTCTCACTTAGGGCGACTGAACCTTATCTCTTTAAGGTAGTGATATTGAAAACCAATTCCATTCTACAGAAATTGTCGGCGAAAATATCACCCAAACTAAAAGCGACCAAAGTAATAGTGAGTTTGTAGAGAGCCGTGTGAGCTGAAAGGTTCACACACGGTTCGGAGGCGAGGATAACCCTTAGCCTACCAGTCTATGCTATTCTTCGAAGTATACCTAACAAATTAGGGGGTGTAGCTGCCATAGGACTAGTTCCCGTGTCATTATTTGCTCTACCCTTTATTAACACATCATATGTACGTAGTTCAAGTTTCCGACCGATTCACGAAAAATTGTTTTGGTTGCTTTTGGCAGATTGCCTACTTTTAGGTTGGATTGGATGTTAACCTGTGGAGGCACCATATGTGACTATTGGACAAATTGCTTCGGTTGGTTTTTTCTTATACTTTGCTGTCACGCCTATTCCTGGCAAATTAGAAGACAGATTAATCAATACTTCAAGCGGGGAAGGTCAGCTTCCCTGCCTCTTCGTTACCATCAGTACTCTGCGATTTCGTCCCTTGGTTATTAAAAGCTACCACCATAAGGAAATTATGCGTAAACCCTCTCTGTCTTCGGTTTCTAACTGTCATTTTGGTGTCCATTAGCCTCATTTGTACTGCTCGTTCCACCCAGGCAGGCAGGCATCCTCGAGTAGAATCGGCAGAGATTCTGCTTCTGATGGTAGGGATTCTATGGGTTCGTAGAAGATTCTGATTTTAGGTCTAGTTCTAGCTCGGATGAAAGTCATACTAGCTCCAATGGTACCGGAGAAAACAGGCGCTAATTGATAAATTACCTGGCTACAAGGAGCTAGATGCAAGCGGCGCCAGTGAAAAAAACCGCTGAGGCAGGGTCGCTAGTTGTGCTAGGAGCTGAGCTACTCAACTCGTCCGGCTGTAGGTTGAAGATGACGAAACCAGGCTGCCCGTAAAGGACGGGCCTTTGTAGGCGAATTATCTACTACTTAGCAGAATTGCCCTCTAGCTAAAGAAAGAGCTTAGTGGGTTTTTAAAATTAGGTTAACGCTTTAAATAGAATTGAAGTCGACCGTACTCCTAGATTTTGGAAAAGGATGTGTCCTTCGATGGCAAGAGTGATAGCCCTTCGACCTCCATCCCCTAGCCCCTTATGGAATTATTCCGGGCAGGGCTGGCTGATCGGTGTTCACCTAGGTAGTAGTCTGAAAGAGGAGCAAAAACGGAGGCGCCGACCTATGGCCTATGAACGTTGGTGTAAGAGATATCGATACAAAGCCTTTGATGAAAAAAGGAATGACCTTATCCACATTCCGAACAGACTAGGAATAACAAGGATAAAAGTCCACAGAAGGAAGGGAAAGGTCTCTAGGGAGTGGAGTTGAGTCCTAAGTTCTTCGACCTTGACTAGCCACTGGGTGTACCCGTGGCCAGAGCCCCCACACCCCACCTCCACCTAGAGCGCACAAGTCACCAATGGAATCGGTAGCAGTCCAACACTAGACCTAGATTTTCTAGGTCGAACTTAGACTCGACCTCTGGCTGTCAGCCAGCACAAGCGGCCGCTAAGAATAATCTTCAAGAAAATTACATGAAGTAGTTGTAAAAAGACTCAAAAATAAGGAACATAGCCTGCTTTATGAAATCGGATCCAAGTTATGTTCTGAAGTAAATCTAACATGTGGTAGATATGAGTGGCTTTGATATCTCTATGACCAACGATCATTTTTTACTGTTTCAATGGGTACACCTGAAATTAGAAGATCAGTTATAAGGGTGGCTCTAAAACTATGATATGAGTTCGTAAGTTTCTTCGAGAGCTCGCTCTCTTCAAAATACGATTGAATTCATGGGTTGGGGTAACCCTATGGAGACGGGTACCAGTGTGTTTAGCTGTAAAGACGAAATCACCTCGATCTTTCTTTTTGAGCAATGTGTTAATATCTTGCTCCCTGGTTTTCAACCACTCAAGACCCATGGTACCTAATTCGACGTAATGCCTCGTTCTTACCTTTAATGAGGTAGATTTGGGTACATCCCAGTGCTAATAATTCGCGAAGGTGAGTTTCGGTTAAAACTAAGAGATTCGATACCCGCATCCCGGTTATATAAAGAAAAGAAGGGTGAGAGCCAGGCGGTGTCTACAAAATGTGAAGCTATTACCCTCCATAAGGGTTAAGACTTGATTGAAATCCTCACGGACATCTCTGTCCTTCGCTGGATTTTTGATTTTCTATATTTCTTGGATATAGATTTAGAGTCTTTCATAGCTTGAAAGGGATTCAATTGAGACTCTGAGGGTTCTGATGACGTGAGTTTGACATCCTGGTCTGAGAGTTCCTGACAAAGAGATTTAGAGTCTCGAATATATGTTGGAATGGAGGATGTATGCATAATTCTAACCTTTTATTTATATATGAGACTGAGATAGAACTATTCTATATATACGTTAATACTAGCGACGAGGAGACGTAGGATAATGTGTGGGTAATATGTAGGTTCCAACCCTCTCTTTTTCTTAAGGAGATCAAGCATAAATGGGAGGCTGATGTAGGTTATGTAGGTTCGAAGCTATTAATGAGGAGACGATTGTCCATAGATTTTCTTGACCTCCACTTTCTGGGGATAAATCAAACCCAGTGAAGATCCTAAACTTTTATTTAAGTTTCTTTCCAAATTCCTCTAGGATTTCAGGGTCTTTATCCTGAGGAACAACAAGCACATTACCATCGTGGAAGTGGCCTATAAGTGAAATTCCGGGGACGGGGAATTGATCCTGAATCCGACAAGTGGTATCAGCGAGAAGAGCGAATTCGAAAGAAGAAAATTGGGATAGGCAGATTTGAAGGTGGCTTCGGTAACCTTATAAGCGTGACCTGTGGGTCCGACTAAATAATCATCCATGTACATTTGCTTAATAGTGTCGGAGATGCTCCTAAAATCGGTAATAACAGAGGAATTTTGCATCTCGAAGGTCACTGCCCTAGCGATACTGTGAAAGTGCTCATAGTTCGGTTCTTGAACTCTTCATGTGTCAATCCGCAATTCTTTCTAAAGTCTTCCATAATACCATCTATCATGGCTTTGTTCCCTTCCATAAAGAAGCTGGAGTGCAGATTTTAACAGCCCCCCCTTTGTTATAAACTTCAGCTTGACCATTCCTAACAAATTCAGCATAGAGATACTTCCAAAGGCTTTCACCTTCAATAGCTTTTTGGAGAGCTTCTAAATCTTTAGGATATAGACCCAAAAGGATTGAAGTGTAGCAACTTACGAGATCGAGGTCTACCACGAGTTTACCCTCCTCAGCAGCCAATTTTCCTAAATGGTTCTAAATTTCTTCCCTCACTAGCCGTTTCGAGCCATTAATAGTATCACCATACCTTTGCTTTGGGGCAAGATTCTTGGTGATGTACCCATGGGTTTGTAAAGTAACGGAATTGCACCTACTTTATTGATGACTTTAATACTTCTAGACATAACGTTCCAGACCCCATTAATATAAGCGATGGAAGGATTCTTAAGGTTTTCCGTGAATTGATGTAAAAGTTGTTCTTTGCAGAAAGAGTATATCCTAGATTGTTCGTTAAGGTACTTCTTGAGAAGAGTATTGACCTCCAATCTATGGATGTATTCACTGTATAAATTCTCAATCAGGCTATGGTGTTGGTCTCTAGGCTTAGGTGCCTCATATTAAAGAGTGGGAGAGCTGTGGGGAGAGATTAACCCTACCCCTTTCTCTGCATCTTGAACCTTCTCTTCATCTCCAGCCAAGGGACCTCCATACATTCCATCCCGGTCGTAGACTCCGGCTTTAACCCGCACTCCTCTTATGAAGGCCAAATTTTGCGCTCTTCCTTTCTCGATATTCTTGAATTTCTCTCTCTTCAAGATTTCGAGGAGATCCCCAGAAAACCGGATGTGTCCGAGCTTCCTAATTCCCCTTTTGTTTGCCCATATCTCATAGGTGGGATATAAGAGTCTCCTTCGAGATATTTCTAGGCGAGTCTTAACATCATCCCTCCATTTAAAACCAAGGTAGGAAATAATCCCCTCGGCTGGTTCCAACTCTTCCCTAACCCAAGACAATAAAGGATTAACCATTTCCTCGCTAGAAAAGGTTCGGCTAAACTCGGCGGACACCTAATGGAGGTATTAATGAGGAAGTCTTTCGCTATTTCGGGATCCCAATTCAAGACCCAATTGAGAATTCCCGGCAATTCATTGGCTAAATCGCCTGTCCAAAGACCCTCCATTCCCTGATAGCTGATAAGATCTCTTCTCTTATCAGAAATGTTTTCTGCTGGAAAGAGCCTCAATCTCCTACTAATAGCGTTGGTTTATCTCGTGTTCTCAAATGGTAGTTTGCCACAATCATGAAAAGTCCTTGGATGTGCGCTTCAAAGGATCCTTGGTGGAATTTACTTCGTCCTATGATAAAATCTCCTCCCACCGCTTGTTTCACGACAGACATATCTCCCGAAAACCGCTCGCTATCAGAGATCAAGACTACTAATTTCTTTCCTATAAGATTGGCAGGTGGGTCGGTATTAAGTGTATTTAGCTTTGTGGTCAGGGTAGCCGCCGAGTGACCAATAAGGGCGGATAGTACCTTCACCAATTGAGACTTTCCCGAGGCTCCCGGGCCCAAGACGTAAAGGAAAATCTGTGCTTCCCTCGAAAGTGGCCCAGAACCATGACCTTAGGAAAAGGAAATCTATGCGATCCTCTTCGTTGCAACAGAATTCTCGTATAAATTTAAAGAATAAGACCAGTTCTGCGGAAGGATCATAAGGGTAACTGACACCAAAGGTAGCAAATACTGCTGGATTCCAAGGGAAAATACCTTGGTTGAGAGATTAAGGGTCCCGTAAAGACGATGTGACGATCATCATACATCGGGAGGTCGACCTCTGCATTTAGACCTATTTCCAAATCCTCGGCGATGTTTCTCAGGACTTGCGTGCTTGGCACGCTATGCTTAGCCTCTCTGAAAATTTTATGTATCACATAATTCACATTTCTCTAATTCGTGCGTGGTATATACCTCTCCAAGGCAAATATAAATAATAGAGGCTGTTATAGGCTCTGAAATACTTAAGGTCTTTTCTGGTAGAACTTGGGCGGCGGCCAAGGCTGCAGTGTTCTTCAATTTGGATTCTCCTTTCTCTTCTTTAAATAGGTCCGTCCGTATCTTTAATTACTGTATATATCAGATTCTGGTCTCTCCAGTGGATTCTCATAGTATAAGGCTCTCTTTTCCTTTGGGTTTCAATTTTGATTTCCCACTTCCGATCTATAGTTTCCTCAAACCTACATACTTACATATTCTCGAAATTCTTGCTTAAATTTGCTTAGAATTGTGAGCTATTCATCTTACACTCACTGTATCCACTCTTACATTATCTAGGGCCCATTTTAGATAATTGGGATCTGATTGAGGGGTTCAGGCCCTTCCAAAGGAAAGGGTCCTTGATACCCTTTGAGATGGATGGGAGGACCCTTTTCTGCATGCGGGGCACCTAACCTAAAGAGGAAATTGGCCCTCACCTATTTCCTACTGCCCGTAATCATAGCATCCCTTCCCATCTCGAAGGGCTGTACCTAACCTAAAGGTCCTTTACTTTAGGGCTGTACCTAAAGTAAAGGTCCTTTAAGGCTGGTTGGCTAATGAGCCTTATCATTCATTTCGTCCACTCGGATGGGGGTTGGGTACCTTATACAGGTCTAGAGGTGTAGCAACTAACCAGATCTAAGTCCACGATCACTTTATCTTCTTTAGCGACTAAATAATGATAAATGTCTTCTTATAAAGATACTAGACGTTTCGTGCAATTTATAGTATCTTTATAGGATATAGGTCTCGCCAAAGGGTTTATGCCCTTCCAAAGAGGCCCCTTTGGGGGAACCTCTCAAGGCAAAGGGCCTTCTCCCCCCAACCCAAAGGGGGAAGGGGCCTTCCTAAGAGGACTCTTCAAGACCACCCCATCCTGGTAACTAGTCGAAGGGTTGAAGGGCTTAATAGGTTCGTTCCTTAGATTCCCGGTGGTTATATAAGGGGAAAGGCCCCTTGGGGGGGGAAAGGTACTTTGACGAATCTTTATTTGTAAAGATCTGGAAACTTGGGTATTGCTGATCTCTCATATAGTTCTTTCCCCGAAGGGAACATGTTTCGGACCCTTCCTTCGGGCGGCGCCGCGGGTCCTCCTCTTATCTCTTATCCCGGCCGTAGACTCCTTCCCTTAGGGCTGTGGCCTCTTTCTCCCCCCCCTAAAAAAAGGGGGGCAGGGCCTGATCAAAGGGCCGGGTCAAAGGGAGGGAAGAAGAGGAGGTTTAAGGGTTACGGATGTGTCCTCTTCTCGGACCACATCTCGTAAGTGGGTTTGGGAGACCTCCACTTGACTCTATTATTCTCCAATATGCCTAAAGGCCCTTTCCCGGTTCCAACTCATCCCTCGTCCAAGCAATTTTTAGCGTAAAGTATCTTAGCCTTCGCTCCCAATTCCAGACCCAATTCTGGCCAATTAGAACTCAAAGCCCAAAAAAAAGTGTCTCTTCTTGGATATATTCTCAGCTGGAAAGACCCTCATTCTCCTACTAACGGCGTTGGTTGTATCTTGTGTTCCCAGAGTTTCCTACAATAACGAATATTCCTTGCATATATATCTCGAAATTTCCTTGCTTCAAATTGATTCGGCCCATAAAAAAATCCCCTCCTACGCACTGATTCAAGACAGACAATTCCCCGGTGTAGCGCTCGGTATCAGAGATCAAAATTAATCTCTTTCCTCTATCTAAGGTTTGCCGTCTCGAATTGGTCGTCTATTGAAGATCCCTGAGCCTCGTTGTGATGGTAGCCTCCTTCCCAATTAGGGCACTCATGATCTTAACTAATAGAGACTTCTTCCCTGTGGCCCCGGGACCTAGGAGATATAAGAAAGCTTGGGACTCCCTCCAGGGGAATAATCTGGCCCACATCCAGGATCTCATTAAGTTTGTGCGATCTCGCTCGTTAGAACAAAAATCACTTCAAAATTGAAGGAATTTCGGAGCTTCTGCCTCAGGATCGTAATCGTAGGTTAAACGGGTTATGGCAAAGACCTCCGGAGTCCACTCTCCAAAGGTTCTTGTTTCCATATTTAGGACCCCATTGGTAAATACAAGGTGGGTGTGATCATATTGGGGGGAACCGATCATGCCATTCACCCCCAGTCTGAGAGACTTCACTATATACTCGACGGTTGTGATGGGGAGATCAAATTCTTTTAATATATCATTTATAACGACAACTAATTCATTATAGTTCAACTCACTGTATATTCCCTGGCTAGGTATATATAAATAATTAAGTTCCATCTTTGCAAAAAATGATTTGAAATGCTTAAAGACCGTCTTCTTCCGTAAGACATTGGCCATGGCGGTCGGAGATCTTAATTTGGCTTCACCTTTAATCTGATGGAAAAGATCATTCTCTATAAGGGGAACCAGAATTAATGAAAAAAAATTCATAATATGATTTACTCTTTTAACCTGCATACCGACATCTTAGGTCGGTAGCCTAGAACCATGGGAATTTAGTCCATCAAAGCCCTACTAGTTCAAGGTTCAGGGCTTAAAATTGTTCACAAATTGAAGGTTAAGGGCTTCACAAATCCGTCATTTCTATGGTCACTTAAGTAATTCTCCACTTTAGTCATTTATATGATGACTCAAGTAATGTCTTTTGTTTTTGATGACTCAAGTAAAATTATGGATACTGAAAGGAAAGGGGAAGAGGAGCTTCCCCATCGGACAGAGAGAACAGACACAAGCTCCAATTAACCAAAAGACAGAGCCAAGTTCCACTGTACTTCCCTGCCCGGGACCTCCCCGGGACCTAACTTCCCTACTTTCCCCGCCTACAAAAGTTTACTTTTGTTATCCTGCCTCCCCAGGTCTAATTGGCCCAAAGGACAGAACCTAATTGGATCGATTCCCTGTGAAGCCTCCTCCCACTCCGGGAGTTCAGGGTAACCTGAATGAGGCCCAGTCTCTCCAAGGGTTCTTCAGGAATCTCAAGTACTTCCCTATGTGTGTTGTGTTCATCTAGAACTCAGGACCCTCCTTCAAATTAACTTCTTCTTCGGGACACCTCCCCCCATGTCGTACTCATGTCCAATCTATCACCTAGTGCAACCCAGACTCAAGGTCGTTAGTGCCTAGCAGTCTAAACCCTTATGGTCCTGTCGGACTGAGTGCCCAATGGTCACTCCTGCCGGGCAACCTGTACTTCCGGTTTATACTGTCTAGTGAGCCCCCGGGACGTACTTCCGGTATTTCCCGCCCCGCGGGACCAACAGGCAATACCTCTTCTTGTCCCTTCCTTCCCGGTGGTCCGGTCCTCCCAGTACCCAAGGTCTCTAATACCTATCGTACAAGTCAGACTGAGGTCTCACTTCCGGTGTCCCTCTAGTGGTTGAATCTCTAGTACTTGGTTGCAAGTCAGACTCAAGTCCCTCTTCTACCACCGGATTCAGGGTCCTCTTGTCCTTTCCGTACTTATGGTATCTTACGCCTCACAGTTATCCCCTCCTCCCGATAAGTACTTATGGTCCTATACGCTTCCTCTGCCCACCCCTTAACCGAGAAGTACTTGTGGTGCTGGATCTTCCGATGGGTCTATTTTATCTCCCGACAAGGTCCGTCTCTTATCCCGATAAGTACTTATGGTCCCGGCCCTAGTAAGCGCCCAACCCAACCGTTGGTGAACCTCTCATGCTCAACCCTCCAGCTTCGGGGTTTCAGTATAGGGGCCCTCTTTACGCAGAGGGTACTTATGGTTCCCAACTGACACTAATCTATCCTTTCCCTTTGTTTGACTTTCCCTAGGTTCAGTCTCCTCCACTGGTAGATGGGACCTCTGTGTTGTCATCTGGCTTCAGTTGCTCCCCTCCCCGGTAGGGGGTAACTGATCTGCGATCTCTCTCCCTCTGGTATCTCCAGGATGTTCCCTGGCTAATTTCCGGTAAGCCTCCAAGACTGGTTTCAATTCTTCTCGTAGTTCTTCTGGTATGTTTGGGAGAACCGAATCTCTAGGAAGTTCCTGATTGGCCTTAGGTCTATATTCTCCGGTCGGGTGAAGACCCAGCAAAGTATTAGGGCGGCCCCAATGCAATGCTTAGAGTGATGGCGCTTAAGGCCAATATTATCTCTAAATCTCTGTACCACGGTCCCTTATCCAAGGATACCTTCTCAGAAGGATTTTCTAGCCTGTCCGGAATAGTTGGCTCCATTTCGGGAGAAGGGACCATTGAATCTATGGCTTTTGCTACATACCTAGCGAAGCTTGAAAGGTACGGGAGTAGCGTAGACTTCATGGATACCACAGCTGTTAGGCTAGAAGCGTGGCCAGTATCGCCAGGCTCCGCCGGCTCGAAGAGATGAGTCTTATAAGTCCACGGACAACTAAGAGATTGGCCCCCACCCCCATGTTGAGTACTTTAGCCCCAACTGAGCTCGAAGCTATCTCACCATATACCCGTGCTATTCTACTCCGAAAAGGTTGCCTAAATTTTCAATCCCTAGTCTCCAAGTCCTTCTTGAGAAGTTCTATTTGATGTAGCAACTTAGACTCCTTGACCTGGAAGCAATGCCATAGTTTTAAAAACCTTCGTGAAGTCTAGTTGTTCCTGAGTGTTTCTAGTCCGGGCCGACCCGAAATTGTCGGAAATCTCACGTAGCTTCTTCCCTAATTTAACCATTTCTGGGCTCTTGCCGCCAGATCTGTTCATTTTCTAGCCTCCTTCCCTTCTCTTGCTCCGAGGGCAGATTTCGTAAGGATAGACATGACCTGACTTAATCGTTCCATTATAATCACTACGAGGTTCGTTGTATACATGGAGAACAACATGAAAATGTCCGTTATTTCGCTTGGCATTTCCTCGGCCCGAAGGACCGCCTGGCGATACGTGGCATAAGTAGGCTCAATTAAACCCACCATGCCCAAACCTAACATTATATAGAATAGGATCTTAGGGATAGAGGAAAATATTAGACACAAGGTGATGAACCAAAAAAGTGCAATGCCCACTAAGCGGAAAACTGGAAGGTTAGGCCTATACTCTCTAAAAACTGCCAACATGTTGGCTAGGGGAATATTTTGCATGATCATGTATCCTTCTTCTTCTTCTGATCGTCGTCGGAGATTGCCGCCGCGTACCTGGAGGCCGACATCGGTATCTCCCATGTATTTATTTCATCTCGATCTTTTTTCTTTCGTTTCACGCTTTCTTACTAGGGGGAAGTAGTTTTAAGGACTTCCCCAATTTTTTCCAATTCGTGAGCAACTATCTGAAAAAACTTACTTTTTTGGAAGGGGGCATGAAGCCGCCCGCCGGGGGCAAAGCCCATGTTCTTTTTACGAAGGATCGAAGATTGTAGGAAGGGTCATCTTTCGTCGTACATCTTTAGGGATGGAGTTTTCCTTCTGTATCTCCAACTCCGACTAATAGTGGGCGTGATTCTGGAAATACTTGCCACTGCGTCTTCGTTGATTATTATTCCACTGAGTGACATATAAAACACACTTTAGCTACCGGGAAGCCTACAAATTTTACTTATAAACACAAACTATGGTCTCAGCTGATATTTATGACAATTTTATCTTTTCGGTACAACAATAAACTTTGGTGATATAACCCTAATATTATCTATAAACTGTTAAGCTCACTGACATCTGGACCCAGTTCTCAAACTATTCTGTCGTCTCTAAAGCGATGTAGTGTACCAATTCAGTATCTTCCACCTACAGATTGTTTGCATAGCGAGCAGATTTTGAGTGAGTATCATAAGCTCTTAAATAATGAGTCTTTGAATGAAATTAAAAGTTGTTCCAGTTTATGAGCAAGCATGTTGTTTTTCTACTTCCTTTCTCTAGCTTGAAGAACTGCTGAAATGACAACTCCATAAAGCCATAAACTAACTCATCAGGCCATCTATGGCGGCTTCTCTTTCTGGGGTCGAAGGATACTGTAGATGGTGAAACAGAGAAACCTTCGGCTTTCTGTCTTTGTTTATGATCATTCTGCTGATCTCAGTCGGAGAAAAAAAAAGAGGCGCGGCTTTCAGCCGCGCGCTTTTCTTTTCGCCGGGTTTTTTCAGTAAGTAAGGCAAGTGTTGCTTCAAGCGAAGCAGAAGGCAAATTCTGAAGGCATATGTCAAAAAGCAGGCTTGCTGGCAGTTTTGCCTCTGGTTAACCTAGGCTTGGCGTCTTCGGCTTTCAGCCTGGCAACGTCAGGCTGGGGCGGCGGAGCCGAGCCTGCCCCCCCTTTTTCTAGAAGATTAGCTCGCGACTCGAGCTAATGCCAGGCGGCTAGCTCCTTCTTTTGCGCGCTATACAACGGCGCGCGCATCTCAGAGGTCTTCTTAAGCCTTCTTTTGGCTCTGTTTGAGCTCTTAATGTATAGAGGGTGACATTAACTTTCTGGTAAGTTGTTGATGCCACGGCATGATAGCCTAGCCGGAGAGCGCAGCGCTTTTATTAGCTACTAGAATGGGGACTTCCCTTATTCCTCTCCGCCAGACTTTTAAGCTTGTGGAGGTAGGTAGTGGCTTACAAATACAAAAAAAAGACAAATCATGACTACTGCAGTTAATAGTAGACTGGGGATGAAAGAGATTAACGAAAGAAAAAGAGGAAGTTTCCTCTGCTATGTTATTTCAAGATTCTTTGGCTATCGTTACATCTTTCATTCTTCGATTACACTTTTTTTTAGACGTACCTTTCTTTCGCCTTATCCTTTCCGAGGCGGCTGTTTATCGGGACGACAAAGCATTTGCCTTGGCTTTACGGTCGAAGAGCTTTAATTAAGAGCTACACCCCATTTTGTCGTGCCTTCCAGAAGCTTCGCCGACCGAGCGCTTCGCTTCATGCATGGATCATACATCTCGAAGCCTCCATTGGCTCTGGCGGCGCCCACAGGGTCGAAGAAGAAGGATCTACAAGGAGCATAGGTTGTGATTGAATCTAGTTGTTAGATACAGTAGGCCTATGCTATTCCTTCCGCATCGTTCTAGAATCAAGAACATGTATGAATGAGAGCCGCCTCCCAGGAACGCCGCCCGGCTTTTTTTTGCCCAACATCAATCAACTCGAACTTAATCAGCAAAAAAGACTCCCATTTGGCTCAAGTCGTTGTCCGGGCTTGGACCACGTCTCCCAAATTTGGTGAATCAGTACATATGGCGTAAGACGATTTCACATATCGAGGTCGGAATGGGATCGGGTGTTTTCACGTCTTACCAAAGTGCCCGGAGAAAAGAATGAACAAATAGTTTTTGGTTGGCGTACTGCTCTCTTCTTCCTGAGAAAGTTCGGGGAAGAGCGAAGATGTAATTACTGCCTAATTGCATATGGTGTTTTCGACCAAGCGCAGCCTGTAAATCGAGAGCGAAGTTATCTCCCCCAAAGAAAAGGATTCGAAGCCATGAATTATGATGATTCATAACCTACTGGCTTCACAGTCAATTTTCTACAGTTTAGTGAACATAAGTCCATAGAAAGAGGAGTCGGCCGTTTATATACTTCGTGAACAAAGTCTCTAATTTAACTGGTGATGCATCGTATATGATTAATCACTTCCTCAATACAACATCATTATGTTGGATGTGGACGCTACGCTAAGAAACATCTACGATGTTTCTCTACCTAGCCCAGCATAAAGGAGGGATTGAGGTGTAGAATCAAGATTTGTTTGGCTCTGCTGTGAGGCCAGTTTGACTCAGCTACTGCTGACGCAGACTATTCAAGTGCTCTCTGAACCGTGCCAGATGGTCGACGGCTCTCTAACTTGACTTTCTTTAGATCCTTCAGAGAGGGGAGATGGCGTGGCAGGCTTCGGTCCAGTGGTTGGCAGCAGGTAGCCGGGGCGGCGGCGTGACCAAAGGCGGCCTCTTCCTTCCTCTCAACTTGGTACCAGAGGGATGATTGACAAGCCCACTTCATGCAAGATAGAGATTGACGTCGTCTTTACCCGCGCTGTAGCCTTTACACCAGCGCCCTGTGACCTCACGAAGATGCGGCGGGTCTCTGCCCTGGGAACCCTTCTTCATGCGGCGCCTTCCGTCGTAAAGCTAACCAAGCGGAACTTAAGGCATTCAACCGAGATCTGAAAAGAAAGCCGCACAAAAATAAGGATAGATTCTTCTTTGTTTTGCCTTCACAGCCCCCCCCCAGCATCTTACCCTTGTTTCCTATCTATATAGCTTGTCCAATCTAGGGATGCCTTGCGTTGAGGTGTCGCTTAGTCTCCTGCTCTCAGGAATATAGGTAATCTACTCTATCTAGCCCCGGGGCATGCCATTATGACCTAGTTGGCCAAGCCTACCACTAAGCAACAAAAGGGAGGGCATAGAGCGAGGTTCGGTCACGAACGCGCGTCCCCATGCAATCTTACCGGATGGTACGCCTCGAGACTCCGATTCGCCATCTTCGCTCTCATCTTCCTTCAGGGAGCAAGCTTGCTCTATGCTGGTTACCAGTAAGCAGCTTCGCCAACAGAGCTTCTTGCACATGCTATGGTCCTTGTGTTTGTTATCGCGCCGGGTAAGTGCAATGCCTTTTGTACATAATCGACTATACCGTCTTTTTCGTGCAGGACTTCCATCGGTCGCCCAAGGTTACCAGCCTCGCCCACCATCGCCTCCCACTATGCCGTAGGTCAAATTCTTCTCAGAAAGTTCCTATCGGAAGAGGGATTTGAACCCCCGTGTGCGAATTATGACCCCGCTGTTCTAACCGACTAAACTATTCCGACATGCGGATTATGATTCCGCTGTTCCACCAATCTGCTGCCGCTTCCAATTCAAGGTGTTGGCTGATAATTTGCTGAACGCCCTACATCCGTCATTCTCTAGAATAAGCTGAGATGGCATAGCCCCAAGAAAGAGATGTGGCACGAATGCGGTACGAGCCTTTTTATTAGGCTTTTTGAAGTCTTGGCCTACGGCAAGTGGAGCCGGCGATAATAGTCTAGATCTGGTAGTACTTTGTCGTTACGCCTGTGAATGCAATGACTATTTAATGGCGGCATTACCAAGCTCAGTCGCAGTTATGAATGTGACTAAGGAAGCACGCGCTCTAGTCATCTATTCTTTTCGAACTTAAGGCATACGCAGTAGGTTTTCTCGTTTATAGTGACAAAGCCGTCTCGTTACTTCCTGACGAGATCAGGCTGCAGGGTCAGCTTTCTTTTTTTCCAGTTGGGGTAGAAAGAAAAAAGGCTTAGGCAGTTCTTCTAAGGGGGACCGCCAAGCCCGCCGAAATAGAGCGAGCCTGGCGGGCGAGAGAGGGGCTAGTTTCCTTTAATACGCTATATCTCATAGCAGTTTTGGTTTGGTCGTGCCACTATGTGGCATTCGGCTGTCGGGTGGCAAGATCTTCCTTAAGTCTCCCTATCTTGAGCCAGTTTCCGGGCTCTGCCTTAGCAGAGCTTAATAAAGGCAATTCTTTACTTTCGTTACAGGAGCTAATGAAAGGACTCTCCGAAACCGTTAATATAGTAGCCACCGGC